GGTCAAAACTTGGTTTATGTAATCATCAGAAGCTCCCAAGCATACATACGAGGTGGCTTGTTATTGAACAGTATAGTATGACTCATATATCTATGTCAACCGAGGTTCCTAGACCGACTCGGTATAGGAATTTACAAATAGAGGAAGATTTATAGAAATCTTAATTAGAGAAATATTGATCTATCTGATATTTGAGGTTTTCTATATATATCTGATATTTGAGGTTTTATATATATATATATATATCATATATGCCATATACTGACTTCGCGTGAATACATATTATCCACTCCGTCATGTTCTTTATTTACAATTTTCTAAATATACGATTTGATAAATAGGAAATCGATCGTAATAGAAAATTGAGGGATCGCGGATTTATTTTGGATGAATAAGAGATTCTTCACTGCGGTAAAGTGCAATGCAATTTAGAAATGGAATAAACGATTGGGATGAATTCTTCACCACACCACATGATGCGATATTTTCTTTTCTCATAAATCCTAAATAGTACTACGAAGATCAATTCGATTAGATCCGATAAAAAGAATAGAGATACCTATGAGAATTGGATCCAATCGATATGGGTTGCCCGGGACTCGAACCCGGAACTCGTCGGATGGAGTGGATGATCTCCTCCTTCAATAGGAGCAAGAAATCTCTCCCCAAACCGTGCTTGCAACTTTCATTGCACACGGCTTTCTCCATGTATCTATTTCGTAATCATCTTAGTTCCTGTAAAAAAAAAAAAAAAAAAAAAAAGAATACGATCGTGGATTGATTCCGGCAATTGCTCAATAAGCATTTCATCGGTCGAATAGGGGTTCTATTTGGAAATTATGTTTCTTCCACCAGGAATTAACCAAAGGGATTTCTCTGGATAATGTCTGAATGCCAAATTCGCTCTCTCTGTGAACGGGTCTTTGAGAAGGACAAAAAGATCGATTCTCGCTCTTTTGGAAATGATTTTGTGAATAGTTCTGAACCAAATCTTTCTCGAACTACGCGTATTGCACTTTTATGTTTACAAGCTAAAGTTTTAGCACATGGAAGTCGAAGTATATACTTCATGCGATATAAACCATCTTTCTTCGAAGATCCACTGTAATAATGGAAGATGTTTCTCCAAATTCGATCGAATCGATCGAGAATATCATCATCAGTTAGGCCGGTCCAGGCCAATCTACTAATTGGGTGTCCTGAGATATCACAAAACTTTTCTTTAGCCAAAGATCCAATTAGAAGTGTAGTTGGAGCTATTGGATCGAATTCCTTGGTAATGAGATCGGTAATGAATGAATCATCCAGCATTTTTATCCTAACCACGGAAGTATTCATTTTGACGCTCAATAAATAGCCCAGGAAAGAGAAACAATTATTAGATAATTCATCGATATATATCCGATACGGTTGAAGCCAAAGATGGAAATGACACTGCCAAAAATTTGTAAGATGATATCTCCATTTTTTCACTAGAAGGTAAGTACCCCTCAGAGCTATAATAGATCTTTCTCTATATTTCACATAATGAATGGAAGGATCCTTCAAAAACCAGAGACTTTTTTTTAGATATTTATGAGAAAATATGATAATATGTTCGATCTTTCGACAAAAAGGAGTTCGCTCGACAAAAGATTCATAGGGCAACGATCGTGAATGAGAAAATCGTTTCCAAAGGGGAACTAAAAGAGATTCACATTCATAGGCATAAGAATTCCACAGGAACAAGGATAACCTTGTATTTTCTTTCGAAGCGATGAGGATCAATTGATCCAAATTCGACGAAATAATAAGATTTCGATGTTCATGGAGAACGAATCGTAATGAATGTAAAAAAGGAGCATCTTGGATCCAGCGACGAAAGGTTCGAACCAAAATCTCCGGATGAGTCAAGTGAGGTATTCGTATATCTAAGATAAAATTGGAATGTGGGATTTTATCCTCCATAAGGGGGAATATGGAATTGATGGACCGGAAACTAGTCCATTCATTCATTCCTTCTAGAGAATGTTTTGATCGGATTGAGAAGGGAACTTCCGGAACCGCTGTCAAACCTCCTAGTACCAATTCGGAATAGAAACTCCTGTTGTAACCAACTAATTTCTTTTGATTGCAATTTACAAATGGAACAATTGAACCATTCTGTTGACGCATTCGACTAATTGAACGTTTTACAGTTAGAAAACTGAATCGATCATTGGAACTTGAATTTTCCATCGGTTCGAAGGAACTTGATCTATTGAAATAATGATCAATAGCAATTGCGTAAAGATCCTCCTTAAAGAGGAATGGATATAGAAAGCGCCGCTGCCGGGATGTATATTCCTTTCCATCTCTTTGAAACTTATCCATTTCGAGAAAACCTCGGCTATGGCCCTCATGAGGGTGACCTCTTGAGTTACGAAATAATACATGGTGCGATCCATCTGGTCAGGACGAGATAGATAATGATCCATCTGAGAGATAGAAATCCTATTCAACAGATCCTCTATCCAAAGATCTCGCATGAGGGATGAGGAAAATCCTTTATTTTGGCGACCTGATCGCTCTCCTGACTCTGGAATGAATTGACCTGGTCAGTACACCATTTCTCCTACACATCCGTCCTCGAGTACTTAGGACTCATTCTGGGTGGATAAATCCCTAACCTATTAATAGGAAAAACCTCCCCTATAGATGGGACACTAATATGCTCTTAACTACTGATTAGTAAAGGGGATCCCTCATCAAAATGAGGGACAGAAGCTCGCTCCTCTGGTTTTACCTATGATTCAGGCCATCTAGCTCTATCCATCGACTTCGCCCGACTTAATCACGAGTTGATTCAATCTTCTTTCGCAATTATCACATTGAAATAAATGAATGAGCATATCACATGTCCATCTATGTATATGATATGCGTCTCCATCCATTTGATTCCTTGAACAATATTTAGTTCTGATCGTATCCGATCAGATCAAGTCTCATCAAGATCATTTATTAGAACGACATGCTGTTTTTTCCATTTATTTCCTTTCCAGGATCAGTCATAGTCCCACAACTTTACCGGGGTATGGACGAATTTGTTACTCCATATAAATGTGTAAAAGATATTAGTCGCACTTAAAAGCCGAGTACTCTACCATTGAGTTAGCAACCCATATTAGGATATAGATGTGATCGAAGTAGAATATGGAGCTATAAAAGAACTACGAAGTACTAAAATAGAAAATACGAAATAAAAGAAATTGAATAATCGTTGAATAAGGGGAACAAAAACCTATGCGAATGGCCAGGTAAATAAGGTAAATGATCAACTCGTTCGTTCATATACCTATATATTCATTCATATATATATATATATATATATATATCTATATATATATCTAATATAGAATTACGTGAATTATTATCCATCATTTCCAGATCGAATCATTTCTCCGAATGAGGTTATTCTTGATCCGTCGACCGAAGGGTTATTGGAAATAACCATTAACAAACTAGTGAACCCAGGAAGGGCCTATATTTCCATATGAACGAATTATATTGGCACAATATGTCATTGTCAATCCCGAAGATGGATAAATGAATTGTTGGATTAGCACTGCATTAGGACAAAATATTAAGCGCATTGAGAAGAGATCTTTGGCTTCTTAACTACAAGGACAATGAAGGAGATCGCCTCGTTTTCTAATTTGTACAGAATAAGGAGCTCCCAAATTCTTCGTGGGAAGCTCCTCATTTTATCGATCTGGTTATTCTCTTTATCAACTCAATCTTTCATCCATCTAGATAAAAAGATTTTCATATTTGTCATCTTCATATGGGATCGCATGGGAACAGGAATGACTAGATGAATATATAATACAAAAAATAAGAATGGATAGTAAAAGAACAATTGCACAAAGCTAAATATTGGATCCATTTTTCCCTAAAGATTGGCTTTAAGTTGTTTGAATATACTTGCCTTCTCCAAAATATCATGAACGGTTTCTGTAGGTTGAGCTCCTTTCTCAATAAAATATAGAATAACAGGAACATTTAAATAAGTTTGATCCTTTATCGGATCGTAAAAACCCACTTCCCGAAGAGCTCTTCCTTCTCTTCGAGATTCAACGTCAATTGCAACGATTCGATAGGTAGCTAATTGGGATAGGTGGACTAGAAAGATACCCCCCCCCCAGAAACCGTATATGAAGTTTTCTCCTCATACGGCTCGAGCAATAAGAATCTTGCTAATACTCATATATCTTTATACTAATGATAGACCTATATCTATCTAGATAGATATCTATATATATATATAGATAACCCATATGAGCTTAATGCCGATCTTAGCCCTTTTTCTTTTCGAATAAGAAAAAGAAATAATTCATACTCTAATTCATACTCATAGCTCAAGTATGCTTGGGTAATGCTCAAACATCATAAGATCCCCATTTTTCCACTTTTTGAGCCGTCTTTCGCCTCTTTTTTTTTTTATAACATTTTTCTCTATTTATTTAAGAACATTTAATTGAATCGTTCAAACGATCGTAAATGGGATTTTCTTGTTCTGAGATCGATCATATTCTAATCATTAGGTCTGAGCCTTATCTTACTTCGGTGGTCTTCAATCTTTCCAGAATGGCAGCAACGCACATTTTGCTATTTGTCCACGTTGAGCAATCATACAGATGGTTGATCCTTATATGATCGAATCTACTTATTCTTGAAATATTTCTACCCATCACGATCGATAATTGTTTACCTGGTCCGATTGGACCATTCTGATTTCGTAAATCAATGTGGACTTACAAAGTCGTTATAGCTCATTTATCTCCACTGACCTTAGATTCTGTCCCCCAATCGACGAATGAATTAATACTTACCGCTCAAGCTCCGTCATGTAATATTTCTATTTTCCTTCTCCTTTCTTTTTTCTCCCAGGGAAGGGCATGAGTAAAATGAAAAAATGTTGAGCTACGAGCATCTCCATTCGGATATAAAATGGCGGATATCTTAATCCACGGAACCGATCATGTCGTTCAAGTCGCACGTTGCTTTCTACCACATCGTTTTAAACGAAGTTTTACCATAGAATTCCAAATATAAAAATTCATATGTAATTATGAATAGTCATTAACTAAATTGATACGATAGGAACAGGGATCAGATTTGATCCACTTCTATTGTATAAACAGAATATATTTCTTGTATAAGTACAAATGGAATAGATTTCCGGAATGACATAAAATTACCCATCCTAGCTAGGTGCTTAACACTTCTCTGGCTGCGCACATTACTTCGACAGTAATGTTCACAATGCCCTTTTGTCGTGCAAATTTCTCGACTTTTCTCTCGACTTTGTTCCTAACAAAGTGGGGGATTTTCTTTAGTTCTAGTTGACTTTCGGGATCCCAAATTAAATCTATACCCGTGGATAGTGATCTAGCCATTATTTCCTTAGTATCATGACCGCCAAAAATATCTAAAAGATGATCTTCCATACCCAGAGCGAATGAGTTATAAACTAGATCAGCTATTTGATTAGTACCTTCGTAACCCAGAAAGGGTCGATATCCCAAAGGGAAATTTTGGATATGAACTGGTGAGGAAATAACTCCACAAGGGATATCAAGGCGTTTACCAATATGGCGTTCCATTTGAGTACCAAATATTGCAGATGGTTCTACACGAGCGATCATATCTCCCACCTCAGTATGATCATCTGTGATGAGTATTTTATCACAGAAACCTTGAATTTGCTCTTTGAACCATTCTACATCATGTTTACAATAAGTACCTGTACAACTCACATGAATTCCCATCTCTCGAGTAAGTATCTTAGTGATTAAAGCAGCATGAGTTGCATCGCCGAAAACTACTGTTTCTTTACCCGTCAAATTCTGACAATCGATAGATCTCGAGAACCGAGCAGCTCGGGAAACAAATCGGGTTTGTTCATCAATGTAGGGTTCGTAATCAACCTTTTTATTTGATGAAATGGGAGCCAAGGTATTAACATTTCTTTGTATCTGTTGGATGTACTCAGCCATATCTACAACTCCCATGGGAGTTGTAGATACATAAGGCATTCCAAATTTCTTCTCCAGATACATCGCTGTCATTAAGCCCACTTCACGATAAGGAACTAAATTGAACCAAGCTTTTGGCAGATTTTTAAGATCTTTTACGGATCCTCCTTCAGGAATCACTTGATTAATCTTGATGTCCAGATCTCGTAGTAAACGCCTCAATTCACGACAATCATGTTGACTATGGAAGCCCAATGTGAAAATCCCAATTATATTTGCAGAAGGTACATCTGTTAGGGATTGATCTAAAGCTTCTTGTCCGTGAGATCTATCCAAATAATATTGAACCACTTGTTCCAAAGTTCTATCTGCCGCCTGAAGCTCATTCACTCGATAATGATCTACATTTGCGAAAATTACGTTGGAATCAGAAATTCTGGATGCTCTGCTTGCGAAGTTTTGCAAATCCTCTTGCAATATACTAGAAGTACATGTAGGCGTCAATATGATCAGATCGGGACGTTCCTCTTTCTCTTTTCGGAGAACATTATCAACAACCTTTTCCCGAGATCCACGTGCTAGCACGTGACGATCTACTATACTGGCAGTTACAGGAGCAAAATCTCTTTCGCGTTCTAACATAGAACGCATTACATTGAAATAATCATCTCCTAGAGGAGCATGCATGATGGCATGGACATTCTTGAAAGAACTGGCTACTCGTAGGGTTCCAATATGAGCAGGACCAGCATACATCCAATAGGCTAATCTCATGGATCAGACTTTCTATCAAATTGATCTGTGTTCCCACCCTACATCATAGAGATATCCCTTGCCATGCCTGTCTCATTGGACAGGCACATTCCCTTTTGATAAGTATCGTATATGCAATGATGATAAATCGAAAATGAAGACCCGACGAAACCGGGTTTACCGTTTATCCACCTACCCTTTTTCCTTCGACAAAGAGACAGCAATATTTGCTTCAATGAAATGAGTCTGGGACGGAAGGATTCGAACCTCCGAGTAACAGGACCAAAACCCGCTGCCTTACCGCTTGGCCACGCCCCATTTCCATCTGATGCTCCACATTCATATACGAATGCTAGTGAATACTAATATTCCGTATTTCGTCAACCTATTAAAATCCCAGAGTGTTTGGATCAAATAAGAATTGATCAAATAAGAATTAGTTCGTAAAAATTAGATAAATCTCTTTATCTAATAAGTTATTGATTTAATAGAAATAAACAAGAATATATATATATATATATATATATTTCATTGGTCATTATCTATTGAATCGGGTAAAATATTGTGTAAAAACGATCCCTTCCGACCAAAGAATCTCTCTCTAGTCAGACTTGCCAAATAGCTTCAATTGATCAACAAGATACTTTTGGAGCGTCATCTTACATAATGTTTGAATATAAATCGGAGAATATAAATGCCAGTTATGCCAAATATCTGTCTGGATGATGTCCTTCATTTGAATGATCTATTTCTGGCCAAATTACCCGAGGCTTATGCTATCTCTGATCCAATTGTAGATGTAATGCCAATTATCCCTGTGTTCTTTTTTCTCTTAGCCTTTGTTTGGCAAGCTGCTGTAAGTTTCCGATAAGATTCGAAAGTTTCGATCCTTTACAAATAAGAATTCCAAATTCACTCGATTCAAAACGAATCATGGTTCAATAGTTCCCATATATGAAAAGTTATTGGATTGCCATCACTGATTAAGAGGTTATTGTATCACCCCTATCTCTCGTTTTGCTCGTTTTGTGAAGCAGGGGTTCTATTCTAGTTCCCTTCCAATGATACTAGATCTGAATCTTTCTGAATTAGAAACCTTTGTATTCATCTTAGTCGATTTCAATTTAATTACAAGCTCGGTTCGAGTTTTTTTCTTTACTTTTTTTTATGGAGATGACATATTCCCATTGGAAAAATATGCGTTACATCTACGGAATAGAACAAGCACAAATGGAAATTCCCAATCTATTTTTTATTCCCATAATTCTTTTATGTTGGGCAATTGAGTCTATTTATTCCTTGAGAACTATTCGGATAAATATCAGAGCGGTTGATTGTAATGGTCCCGACGAAACAAATTGTTTCAGCCCTCAAGCAGTTAGGTGAATGAGAATTCAAATCCCTATTTATCCATTCATCAGTCCCGAGCGGGGAAGAGAGAGGGAAGAAAAAGAAAGAGGGTCTTAGAACAAAGAGTTAAATTCTCCATCTTCTTTCAAATTGATCTCCACACATGACTTGGAGATTTAAACAATCCCGTTATTCGCAATAGAATATTATTCCTTAGTATTAAAATATAAATATGTGGTACGAAGATTGACGATCTATTCTGTTACACTTTTAATAATGATCCCGGAGATTGCGTAATGTTTACTCTTAAGCTGTTTGTTTACACAGTAGTGATATTTTTCGTTTCTCTCCTTATTTTTGGATTTCTATCGAACGATCCTGGGCGTAATCCTGGACGTAAAGAATAATTCTTTTTCTCTTCCTTCCGGAGAAGAATAAAGAAATAATCTATGTGTTTTGAAAATCCATCTCTTTCCATAGAAAGATCCAGAGTCTGCCGATTTGGAGGATGAATCTCAAGCTATTGAACGGAGAGAGAGGGATTCGAACCCTCGGTACGAATAGTTCGTACAACGAATTAGCAATCCGCCGCTTTGGTCCGCTCAGCCATCTCTCCGAATTAGGAAGGGCAGTTTGTGCATAGCACAATGCTAAAGTGAAGGTATATATATATCATAAGGTATGTACAAATTGTATCAGTGATATGATCGATATAGCAATTCTTCGGTCTTTCAAAGATCAGTATTGTTCATTTCGTCCGAAATAGAATTCTTTTTCACTTTACCTGGCCTGGCCAGTATCTGGCCAGGCCACTCTTTTCTTTTCTGTAGGTAAGAAGAATCGAACGAATCATTGATACAGTGCTTTACCTAGTCTGAAAGCTAAAATACTTGTTATCAAAGCAGCAATAAGAGCTATTGAAATTTGACTCTCCGATATCGATGTCATCTCTTCATTTCCTCTCCAATCATTCGAAATAGAAGAGCTACACGGATTAGTCCATTTTTTTTTCAAAGAGCTTTCTCCAAATTTTATGGATATTTCAGTACATGAATGGGCTCTCTCATGAGCAGGCTTTTCTTTATTGTAACGATCCCAGCTGCTTGGGGCCATAGCTATAGATGTTCCTGATTTTTACTGAACAGATCCCTCCCATGGGATCCGGAGGAAAAAGATGGAAAGAGAGAGGGAAAATAGAAAAAAGAAAAATTCTTGTGGAAAGTGATTGATCTTGAAAAAATTCTTATTTATCCATCAATTCGATAGGATCGGAGGGGTTGAAACAGAATGAATCTAGAGGTTCTTGCACAGCTTACTGTTCTGACCCTGATAATTATATCAGGCCCGTTAGTAATAGCTTTATTAGCAGTTCGCAAGGGTAATTTGTAATTTCAATAAGCCATCTCCGAGAATGAAATACTATTTATCAAGTATCGAATCTCCGGGGGTGGGGGAGATCCAAGATGGGATGATAGGGACTTCCATTAGAGGTTAATAACTCCTTCCCGTTGGACAAAAGATCGATCCGTATGCTACAATCGAACTGCGGCGGGTATAGTTTAGTGGTAAAAGTGTGATTCGTTCCATTACCAACTTGAATAGTTGAAGGATCTTTCAATTCGATCCATGTTCCGATCGATAGCTTTCTTTCTAGATGGGTTCAAATCCTTTCCTATCAATGCCGTGGCTCAGGAATAGCATACATTCTCGTAATTCGGATGGAATGGAGGAAAAGAAAAGAACGCGCTTTCGATTCCAAGACGGCGAAGCAGAATGTTTTTGGGGTTAGATCGATCTCTCAAATTTGATCAGTCACAAATCCATGGATGGAAATCCAGAGATATCCCTTTTCTTCATCGTAACTAGATCTTCAACTTACGGAGAGAAGAAGTTGGGGCCAAATAGCTATAGAACGATGACTTTGGTTTACTGAGGTCACCGGCATTTTGTTCAAGCTCGGTGGGAACTCTTTTCCTGAAGATTGAAACCAGTAGAAATAGAGAACGAGGTAACTAGAAAGACTTTTTTTTTTATTGAAATATCGAAGCTTTCCAATTTTTATCTTTCTAGAAGGATCATCTATGAAGTGAGTAGGTATTTCACATTTCATGTCCATTCACATATGAAAACTAACATAGATGTTATGGATCTAATTCATAGAACAATTCGGATTTTATGGGAAAGGAGGAGAAGATAAAAAGAGAGGATAGGAGAAACAAAAATGAGATCCGGATTCGACCTTTTTCCATAAAGGTTTTATCCAAACCCCTCTTCTTCATACCCTTTTCACTCTATCCCCCCCCATGAAGGAGCCGAATGAAACGAAACTTTCACGTTCGGTTCTGAATTAGAGGCGTTAAAGATGGGGAATTAATGTCGACTATAACCCCTAGCCTTCCAAGCTAACGATGCGGGTTCGATTCCCGCTACCCGCTCATATTCCTTATTCATTCAATATATATATCCACTTCTCATTCAAAATGAATTCTCTATTTTCATATGGCATATCTTCTATTCTTTCCAGAAGACCATCGTGGACGGATGAATTTGTCCACGATAAAGTCACTATGGAGGAATAAACGGAATAAAAAAAAACAAAAGAGAAAGGAAAATAAGGATAAAAAGCGTCCATCGTCTAATGGATAGGACAGAGGTCTTCTAAACCTCCGGTATAGGTTCAAATCCTATTGGGCGTAATCTTTCTCAATTGCTCTGAATTGCTGCACTCAGAAATGCACTGAAATAAATACGTTCTTCGGCTCTTCTCCTTGTCCTGAACAGTCCCACCAAATGTCTAATATTCATTTCTGCTCTCGAAGTAAAAAAAGTTCGATATGTTCCTGAATAGCCTCTTTCAAAAGGGCTTCTGCTTGTTCCGTGAATGCCCTAGTAGAGCGTATAATTTCTCCAAACTGAGGTTTATTAGTTATTAAATACTCGCGTAACTGAACGAGAAATTTTCTCACCTGTACGATCTCTAATATATCTAGATATCCATTTGCTCCGGCATAAATAGTAGCTATTTGTTCTTCTACTGCCAAGGGAGCTGATTGAGATTGTTTGAGCAACTCACGTAATCGTTGACCTCTTGCCAATTGATTTTGAGTAGCTCTATCAAGATCAGAAGCGAATTGTGCAAAGGCTTCTAACTCTGCAAATTGAGCTAACTCTAATTTCAATTTTCCAGCTACTTGTTTCATAGCTTTAATCTGAGCTGCGGATCCTACTCTAGATACAGAAATACCCACATTAATAGCGGGTCTGATCCCGGCATTAAATAGATCAGCCGATAAGAAGATTTGTCCATCGGTAATAGAAATTACATTAGTAGGAATATAAGCCGAAACATCCCCAGCTTGAGTTTCAACTATCGGTAAAGCAGTCATGCTCCCTTCACCTAGCTGAGAACTTAATTTAGCTGCTCTTTCCAAAAGACGAGAATGCAAATAGAAAACATCTCCCGGATAAGCTTCCCGGCCAGGCGGTCTTCTCAATAGAAGAGACATTTGTCGATAAGCTCGTGCCTGTTTGGAAAGATCATCATAAATTATTAAAGTATGTTGTTCACGATACATGAAGTATTCGGCTAGAGCTGCTCCTGTATAAGGAGCGAGATATTGCAATGTAGCAGGAGAATCTGCAGTTTCTGCCACCACAATGGTATATTCCATCGCGCCACGTTCTTGGAACGTATTAACTACCTGAGCCACAGAAGAGGCCTTTTGACCAATAGCTACATAGACACATATTACATTTTGACCTTTTTGATTGATAATAGTATCTGTAGCTACTGCTGTTTTACCTGTCTGTCTGTCTCCAATAATTAATTCTCGCTGACCGCGCCCTATAGGGATCATGGAATCAATAGCAATAAGCCCCGTTTGAAGAGGTTCATATACGGAACGTCTTGAAATAATACCTGGAGCAGGAGATTCGATCGATCGAGATTCGGAAGCTGTAATTTTACCTCTGCCATCAATAGGTTGAGCTAGAGCATTTACAACACGACCCAAATAAGCATCACTTACTGGTATCTGAGCAATTTTCCCCGTTGCTTTTACGGAACTGCCTTCTTGTATCATCAAGCCATCACCCATTAATACAACTCCGACATTGTTTGATTCTAGATTCAGAGCAATGCCTACTGTACCATCCTCAAATCCCACTAATTCACCTGCCATTACTTCGTCAAGACCATGGATACGAGCAATGCCATCTCCTACTTGAAGTACGATGCCAATATTAACAATCTCTACTTCTTGGTTATATTGCTCGATCTGTTTACGGATAATACTACTAATTTCGTCGGGTCGAATGGTTACCATTAGCGTCTATTAATTATCTTCTGAAAAAATGAGACCTATAGAAGCTAATCAGTTGTGTTTTTCATGGCTCTAAGCATGCTGATATTATGATCGATTGTATGTAAATGTAATTCGCTATTCGAACGACTATTCAGAGTTCCTAAAGCTCTTCGTAAAGCTTGGCGAGAAATTTGTTGTCGGACCTGGTCAATTGCTCTTTGTTGTTCGAAGTGAACGGTCTCGTTTTTAGAATCCTCTAATCGTTCCAAATTCTCATGAGCAGCATTGATCAGATCCTCTTTTTCCCGTTCTATTTGAGAGTATCCACTTACCTGGATCTCATTCGCTCTCATTTCTACTTCTCGTAAGCGAGCCCGAGCTTTTTCGAGCTGATCGATAGCTCCCTTACATAGCTCTTCCGAATCACGAATAGTACTCAATATTTTCTGTTTACGGTCATCTAATAAATTACTTAATGAAAGTAGATCATCTATCCATGAATTTCACGAATTCATGATCTCTTCTCAAACCGAACATGAACCTTTCGATTCATTCGGCTCTCCCGCTCAGTTCTCTATGGGACATATCGATCTCCTTTTTCTACCGAGCCTGCCCTTTCCGCTCATATTCTGTCAAATTTTGGTGAATTTATCAAAACCAAGATCTCCGGAGGGCTCCTCCGACCAGAGAGATTCTCAATTGTCGGCAAAGTTGTTCTTTCCTTCTCGTTTTTCTATTTATTCTTCTCTCTTTTTCTCCTTCTCTTCTCTCTTTTTTTTTTCCTTCCTCCTCTTTCATTCGTATTTCTCCTTCTCTCAAATAATCATTCTTTCTGCATAGGTTGTCGATTCAGCATTGAAACCAAAATTGGATGGGAGATTATGACCATTTCCATCAGTGGATGTATCAAATAATTCCATTGATATGAATGTTATATATCGGATCAATCTCCAACTATGCCTTTTTAACCCATCTCATATTGACACAGTGGTGGAAAGAGTACCCAGTTGTGCTTGGACTTCAAGCAGTTTAGCTTTAACCATTTTAACGATCTTCTCTTATCGATTGGTGGGAACTAAAAGTTAATTTATCGATAAATTACGAAATGCTATAGTTCTTCCATATTCTCCATTTAGAAGTAATTCGTTGAGATCATGCACTTCCCTATCTCCAAAGTGCAGCTGGTTGGATCCAGCTATATTATTCAAACATACAACTCGCACACACTCCCTTTCCGAAATAAATAAGTACACCGAGCACCACACTTAGATTTATTAGATTTGTTCCTAAGATATTGGTATTCAACCCGAAACCTCCAGCAGAAGGCCAATAACCCAAGGAAAAGTAAAAAGAAGTTCCATTTCTCATATGCTCTCCCCTTATAGATAAGGCTATTTAATTTTTACAGAGTTCTTTTCTCACTTAACTCTACTTCCTATTCTAATTCCAGATAGGGATACTTCGGGGACCTATTCAGTCCCAGATCCCGTGTTTATAGGGGTAGAATAAAATACTTTGCTCGCTCCACACTCCCCGCCACAAGAGTCACGAGTCTTTCCGGCTACCTAAAGGTATAGGAAGAGGAGAGCTGATCATTTATTCCTTAAATCAGCCCCTCCCAAAAGAGATTGGCTGAACAAAGAAATTCTTTTGGAGGGTACTAATAAAGATAATGACAAGGGATACAGATCTTTCAGCGATGGATCAATCAAACAAATGGATTTGCGAATAGAAGTGCTAACGCTACAACTAGTCCATAAATAGTTAGAGCTTCCATAAAAGCTAAACTTAGCAGTAAGGTACCTCGTATTTTACCCTCTGCTTCTGGTTGTCTCGCAATACCTTCTACAGCTTGACCCGCAGCTGTGCCTTGACCAACACCAGGTCCGATAGAAGCGAGGCCTACAGCTAATCCAGCAGCAATAACGGAAGCAGCAGGAATCAAGGGATTCATGGTAATCTCCTCTTACTAAGGTTGAGAAATGGTTAATAGTGTGATGATTTCATCTATTGTATTGATTGCCCGCCCACCCAATGGATGAATTATAGAACAATAGAACAATTCAGTTGGAACGACTAAGAACTCGAAGTGTTCCTTATTCAAATATCAAAGTGATTATATCTTCGAATGAGGAAAACTCTTTTTATATGCTACCCCTAGACAAAAATTTTCTCTTATATACAAAATAGACACAGATTGATACTCACTAAGAGAATGTAATGACCTACTATAGTAAGTAGTCCGCCTCAATAAGTAATTCTATATTGCATCCCTATATGATATCTTAATCATTCGTATCACGTATACATAGATAGATATCTATATCTATAGACATAGATTCGACCAATTAATGGATTGGCAGCTCAATGATCATAATTCTTATTACTATGACCGAGCAATAAAATCTCCAATTGGCGGGTATACAGGTATAACAAGAATAATAATAACAAAGATATAGATCATTGGAAGTGAAATCATTTTTCTATTTATAAATGATTATACAAAAGAACATTCCGCATAACTTTCGCTCCTACCATACATCTCGAGTTATTTATAAGTTAGGACGATGCTTGTAAAATCTTCTGTCCGATCGGAAAGTGATTTAATGATGACCCTCCATGGATTCGCCTATATAAGCTGCGGCTAAAGTTGCAAAGATCAGAGCTTGAATAGCACTTGTGAATAATCCCAGTAACATCACAGGTATAGGAACCACTAGAGGTACTAGAGAAACAAGAACAGCAACTACCAGTTCGTCAGCTAATATATTCCCAAAAAGTCGAAAACTAAGTGATAAGGGTTTCGTGAAATCCTCTAATATGTTAATTGGTAACAGTACTGGGGTTGGTTGAATATATTTACTAAAATAACCTAACCCCTTTTTTGCAAGACCAGCATAGAAATAGGCTACTGACGTGAGCAAAGCTAAAGCAACAGTAGTATTAATATCATTTGTAGGTGCAGCTAGCTCCCCATGGGGCAATTGGATAATCTTCCAAGGGAGAAGAGCACCTGACCAGTTAGAAACAAGAATAAATAGGAACATAGTTCCGATAAAAGGGACCCAGGGACCATATTCTTCTTCCCCAATCTGGGTTCTGGTCAGGTCCCGGACAAATCCAAGGACATATTCAACAAAATTTTGACCACCAGTCGGAATGGCTTGTGGATCTCGAACAGCTATAGTAGCTGAACCTAATAAGACAGCAATTACAACCCAGGAAGTTATAAGCACCTGTGCATGAACTTGAAAACCCCCAATTTGCCAATAGAAATGTTGACCTACTTCCACACCGGATATCTCGTAGAAATGATTTAGTGTGCCAATAGAAGATTGTACAATATCCATATTACCCCTTACAAAGATTAACTTCAATAAGAAATGATTTTGGTTGAATAACCAATTCCTCAATTACCTTACTCATATCAGAGATATGGGCCACAAAAAATGGAATGGCCATTTCAATAAGAATATTTATGGTGATTTTAATATATTCCTTGAGATTTGGGAATAGTAGCCCGACCTCAGAGATTCGCTCTTATGGAACTTATATATATATATGCATATCTTATATATATACATATATTTCTACATATATATATCTAAATAGTAGAAATAGTAGCCAACTCAATCAATCCCCAGGCCCCGTTTTTTTTTTTTTATAGAACGAGTAATTAACTTTTCATTGATTAACCTTTCATAGAACTATAATGACCTTCACAGATTGATGACGTTAATTTGTTCAAGATCAATCGGATTGAAGCTCTAGCATCATCATTGGCTGGAATTGGGATATCCGTGAGATCTGGATCACAATCTGTATCAACTAAGCAAATTGTTGGGATACCCAAAGTTATACATTCCCCAATAGCAGTGGATTCTTCTTGTTGATCGGCAATTATTACGATATCAGGTAAACTTGTCATGTATTTGATCCCACCTAAATATTTCTGCAATTGAGCTAATTGTCCCTTGAGCATTGCTGCCTCTTTCTTTGGAAGTCGATTGGATCGTCCTGTATCTTGTTCTTTCTTCAAATCTTTGAGCTTCCGAAGTCTCGTTTCTGTGGTGGACCAATTAGTTAACATACCACCAAGCCATTTTTTATTGACATAATGACATCGAGCTTTTATAGCAGCTGATGCTACTGAATCAGCTGCTTGATATTTCGTACCAACTATCGGGAATTGTTTTCCTTTACCTGCCGCATCAAACACTAAATCACAGGCTTCTGATAAAGAACGAGCAGTTCGAGTCAGATTTATAATATGAATACCTCTGCGCTCTGTAGAAATGTAAGGTGCCATTCTGGGATTCCATTTCCTAGCTTGATGACCAAAATGAATTCCTGCTTCCATCATCTCTTCCAAATTGATGTTCCAATATCTCTTTGTCATTTCCCCCTTTCTCTCTCGAAATAACGAAATACCATGGATTGAAATAAAGAATTATTCCGACGAAATTGCTTGCATTTCAGTGATCGCCTGTTCGTATCGTATATGGTGCGAGCTATTCATTCTATCGAGCTATTCATTTCATACTCTTATTATATGATCAATATAACAATAAATTCGTTCATCAGCACCATTTCCGTCCACATAATGGTTGTTTCAACGTATTGTGAGAATTCCTTCTAATGGGAAAAGGAAAACAGAGGCTTTTCCATGATGAAAGAAGATATCTTTCACTTTGCTACTAAATATCTTATTCTTTTCCGTTCTCAGATAAAGTTTGTTCCGTTCCCCTGAACGGCAAAGAGATTGGTTGAATCCGGTACCGGCAGGTATTATCCCCCCGAGAATGACATTCTCTTTCAAGCCTTTCAACCAATCAATACGACCTTGGAGAGCAGCTCTAGCCAAGACCCGAGCAGTTTCTTGAGAACTCGCTTCTGATATAAAACTTTGAGTATCCAAAGATGCTCTTGTTGCTCCCAATAACATAGTTCGATAGTAGATCGCCTCTTCCAGGGCACGAGCCATTCTTTGTGCTCGTGATAATCCGATTAGTTCCCCAGGTAAAAAAACATCAGCCATTCCATCTCCCGAAATTAACACTTTCGATGTCATTTGGCGCACAATAATCTCTATATGCTTATCAGAAATTTGCACTCCTTGGGATCGGTAAACCCTTTGAATCTGATTGACCAAATGAATCCTACTTTGCTCCATAGTTATCCTAGCACTGATGAATGACCCCCAGGGGCTCCCAAGAGATCTCGTCATATCTATGTTCCAATCCTCAAAACTTTCTTCTAGATTCATCGATATTGAACTAATAGAACGAGCTTCTGACAATTGTTCAACCTTAGGAAGACCTTGAATTATATCACCAGATTTGAATTTTTCATATATCAATGTTATCAATGTATCTCCCTCGTGAATAATTTCTCCATAATGACCATGAACAGTTGCTCTTCGAGTAGCCAAATAGAGCTCGGCTGATCTAATTACTAAAGATTCCTCATGAACAGCTATAATTTGACCAGATCCAGGGAGTGGTTCATTCTCGGATATGCGTACACTTTCGCAAATCAATTGTCCAAGGCTAACTACTGGAAATGGTTTTTCGCAAGATTTATATAAGGGAAAGCACCAATTTGAATTGAATAGATCGGAAATGATGTTCCTGCATGGACCAAAATTAGAGATTCTTGTATTTTCGTCCATAAAATAACATTTAGGTGCTTGGAGAGTATTTCCGGAATTGCCAAAAATCGGCTGTTCCTTTAATGAGACCTTATTAGAATTGTTATAAGTTATCGAATGGGAGGACGGAAAACGGTTAGCAATACTGTGTAAGTTACCCAAGAAACCCAACAATTCAATGATTTGCATCATGGGATTCTCTCGAATTGATCTCTTTACCATATCATAATATTGAGAACCATTTAATAAGACGATTCGGGAACAATCGGATGGTGACAGAACCATAAGAGACCCACCTTCTTCCCCTTCATTAGGTAATGTACGAATAGTCCCTTGATGCTGACTAAGTAATTGGCTCTCCCCATTGGAAGAAACGGGATTAGTGTGATCCAATTTGTTATGAAACATAAATTTTGAACCTGCTGTATTCCTCCTTTTTCCCATACACAAAATGGGGTATTTCACCAAGCTAATTTGAAGAAAATTTCTAACGATCCCATTTGTTCTTACCTCAGTAAGAGAGGCATAAGCCTCTTCCATAGAATCTTTTTGCTCCCAATCCAATACTGAATAAGTTCGAACCAATTGAATACTTATGTCACTAATTACTTGGATTCGTTCACCATCTCCATAGAGAAGAGAATTGCCAACTCGAACTTGCAAGTTGTCCCCTTCCCTCAATAGATCTTGGGAAAGGGGTGCTGTTATATCTGGCCCATCGGGGATTACATATTCTACGGTGGGCCGGACCGGAACAAAAGGCTTTTCCTTGTGAGGTATGATCCATTGTAAATAGATCCAATTTTCAGATTGGAATTCATCAAAAAGAATTTTTCCCGGTGGTATTAAAGTGCCGTTATGCCGAGATATTCCATGCATCTCCCCGGGAAAATAGATATCTCCAGGCAATATCCTCACTTCGATCTTCTTTTTAATCTTTCCTATCCGAACTAATCCACCTACTCGGCTCTCAATATTGCAAGTGATTTGTGTACCTGCTCGAATAATACTATTGTTTTGTACCATTATAGACGAAGATTCATATAGGATATGCACTTCTTCGGGTATGAGAAGAAAGCGACCTCCTTTCATTTTATCTTTCGATCTGAATCCTCTTGCTCTTTGATCTCCGAGAAGATTCTCTTTATTGCCGATCGAATCGACCTTTATGGTCCCATATTTGACAATTCCTGAACTATTTATTCTGTATCGAGGGTCATCCAAAACAGCAAAAATGTAATTTCTCCGTGAAATACCATTTCTGGATATTTTAATAAAAATATTGGGACGAGGTATTCCTCTCTTTCCCCGTTCTTTCTTGTATCGCCGCAATGGGACGATGAGTCTATTTCTTTGCTTTTTTCCTGAAATATTCAAATCATCAGAAGAAATGGTAGAATATATAGAATCCCAATGCTCGTTGGATATGACTCGATCGATTTCTGAATAGCTGGAGATTTGTCCTTCTTTTCTAGAAAAGTTCGAGTCAACTAATTTGTGCTTCATTCGATCTTGATTCACCGAATAATCAAGAAGTAATTCATGTTTGGCAAGAGGAAATTGAACATTTACTTGATCTTGATCCTTATGGAATGAAAAGGGTACCGCATTGGATCCGTGTAGACCCCCTGATAATACCCATAAATGACTTGTCCTGAGTATGAGATGAACATTACCATGTGCATATTCAGGCGCATGACACACGTTGGTACTCCAGTACATTTCTCCCTCTAAGTTAGAATAGATATGTTTCCGAACTTTCTCTTTCGAAGGAGATGTTCTAGCATGAACTTCGGCAATAACTTGTTCCGATTCCACATATTGATCATTCTGAACCAAAAGCAAACTTTGTGGTGGAATGGTTAAGTTATGTACCTGATCTTGACCATAAATAGTGATGGATAAGTTATTATGACACATAAAAGCAGGATGCCCATGACGTGTACGCGTGGGATGAACCAAATTCTCATCAAATTCAATTTTTCCGTTGAAAGGAGCTCGTACATGTTCTGCAATATCACCTGTAAATACTCCACCGGTATGAAAAGTCCTTAGTGTTAGTTGAGTTCCTGGTTCTCCAATTGATTGGCCCGCAATGATGCCTACTGCTTCTCCTAATTCGATCAAGTTACCATGAGTAGGGCTACGACCATAACATAATCGACAGATCCAAGATATACTCTTGCAAGTCGAAGGGGTTCGTATATATATTGGTTGTGCTCGAAGGGTTATTAATTGATTGGCAAGTCCAATCCCAATATCTCGATTGCGCGTGGCAATGCATCTCATATTTATATATACATCGTCCGCTAACACGCGGCCAATTGGTGTTTGTGGAACAATTCGACTCTTGATCCTCTCTCGACCTTGAATGAGATTTACAAAAATACCCTGAAGAGTACCACAATCTGTTTTGCGTACAACGACGTGTTGAACTACTTCAACAAGTCTACGCGTGAGGTATCCAGCATCTGATGTTCGTACGGCAGTATCCACAACCCCTTTACGAGCGCCATAACAGGAAATGATATATTCTGTTAAAGAGAGTCCTTCGCGGAAATTGCTTTGAATGGGTAAATCGACGATTTGTCCTTGAGGATCTGACACTAATCCTCTCATACCTACCAATTGGTGAACCTGAGATGTACTTCCTCTGGATCCCGAGAAGGACATCATATGTACTGGATTAAAAGGATCGGTCATCCTAAAATTAGGATTCATTTCTTGTCTCAAATATTCACTTGTAGCATACCATGTCTCGATTGATTGACGTAATCTTTCCACTGCATGCACATTCCCATAATGATGATGTTTTTCCGAAAGAGAACCTTGTTGTTCCGCATCTTGGACGAGCCATCCCTTGGAAGGTGCTGTTAGAAGATCATCAATTCCTAATGAAATCGCCGCATCAGTAGCTCGTTGGAAACCTGAAGTCTTAAGTTGATCCAAAATATTTGATGTATATGTCATTCCGAAGTGATCTATTAATCTGCTAATAAGTTGTTTCATGGCAGTTCTATCCATCGCTTCATTATGAAAAAGCAATTTAGCTCGTTCTGCCATAGGGAAAAACCTCCACATTTTCGTAAGCAAGATCCAACAATGGGTTCGAGCCAGTTATTCTAGGGCTTCCTCGATCTCGATTTCCGCGTGAATAAGATGATTATGGGGCTAAGAACATTATATTATGATAGCTGGTAGTGATTTATTCGGGTGTTCAGAAGCCCGAGAGAAGCCTTGTACGCCTTCTTCTATTTCTCGATCGAAACGAATACGACCAACAGTTGTCCGAATGTATATACTGAGTATTTCTCCTACTCTATTTTTTCCTATTTGGTAATGCTCATGAATTTCATGGAAGATACCCAAAGATTCATATTGAACCTCGATAGGGGCTTCTCGGTCCACTGAGGTAATAATACGTAAATCTACCCGCCACCGGAGCCATAAAGGGCTGTCTAATTCAATTCGTTTTTGCCGATGAGCTCCGAGCGCATCATCATAGCTATAAAAGGAAGGTTTTTTACAGGAAAATATCTTATTTTTAGAGTGATATGGGTGGTACCTATTTCCATAAATACCTTTATTATTTCCGACCATTAATATATAAAGTCCAAGAAGCATATCTTGAGTTGGTACGGAAATGGGATCTCCGATAGCTGGAGACAATAGATTTGTATGAGAAAACATAAGTAAACGAGCTTCTGCTTGAGCCTCCAGAGATAAAGGTACATGAACAGCCATCTGATCCCCGTCGGAGTCCGCATTAAATCCCCCACAAACCAATGGATGCAAACGAATGGCACGCCCTTCTACTAAAATAGGTTGAAATGCTTGTATGCCTAATCTGTGTAAGGTGGGTGCTCGATTTAACGGTACAGGATGTCCTTGCATAACTCCTTTAAGTACCTCCCATACAATGGGTTCTTTATCTCGAATTAGACTTTTAGCAGCCCTTAGGTTGGGAGCAAAATGTCGTCTAATTAGACCACGAATTACAAATGCTTGAAAAAGCTCTATTGCTATTTCTCGGGGTAATCCACATTGATGTAATGGAAGGGAGGGGCCCACCACAATGACAGAACGACCTGAATAATCAACCCGTTTCCCAAGTAAATTCTCACGAGATCTTCCTTCTTTGCCTTCGATTACATCTGAAAACGATTTATAAGGTCTATCATGACTGTCTCTCATTGGTTGTCCACGAATGCCATTATCAAGAAGTGCATCTACGGCTTCTTGAACCAATCTTTTTTGACAAATAACTAATCCCCCTGGCGTAGATCTACTTCTTGCTAATAGATCGGTAAGAGTATTATTCCGATAGATAACTCTCCGATAAGGTTCATTTGGATCTGAAGTGATCAGTTCACCTCCGCCTAATTGAACGATTGGCCTCAGTTCGGGAGGAAGAACTGGTAATAGGCATAAAACCATCCATTCTGGTTCTATATCTGTTTGAAGGAAATGTTTAGCTAATCTCATGCGTCTAACCGAAAGATCCTTTCTTCTTTTGATTTTTCTATCTCCCCATCCATTTCCGGTCGATTTCTGTTTCCCCAATCTCTTCCATTCCATATATGAACGATCCATCAGAGTTTGCAGATCCAGACCAGCTAGTTGTTCCCTGATAGCATCTCCTCCAGTAGCTATTTCTCTATGTCGAAATGCCTCAAAGCCCCGAGCAGAGAAATAATTAGGGATAATATCTCTCCAAGATTGAATTTCATATTTGAATAGACCCCGTGATCGTAATGAAGTTGGTTTGTTAGCTATGGGCCTAGCAAGAAAAAGATTGGGATAGGTTATTTCCCCCCCCTCGGAATCGGACGTGAAAGTTTTCTCTCATCCGGCTCAAGTAGCTGTACCGGAACGGAAAGTTCTTCGAAGAAGAACTCCTTTTGCTCTGGAGAAGGACCAAATAGCTACTCTTTACTCAAGTTCCAAGTGGAATTTTGTATTCCTCTACTCCATCGTATTACGACATAAAGATGGAATTATTGAGTAGTCTCTTTTCCCCCGAACGATACATTTATTCACGGAAATACCTCCGATTCATTTTCATTTGAGACTCATAAGGGATTTACTTGTCCGTATCTCGTTCTATTTGATCCTTTAGGTCCCTGCTCTACTTCGATGGTTGCAATGCTATTTGAAGCATATATGCGATGAATAGACTCCTACAGCCATATCTGATCAAATTGGTCCGGAATACATTTATTCAAGGATGATCAAAATGAAAGAAAATGACTATTGAATCCCATTACACGAAAGAAAATAAGCGTTTTTCACGAAGTCTAATTAGCAATTTGATATGGAATATATCAACCCTGGACCAATTCCTCTTTCTCAACATCTCTTCAAGATGCTTGTGATTTTGAGCTTCATGCTATTTCTCCTGAGAGACATGTCAGAGCTAAAGGCATCCCAATGAAATTGAATAGGATGACAGTTCCTTATTATGGATCTGCAGAATCGGAATTTGTGATCAAGTCGCACATCGCAGTATACTAGGCTTTCTGATTCTTTGAGAGGTTTAGCTAATAGATTCGCGATATAACTGGGAAGGCGCTTTGAATACCATACGTGAACCACTGGACATGCCAGTTCGATGTATCCCATTCGATATCTTCGAATTCGGGAATCAACAAATTCAACTCCACATTGTTCACAAAATCTTGAGTTTTCTTTCTCATTTCCGATCACTCGAGAATTTCCACAAGCACAAACTCCACTTTTTATAGGTCCAAAGATTCTTTCACAGAACGATCCATCTTTTTCTGGTTCATTAGTCTTATAATGTAAAGTATAGGGTTTAGTCACCTGTCCAACTATCCTTCCATTAGGTAAGATTCTCTTGGACCAAGCGCAAATTTGCTCGGGAGAAGCTAACCCAATTCGAAGCTGTTGATGTTTATCTTGGTCGATCGTAAAAGAAAGATTCTGATTCATTTTGATTAAACTTCCTTCCTATCTATCTGAAAGTATTTTTCAGATATAATAGCATGATCCAATTCTAGAGCTAAAGATCGTAGTTCTCGAACGAGCAATCGAAAAGATTCTGGAGCAGTGCCAGGTCTAGGTATTGGTCCTCCCGTGATAATGGCACCAAGTACTTCATGACGAGCTTCAATATGGTCAGATTTAAGAGTAAGCATCTCTTGCAGAATATAAGCAACACCAAAACCTTCTAGAGCCCAAACTTCCATTTCTCCTACTCGTTGCCCTCCTCGTTTGGATTTTCCTCTAAGGGGTTGTTGTGTAACAAGCGCATAAGGTCCGCTGGAACGTGCATGGATTTTATCATCAACCTGATGAATTAATTTCAGCATATAAGCTTTTCCTGCTGTAACAGGTTGTTCAGAAATATCTCCTGTTCTTCCATCAATTAACCTATTTTTCCCGGGATGATTAGGTTCAAATACCCATGGATTAGCTGTTCGCTCACTAGTTCTATAGAGCTCAGGAAACACTAGTTTTCTCGAAGCTTCTCGCTCGTATCTTTCGTCAAAAGGTGTTATTCTATAATGTCTGTTCATCAGGTTCCCTGCTAAACCGGGCAAACATTCAAAGATCTGTCCTACATTCATCCGTGAAAGTACCCCTAATGGATTTAATACCATATCAACTGGTGTTCCATCTTGCAAATAAGGCATATCTTGTCTAGGCAAAATATTTGAAATAATGCCTTTGTTACCATGCCTTCCGGCTACTTTATCACCCACTTGTATCTTACGTTTCTGTAAGATATATACGTGGACCGTTTCTGCATTATCACCGGAACTCTCTCCTTTATGGATCCATCTCACATCAATAACCCGGCCTCTTCCACCTATGGGTACTCTGAGACAACTTTCTCTTGTAGTGGACACCTGAATACCAAATATGGTTTGTAATAATCTTCCTTCCGGGGCACGCAATGATTCTTCTGCTGGTTGAGGCGTTAATTTACCCACTAGAACATCACCTGTTTCTATCCAAGATCCTAGCATTACAAGGCCATTCCCATCTAGATGACGGAGTAAATGAGCATCTAAATGAGGTATTTCTTTAGTGATTCTCTCAGGGCCCTGGCTTGTCATACAAGTTACAATTCCATATCTTTCGATATGAAAAGAGGTATAGATATCTTCATATACCAGACGTTCGTTAATGAGTATTGCGTCTTCAAAATTGTATCCTTCCCATGGCATATGAGCTACTAATACGTTTTTCCCCAAAGAGAGTTCTCCCCCTAGCGTAGCCGCACCGTCTGCCAGAATTTGCCCTTTTTTCACATATTCCCCTTGGCGAACCCGAGGTTTTTGATGCATACAAGTATTGTTATTAGAACGTTGATATATAACCAATTCTGTTCCTACAGTGTCTCCATCGGCTAATGAAGTGATTTTTCCAGCATCGATATACGTGATCCTTCCCCCTTGTGCGGCTATAGTTGCACTTCCTGAATCTGAAGCTGCTTGACCTTCTAACCCAGTTCCGACAATGCATTTCTCAGGTTGAAAAAGTGGAACTGCTTGGCGCTGCATATTCGAACCCATTAAAGCGCGATTCGCATCATTATGCTCGAGAAAAGGAATGAGGGAAACTCCAACGGAGAAATATTGGAAAGGAAAGATACTTCGAAAATGGATTTGTTCCCATGCAATAGCTAAGAATTCTTGTCGATATCGAGCTGGAGTAACTTGTTCCTCTCGAATCCCTTGATTCAACGCCAAAGAATTTCCTGTGGCTATCCGATAGTATTCATCTTCTCCCGGTGATGGATAAACCATATGTTCTTCTTCCGATCTATTAGAGATCTTATGGAATGGACTTTGTAAAGAGCCGTAATGACCAATCCTTGCACGAATAGCTAATGATGCAACAAGTCCAGCATTCATTCCTTCGGACGTCTCAATCGGACAAATACGCCCATAATGACTAGGATGAATATCCCGTATTCGAGAACTAGCGGTTCGCCCCGTCAATCCTCCGGGACCCAAATAGCTTAATTTTCGCCTATGAACTATTTCTGTCAATGGATTAGTTTGATCCAAAAATTGAGATAAGGGATGTGAACCAAAAAAATCCTGAAAAGTGGTTGTTAATGGAGTTGAAGTTACCGAGTTATTAGGAGTTGGTAAACATTTGCGCTTAGTTGCTCTGCGTATAGTTCTTCGAACTGCATTTTCCAAACGACCCAGAGCTAATCCGAATTGATTCTGCAATAAATCTGCTACAGAACGAATACGTCGATTTTTTAGATGATCCATATCATCAAGTGTACCCATTCCAAATTTCACTCTGATCGAGTAATCCACAGCAGCCAATACATCTTGCGGTAATGAAAAAATCTCGTTTTCGGGTACATCAAGATTCAGTTTTTGATTCGGATTTCGTCGACCAATCTTTCCTAATTCACACCTTTGTTGGAGAAATTTTTTTCGCAATTCTTTGCACAGAGACTCGGAAAATACCAAATCGCCACCTACGCAATATAGTTTTTTATAGAACTCCGAAATAGCATTTTTCTTCGACCGAAGATATTCCTTTTGCTCTTGCCTTTTGGTCAGGAGAGAGAATAAGATTTTTGGATAGCAAACATTGTCTAGAATCTCTTCGAGATTTGAACCCATAGCTGATAGTAGAACTAAAATAGATATTTTTCGTTTTTTGCTCACACGAGCCCATATCCTTGTTTTCCCATCGATCTCTAATTTTGATCTTCCTCCCCAATCTGAAATTATAGTGCTGGCATATATAGTGACTCCATTATGGTCTAGTTCCGAACTGTAATAAATACCGGGACTTCGTAATATTTGATTTACCACGATTCTGGAAATTCCATTTACTACAAAGGTTCCTTGGGAGTTCATTAAGGGAATATTTCCAATAAGTACAGTTTGTTTCTGTATCTTTCTACTATTCCTTCGAATCAATCTTGCTGGTACATATAATTCAGAGGGATATGTAAGGGACTGATATACAGCATTTCTCTCTTTGATCAGAGGCTCTGCTAATTCATATTTATTTCCAGATAGTTGAAATTCAATTTCTTTATCTGTATCCTCAATTTTCGGAAAATTACGAAGTTCTTCGATTAAGCCTTGATCGATGAAACGACAGAATCCTTCAAATTGTATTTTCCCAAATTCAGGGATTGTAGATGTTCCCTTATCTTCATCTAATAGCATTGGAAGTTTCCCGTCCATAAAAAGAATCTATTTTGTTATTCCTTATTGATCCGTAAGAATCAATCCGACGAAAATGCATATATCGTTCGCTATATCCCGTGAAATTCTACCTATATCCAAATATACGTATAATTGAATAGAGGAAAGGTCCTTTGATGCTCTCATTTACGTGAAACGGAGATATGAACAAATGGATCAAACCATTATTAAGTGTTAGAACAAGGTTGACTTTAGCACCTGTTCAATGCTATAATGATATATACTATAATATAGTATTTATATACTATATACTATAATATAGTATTGAATCTTTCTATTACATCCCCATAGTGGCTCGGCGGCATAGCCAAGTGGTAAGGCAGAGGACTGCAAATCCTTTATCCCCAGTTCAAATCCGGGTGTCGCCTGGTCAAGGTGAAGAGAGCGAAAGAGAAGAAAGAACTTGGATTTCTCATTATATCACCTCTGGAGACAACTTGTGCTGCTCCATATTCCCAATATAGCCCACCCATCGCGTGCGTTCCAATGCCCTTTGATTTTGTCATAAAGGGACAACCCTATGGGAATTTGATTTGAGAGAAACTCGTTCCGAAGAACAGGTGGATCTATGGATCTCTCAGAGAGACTCGTTCGGAATGGAAAGGATATGGTTCTTATTTTGCACTATTGTGATTAGTTCCCTTATCATCAGTGATCAATAATGGAATAATTCTTTTTTTTTTTTTCTCATAAATAGAGAACATAATTTGTATGGATATAGTCAGTATTGCTTGGGCTGCTCTAATGGTAGTTTTTACATTCTCCCTTTCACTCGTGGTATGGGGAAGAAGTGGACTCTAAGAATTAATGCAATCTCCAATTACTTGTTCTGTTCCAAATCATTCAGGAATGAGAATATCTTCGATTTCCTAAGGATCTAGGAATATTGAGTTCTTCCTAATATTTCCGAGAATTCAATGTTCCTTCTATAGAACTATTTTCTCTTTCTTCCCGTAAGGGGTATGCATAATATATTAATATATATAACAAATTCCTTACCCTTTTCCTATGAGAAATTGGATTCTTCCTCAATCTCAGGGTTTTATGAACTAGTTCTTCTCTCAAATGAGCCGAGAATCTCGTTCTTTACAATGAGGAACAATCTTTCTCTCTTTTTCTTCCCATGAGAGGGATTTGTCGCATTAATACTAAACGTGGATATAGACTTTATGCTATCAAAAATTAGCAGTTGTACAAAGAAGTTTTTTGAGAAAAGAATGGGATCTAATTCTAGCCCGAGCAAGAGAGATTGTTGGAATGAATATTGTTCTCTATGGCCCCGATCCCGGTTGAGCTTCGGATAACTCCTCGGATCATCTCTCCAATCAATTCTTTTCGAAATGAAAAGATTGATTGGGTTTCTTTCAGATGCGCCCATTCCATCCTATATTGTGATATATCCAGGATATTTATCCTTAAGGCTCATGTCAGACTCGGTTGGTTCTACCTATCCATGTTATACAGAGAGGGCAGGAATCGGAACCAAAAACGTATGAATTGAAGTAGTCTACATTTTCATTTTCATCAGATAATTACAAATTTATCTGATTTGATACGGATCTGTTCTCGGAGAAATATGGAGCATATTGAACTATCTTAACCGTAGATTCCTTTTCCATATGAATGATTTTTATCATGCCATTTCAAGTTCCATATTCACTATGCCCATAGAGAGATATTCAACTTCGATCCAGAACGATATTTTGAAAGTACGTTCAGAATCACATTTCTCCCTGTATATATTTCTCTCTCTATTCTTTAAGGACATATAGAAGTCTACCTATTGTGATTAGCCCTGTCTCTGCTATGGCATCAGGTCTTAATCCTATCTATCTATCTATATATATATATATATATTAAGATATATATATATATTAGAATAGATATTCTAGGGTATATAATGTAGCATCTCTATTTATAATAGAGAATTTATCCCCATAGGGACAAATGCTATTCAGATACATCCATAGGTATAGATAGATATGCAATGCAGAAATAGGTAGTACGAAAGAAAGGGCTATATAGCCCTTTCTTTCGTACTACCTATTCTCATAATCAATCTCTACCCCGTGATAGTATTGAGAAATACAACCTTATTGTTTATTCCTTATCACCTATTATTAATAGGTGATTTGGATCATTTCAATTTATCTAGTCATGAGTAATAACTCAATTTTCGGTACGAATCAATTGCTTTCACTGACTGTTTTTACGTAAATGATAAGTAGAAAAGCAGTAGGAACTGAAATGAACAGCACAATAGCAATAAATGCAAGAATATTTACTTCCATGATCTTATCATTTTCACTTCGTTCTACAATAACTTGAGATTTGATCTCATAAAGATGATGAATCCTTCTTTTTTTTTTTTCATTTAAAGATCCATAAATGTGATTGATTAAATCCCTGGAGTATGAGATTGGACGAATAGATTCAGTTTGAATAACTAAATCTGATGGATCTAATGAATTACTCAATGGAAATGAAATAGTATAACATAATAGGATCCTTTATTCATACCGGATCCAGCAATTCGATTCCCAATCGATCATATTGTCCCACTCAACTCATATAGTCACATTTATCACCTTACTTATGCAATGATATTTTCCCACTAATACGGGGCTCTATTGGGCATAGACCTAAACGTTACAGATATGGTAAGGATATGAGGGAAGAATCGCCCCGAACGGGTATTGAGAAATTGATGATGATCCAAATTGCTATTCGGAAGACAGAAAAATAGGATGAAGGCCAATTCGATGGATAGTATTAAGGATCTCCTCTTTTGATCAATTTCCTATTTTGATAGGACCAATTGAGTGGGGAAAAACCTACATCCATTAGAGGGAGTACATCTTTATTCAGTACCCCGCGCCCAATGTGGGATGTATACATGGACAATTAATCCTACTGATCGAGGAAATGAACAAGGATCGGACAGTTCTCCCGATTCGGGTAGAAGAGATGCCCAAGATTGCACGAATTCTCCATGACAAAAAAAGGGGATAGTTCAAATTTTCTCCGGGGGATGAACCATGACCCAGGAGCTAGAAAAGCTATTCCGAATAGTAAGTCCAAGGATCATTCAATTCTGACGTGACAATTCTTATAAAATTGCAGTGTTGGAGGATCTATGGTATGGTTATTGGTCATGATAAAAAGGCACTAGCAAGTGTGAACTAATACCAATATTATACATACCTTTTGGAATGAACAGGAAAGAGATGGGGGGGGGGGGGGGGTATATACTGGGTATCATCAGGAATGATCTATAGGGACTTCCACAAGATTCTTACTTGGGAAGACTACCTCTGTGTTACCCTCAGATCTCTCTATACTCCCACAAATATCTGTTTGGAGAATGTAATATCTCATGAGGTAAATCGGGTTAAAATAGAAGTATTGTTTTTTCAAAGAGATAATTTGTCGTAGATCACTATGCGAATTAGATGTTATTACCGGAATGGCCACAGAATGAAAGAATTCATTCTGGAATTGATATATGTCTAGATACATCTATATCTAGATAGATATATATATGTATATCTACATATTATCTATAGAGATGGATGAATATGAGTTCTTTCTACCGCAAAGTGAGTTTACCCCATTCTTACTTTTCTCCTTCTCCAGATGATTTAGAGATGAATTGATCAACTTATCAGATCGGGACTGACGGGGCTCGAACCCGTAACTTCCGTCTTGACAGGACGGTACTCTGACCAATTGAGCTACAATCCCAATAGGTGCAGTACAGCCTATTTCCTATTTACTATCAGATATGTACTATAAGATTCTTAATACAAATTCTATTAGTGCCAGATCAATGAAAGATTTGATCTTTCTTTTTATCTTCCTTCTATTATCCTTCTCCTTTCATTTCCAAAATACCCGTTCGTTTTGCTCCATATCCATATGGATATGTACACATATCTATAGAAAGATATAGATATATCGGGGCTTACATAACCGGTTACCTTTCCATCAGTATCGTGGATTGGCATGAATATTTCATACCGATGGGTTGGTAAGGTTTACATTGGGTCGAGCTGGATTTGAACCAGCGTAGGCATATTGCCAACGAATTTACAGTCCGTCCTCATTAACCACTCGGGCATCGACCCAGGAACAATGAATTGAAAGTCTTTGGAATACCAAAGAAGTATTCCTAGAGAAAGATTCCCATAGTACCCCTAGGGGAAGTCGAATCCCCGCTGCCTCCTTGAAAGAGAGATGTCCTGGGCCACTAGACGATAGGGGCCTGCCTATCGTCATAATACTCAAATCTCTATGACATTGTCAATAGTATGGCCCGAAGAATTTTTTCTATGCTAAGTGGTTTCATATCAATATAGTATTACTCGTTTGTGAACTCCCGTATGTATCATGAAATAGATAATCCACCAGGGAGGGTTTTCTAGATACCAACAGGAAAGGGTCACAACCCCATTTTAGAATTCTATTTTTGAATCTGGTTACTTCTTCGTGTTCGCGCAAGGCTGCCTATACATTTCGTTGAACAACCATAGGTAATATTTAGGAGATGCTCCTTCTATCAATATTGTGTTCATATGATATAAAGACCCTCCCCTGACTAACCATATTTGCAGAATCGAAGAAGATTTGGTTCTGAAAAAAAAAAAAAAAAGAGAAAAGAGGGGGTCCATTCTTAACCCGATCAATTTCTTGAGAATTTCCGATGGATGATAATACTACAAGCCGCAGATCTCATAATGGATTAAGCAAAGGAAGTCGTAACATTCACATAGATAGGGTCTTCTTTGTATTATCGCTTAGAATCCCATTCTTTGCCGGCATAAGACACAGATCGGAATGAGGGCACAACCTCCGCCGATTATGTGTTTTTACGAGATATTGGAGATGCCAATCTTGATCCCAGGCGTCAAAGACTCCGTCTGAATTTTCCGGGTTTCTAAGTTCAGACAAGGAGATCCTCTTAAAAGCCACAATTAAGTATTTCTTCCGGGCCAACTCGGAATAACTTGAACTTGGATCCTACGGGTTGACAAGAAATAGAGCATCTAGTTATTCCCTGCCAATTGTGGGGTACAGGTTGAGACCCTTTATGATTAGATCGAATAGCTCAGAGATCTATATTAGTATGGAAATAGATCAAGTTGATCTCATCCATCTCGATAGGTCAATGGAACGGATCTACATGATCGGAACGAGATTGGTCCTGAACAATGAACTACATCGATCGATCGATATCTATGAATGAATATGTCCATATCTTCTGTACGGATCCAATTTGTTGTTCACCGGATGGGTATGTCGTAGACCCACTCGTTAATAATGAGCATGAGCCCTTTTAGCTCGGCAGTAGAGTAACGCCATGGTAAGGCGTAAGTCATCGGTTCAAATCTGATAAAGGGTTCATAGAATTCTTCCTACAAAAGAGGTTGTTCCGGTGCTCATTTCTCGCTGGACGATAAGAATCTTCTCAAGACAAAGAACTTGTGGTAGGTACAATGGCTACCTACCATATTAGGTTCGAGGTTCATCATTTGCTATGACGTAGTATCGCACTATATGAGGACCACTTTCTTGCTATAGGATCAATAATAGACTATAGCATCAGTAAGAGTCCTATTCATCTTCGTAATTCCGGGGCATATAATCGAGATTATGGGTACCTAATTCGAAATTACCGACCGGAGTATTCTCACCTCTTTGGTATCCCAATGATTCTGGATCAGAAAAGGGGAGAAGAAGAATAAGAAGAAAAAAAGGAGTAAGTGAATATGAACTATTAAGTTCGGAATGCATCAGCTACTCCGATACCGAGATTTGATGGAGATTATGAAAATGGGCCTTTTCGTTGAATTATCAAACCAAAATTGATCGATATTATCGATCGAACTCCCTTATCCATTCAGTTATCAAATGTTTCGTCGAATTAATCGTTATGATCTCTCCTCCCTGGAAAGTATGAATATGGAAGTCTATCCTGAATCACAGACGAAATGAGATTCCCCTTTTCTCTAACTCTAGGAATAGGTTGATCCATATGTATATAATAGAATCTATATACAAATATTGTATTCTATCTCGATATACCAAACATTCCCATATTAACGATTTCCCTTTACTTGTTCCACCAATGGGAAATAGGTCGAAATTGAGATAGAGAGGAACTTTGAACTTTTCTATTACAATGGTAAAATAGATAAATAAGTATCCTTTTTTTCTCAAAAGAAAAGGAAAGGGATAAATCTTAGTAATTCTTTCTTTTAGTTGGGTTAGAGAGGCATTTACTCCTTCTTGCTTTTGTAAATTCACTCGTATCGGACGAAGACGTAGTAATAAGAATATACATAGAGATTGATGAGATCGATAGAAATACTCCTATTGATTTTTTCATAAGATCTTGGAGAGGGTCCAAGAATGAATAAGAAATCCAATTTTGAGAATATTGAATGGAATAGAGATTGGGGATAGAATCTTATAAAAAACTGAAAGGAAAAGAAAAGCTCATCTGCCTTCTGAAAGTTATTTCATTGATGTTACTTGATTATTCGAAGATCAGATAGTAACTTAATATGAAAAGCTTGGGATCGAGCTATCATGCATTTACCCGTATTGGATTGGTTTGGTTCAGTGAAAGTGAAATATGTGTGCTAACAAGGAATCTTCGGAACCGAATCTTTTGGGAGGGATGATGGATAATCCGTTGTCCGTAGATGATCAAACCATCGCATACCTTTTGATTATATAGGTTGCTCGGAAATGGTCGAAATAGTTCAATAGGAGGATCACTATGACTGTAGCTCTTGGAAAGTCTTCCAAAGAAGAAAAGAATTTATTTGATATTGCGGATGACTGGCTACGGAGGGACCGTTTCGTTTTTGTGGGTTGGTCCGGTCTATTGCTCTTTCCTTGTGCCTATTTTGCCCTAGGTGGATGGTTCACAGGTACAACCTTTGTAACTTCATGGTATACTCATGGATTGGCCAGTTCTTATTTGGAGGGCTGCAATTTTTTGACCGCCGCAGTTTCTACTCCTGCTAATAGTTTAGCGCATTCCCTGCTGCTATTATGGGGTCCTGAAGCACAAGGAGATTTTACTCGTTGGTGCCAATTAGGTGGTCTATGGACTTTCGTTGCTTTTCATGGTGGTTTTGGTCTAATAGGCTTCATGCTACGCCAATTCGAACTTGCTCGATCTGTACAATTGCGGCCTTATAATGCAATTGCATTCTCTGCTCCAATTGCTGTTTTTGTTTCCGTATTCCTAATCTATCCATTGGGCCAGTCCGGTTGGTTTTTTGCACCTAGTTTTGGTGTAGCAGCTATCTTTCGATTTATCCTCTTCTTTCAAGGGTTTCATAATTGGACCTTGAACCCATTTCATATGATGGGAGTTGCCGGAGTCTTGGGTGCTGCTCTTCTATGTGCTATTCATGGTGCTACTGTGGAAAATACTTTATTTGAAGATGGCGATGGTGCAAATACGTTCCGCGCTTTTAACCCAACTCAATCTGAAGAGACCTATTCCATGGTCACCGCTAACCGCTTCTGGTCTCAAATCTTTGGGGTTGCTTTTTCCAATAAACGTTGGTTACATTTCTTTATGTTATTTGTGCCAGTGACCGGTTTATGGATGAGTGCCATTGGAGTAGTTGGTCTAGCTCTGAACCTACGTGCCTATGACTTTGTTTCCCAGGAGATCCGTGCAGCAGAAGATCCTGAATTTGAGACTTTCTACACAAAAAATATCCTCTTAAACGAAGGTATTCGTGCTTGGATGGCGGCTCAGGATCAGCCTCATGAAAACCTTGTATTCCCTGAGGAGGTTCTACCCCGTGGAAACGCTCTTTAATGGAACTCTAGCTTTAGCTGGTCGTGACCAAGAAACCACCGGTTTCGCTTGGTGGGCCGGTAATGCCCGACTTATCAATTTGTCCGGTAAATTACTTGGGGCCCACGTAGCTCATGCCGGATTAATTGTATTCTGGGCCGGAGCAATGAACCTATTTGAAGTGGCTCATTTCGTACCGGAAAAGCCTATGTATGAACAAGGATTGATTTTACTTCCCCATCTAGCTACTTTAGGATGGGGAGTAGGTCCTGGTGGGGAAGTCGTGGACACTTTTCCATACTTTGTATCTGGGGTACTTCACTTGATTTCCTCTGCAGTTCTAGGTTTCGGTGGTATTTACCATGCCCTTATAGGGCCCGAAACTCTCGAGGAATCTCTTCCATTTTTTGGTTATGTATGGAAAGATAGGAGCAAAATGACCACAATTTTGGGTATTCACCTAATCTTGCTAGGCGTTGGTGCTTTTCTTCTAGTGCTCAAGGCTTTGTATTTTGGAGGTGTATATGATACCTGGGCCCCTGGTGGTGGAGATGTAAGAAGAATTACGAACCTAACTCTTAGCCCAAGTGTTATATTTGGTTATTTACTCGAGTCACCCTTTGGGGGCGAGGGATGGATTGTTAGTGTGGACAATCTAGAAGATATAATTGGGGGACATGTATGGTTAGGTTCCATTTGTATCTTCGGTGGTATCTGGCACATCTTAACCAAACCTTTTGCATGGGCCCGTCGTGCGTTTGTGTGGTCCGGAGAAGCTTACTTGTCTTATAGTTTAGGAGCTCTCTCTGTCTTTGGTTTCATTGCTTGTTGTTTTGTTTGGTTTAACAATACAGCTTATCCTAGTGAATTCTATGGGCCTACCGGCCCAGAAGCCTCTCAAGCTCAAGCGTTCACTTTTCTAGTTAGAGACCAACGTCTTGGAGCTAATGTGGGGTCCGCCCAGGGACCTACCGGTTTAGGTAAATACCTTATGCGTTCTCCTACTGGAGAGATCATCTTTGGAGGAGAAACAATGCGTTTTTGGGATCTTCGTGCTCCCTGGTTGGAACCTCTAAGGGGTCCTAATGGTTTGGACCTAAGTAGGCTGAAAAAAGATATACAGCCCTGGCAAGAACGACGTTCGGCAGAATATATGACTCATGCTCCTTTAGGTTCTTTGAATTCCGTGGGTGGTGTAGCTACCGAGATCAATGCGGTAAATTATGTATCTCCCCGAAGTTGGTTAGCTACCTCTCATTTTGTTTTAGGATTTTTCTTCTTCGTAGGTCATTTGTGGCATGCGGGAAGGGCTCGTGCAGCTGCAGCAGGATTTGAGAAAGGAATTGATCGTGATTTCGAACCTGTCCTTTCCATGAACCCTCTTAACTAGAACAAGAGATCAAGTTGATGAAAGAGAGATCAATTCAATTTCATTACATCTTCTATATCGGTATAGGGGTATCATTAAAGACTCCCATTCCAACTTGACCTTGTAGCTCGGCTCTATTCAGCCGAGCTATTCTCTTTTTTGGTATGGGCCAGACCGATAAGTGGAATTGTTCAACAAACAAAAGGAGAGAGAGGGATTCGAACCCTCGATAGTTTTTTGTAACTATACCGGTTTTCAAGACCGGAGCCATGAACCACTCGGCCATCTCTCCCAGGGACAACTTCTATTTTACTCTCCCAGAGAATATCTGACCATAGGGTTGATACCATGACCGTATATGCATATATTGATGCATGTATATGGCATATACCTATATACATAGATTGATGCATGTATATGGCATATACCTATATGCGACATAGGACCTTTATCATGATCATCTGGAAAAAGATTTCCCTCCTCCTTCACGCCCGAGTAAGAATTCGATGGGAATAAGTTCGAGCGAGAAGCTTGATTAATTCATGGCCAAATTGAATCTTTTCCACATGGTGCATTTGGGGAAAATTTCGCCGGATGGGGATCGGATGGTATAGTCCATTTCATTCGTCGGAAGCTTGTGGGATCACAACTATGACTATTGCTTTCCAATTGGCCGTGTTTGCATTAATTGCTATTTCATTTCTCTTAGTGATTGGTGTACCTGTCGTACTTGCCTCTCCTGATGGTTGGTCAAGTAGCAAAAATGTTATATTTTCGGGTGCATCATTATGGATTGGATTAGTTCTTTTGGTAGGTATCCTTAATTCTTTCATATCTCAAATCTGTTGGAAATGTTTCGGGTTGGAATTCCCCCACCCTATCTACTTCAGAGGGCATTCTAGTTCTGAAGGGCATTTAGTAGAAGTTCCAAGAACCAAAAGAAAAGTGTTTGAGGGAGGGATTATTTTACTAGAATGTAATATTCTTCCATAAATGGTATCTAACTATATACAAATGGGATATCTATATATATATATCTATAGATATGTTCATATCTATAGATATATAGATCTATATAGAAATGTATGTATATGTTATACACATGTGTGTGTGTATATATATATATATATGTGTGTGTATATCGGAATGAATAAGATGCGGGTATGGTTGAGTGGTAAAATTTCTCCTTGCCAGGGAGAAGATGCGGGTTCGATCCCCGCTACCCGCCCATTCGAAGGAATGAAATAGGGTAATGAAGAATTCGTGTAGCGTTCGTATATTTTTCCTACTTATCATTTCGTTCTTAAATGGCAGAGTAATCCTTTACAGGCTGTAAATACTCTTTCTGTTCCGGCGGAGACGGGATTTGAACCCGTGACCTCAAGGTTATGAGCCTTGCGAGCTACCAAACTGCTCTACCCCGCACTATACTTTGATAGAATAATCAAAAATTGGCATACCGAACAAGCATCGGGCATGCCATCCCCCTATAGGGATAGGGGGACTTTTAGATTCTCATAAGAATCTTCGAGAATCTTTTTTTCTTCCTACCAACTCGATTTTTTTGCCCCGGGCAACAAACATGCGTGAGTCATCTCACGGAGTACATGTCCGGACAGGCCGAAGTCTCGATAGTTGGCTCTAGGCCTCCCAGTCAGAAAACAACGTCGATGAAGACGTGTAGGTGCACTATTACGTGGTGAGGATTGCAATTTCCTATGAATTTCCCATTTTTCATCCAATGATGAAACTTCGCTTATCTCTCTTTCCGAAGATTGGCGAATCGAATGATATTTTTGTTCCAATATTTGTCTCTTTTTCTCTCTCTGAATGAGACTTTTTCTTGCCATAAAGGTTCAGTTGATACTATTACCAATGATATAAGTCAGATTTGAGATGGAGAAATATTATGTTGGTCTCTCCTTCTCCGTGAATAGATTCTTGTCATTGATATGAGCAAGTCCTATTTCTTGATGAAGGAGAATTAACCGAATTTGCCTGATGTAGAGGCGATTAAGAAAGCTGCATAAGTGAATATATAACCTACGGAAAAGTGAGCTAATCCAACTAATCGTGCTTGGACAATGGAAAGAGCTACTGGCTTATCCCTCCATCGAACTGAATTAGCCAAAGGTGTGCGTTCATGAGCCCATGCTAAAGTTTCGATCAGTTCCTGCCAATATCCACGCCAGGAGATCAGAAACATAAATCCAATAGCCCAAACAAGATGCCCAAATAAGAACATCCACGCCCAGACAGATAAACTGTTCATACCAAAAGGATTGTATCCATTAATAAGTTGTGAAGAGTTCAACCAAAGATAATCTCTTAACCATCCCATTAAATAAGTGGAAGACTCATTAAATTGCGCTACATTACCCTGCCATAAAGTGATATGCTTCCAATGCCAATAGAAAGTAACCCATCCAATGGTATTCAACATCCAAAAAACTGCTAAATAAAAAGCATCCCAGGCTGAAATATCACAAGTACCGCCTCGTCCTGGACCATCGCAAGGGAAACTATAGCCGAAATCTTTCTTATCTGGCATTAGCTTAGAACCACGCGCATCTAAAGCACCTTTTACTAAGATCAACGTAGTTGTATGCAAACCCAGAGCAATAGCATGGTGAACCAAAAAGTCCCCAGGACCGATTGTTAAGAACAGTGAATTCCTATTATCATTAATAGCATTCAACCAACCAGGTAACCATATGCTTTGACCAGCATTGAATGCTGGACTATTTGTTGAAGATAAGAGTACATCAAACCCATATAAGGCCTTACCATGAGCAGATTGTATCCATTGAGCAAATATGGGCTCGATCAAGATTTGTTTCTCTGGAGTACCAAAAGCAAGCATAACATCGTTATGAACATAGAGTCCCAGGGTATGGAAACCTAGGAATAAACTAGCCCAACTCAGATGAGATATTATAGCCTCCTTGTGCTCCAACATTCTCGCCAATACATTATCCCTATTCTGCTCCGGATTATAATCCCTAATGAAGAATATAGCTCCATGAGCAAAGGCCCCTGTCATAATGAACCCAGCAATGTATTGATGATGAGTATATAATGCAGCTTGGGTAGTAAAGTCTTGTGCTATGAATGCATAAGCAGGTAAGGAATACATGTGTTGAGCTACTAAGGAAGTGATGACCCCCAAAGAGGCTAAAGCAAGACCTAATTGGAAGTGAAGAGAATTATTGATTGTGTTATAAAGACCCTTATGTCCGCGTCCCAATAGGCCTCCTGGAGGAATATGTGCTTCTAAAATATCCCTTATACTGTGCCCGATCCCAAAGTTAGTTCTATACATATGACCAGCAATGAAAAAAACAAATGCAATAGCTAAATGATGATGAGCGATATCAGTCAGCCATAAACTTTGGGTTTGCGGATGGAATCCTCCGAGAAGAGTTAGAATAGCAGTTCCCGCCCCTTGAGAGGTGCCGAATAAGTGACTACTGGAATCAGGATTTTGAGCATAAAGATTCCACTGACCTGTAAAAAGCGGTCCTAGACCTTGGGGATACGGTAATACATTTAAGAAATTATCCCATCTGACGTGCTCCCCCCTTGATTCAGGAATAGCGACATGAACCAAATGCCCTGTCCAAGCCAAAGAGCTTACTCCAAAGAGTCCTGACAAATGATGATCGAGGCGAGATTCAGCATTTTTGAACCATGAAACACTTGGCTTCCATTTAGGTTGTAAATGCAGCCGACCCGCTATTAGAAAGATGGCAGAAAGAAATAGCAAGAAAAGAGCTCCAGTATAAAGATCTTCATTAGTGCGCAAGCCAATTGTATACCACCACTGATAAACACCAGAATGAGCAATATTAACCGGGCCGGGAGCACCTCCTCGGGTGAAGGCTTCTACAGCTGGTTGACCAAAATGAGGATCCCAAATTGCATGAGCAATAGGTCTTACATGTAAAGGGTCGCGCACCCATGCTTCGAAATTGCCTTGCCAAGCCACATGGAATAAATTACCAGAGGTCCACAGAAAGATTATTGCTAACTGACCAAAGTGAGAAGCAAAAATCTTCTGATAAAGGCGTTCTTCAGTAATATCATCATGACTCTCGAAGTCATGTGCGGTAGCAATACCAAACCAAATACGACGAGTAGTTGGGTCCTGGGCTAAGCCTTGGCTGAACTTCGGAAATCTTGATGCCATAATGCTTTTCAAATCCTCCTAGCCATTATCCTACTGCAAGAATTCTTGCTAGGAAGAACGCCCATGTTGTGGCGATTCCACCCAGAAGGTAATGAGCCACTCCTACAGCACGTCCTTGCACAATGCTCAAGGCTCTAGGCTGGATAACAGGAGCAACCTCTAATTTGTTATGAGCCCAAATGATAGATTCGATGAGTTCTTGCCAATACCCACGGCCGCTGAATAGGAACATTAAACTAAAGGCCCAAACAAAATGAGCACCTAAAAATAAGAGACCATAGGCAGATAATGAAGAACCATAAGATTGGATCACTTGAGAGGCTTGTGCCCATAGAAAGTCACGAAGCCACCCATTAACGGTAATGGAACTTTGTGCAAAGTTTCCTCCCGTGATATGAGTTACCATTCCCTGATCACTTATGCTACCCCAAACATCGGACTGCATTTTCCAGCTGAAATGGAATATCACTACCGAAATCGCATTATACATCCAGAATAACCCTAGGAAAACATGATCCCAGGCGGATACCTGACATGTCCCTCCTCTCCCAGGCCCGTCGCAAGGAAAACGAAAACCAAGGTTCGCTTTATCAGGTATTAAACGGGAGCTACGGGCAAATAAAACACCTTTAAGTAGTATTAATACAGTCACATGGATAGTAAATGCATGAATGTGGTGTACCAAAAAATCCGCGGTTCCTAATGGAATTGGTAACAAAGCCACTTTGCCGCCTACTGCTACTAAATCACCACCTCCCCAAGTTACGCTGGTGCTTGCTGTTGCATCAGGAGCTGTTGAACCAGGTGCTAAAGCATGAGTGTTTTGTACCCATTGAGCAAAGATAGGTTGTAATTGTATAGCAGTATCCGAAAACATATCTTGAGGACGTCCTAAAGCGCTCATAGTATCATTATGAATATACAGACCGAAACTATGGAAGCCTAGGAATATACATGCCCAGTTGAGGTGTGATACGATTGCATCACGATGTCTAAGAACACGATCTAATAGATTGTTGTATTGAGTAGTTGGATCATAGTCTCTTACCATAAAAATGGCTGCATGTGCGGCGGCGCCAACTATGAGAAACCCACCGATCCACATGTGATGTGTGAACAGAGAGAGTTGGGTGCCGTAGTCAATAGCCAAGTATGGATAAGGAGGCATAGAATACATGTGGTGAGCTACGACAATAGTCAGAGAGCCCAACATAGCTAGGTTAAGAGCTAATTGAGCATGCCATGAGGTGGTCAAGATCTCATAAAGACCTTTATGACCTTCACCCGTAAATGGACCTTTATGGGTCTCCAAAATCTCTTTAAGGCTGTGGCCAATGCCCCAATTGGTCCTATACATATGACCAGCTATCAGGAAAAGAATTGCAATAGCCAAATGATGATGCGCAGTATCGGTCAGCCACAGACCCCCCGTTACTGGATTTAATCCTCCACGAAAAGTTAGAAACTCTGAATATTCCGACCAATTTAGGGTGAAAAGTGGGGTTAATCCCTCAGCAAAACTAGGATAAAGCTGAGCTAAAAGATCGCGATTCAAAATAAATTCATGAGGAAGTGGTATCTCTTTAGGGTCCACTCCAGCATCTAGGAGTTGGTTAATAGGTAAAGAGACGTGTACTTGGTGTCCTGCCCAAGATAGAGACCCAATTCCTAGTAACCCTGCTAAATGGTGGTTCAACATGGATTCTACATCTTGGAACCAAGCCAATTTTGGAGCAGCTTTGTGATAATGGAACCAACCAGCAAAAAGCATTAACGCTGCAAAGATCAATGCGCCGATTGCAGTGCAGTAAAGCTGTAATTCACTAGTTATTCCAGATGCTCGCCAAAGTTGAAACAAACCAGAGGTTATTTGTATCCCTCGAGAACCCCCACCTACATCCCCATTCAGTATTTCTTGACCTACTATTGGCCAAACCACCTGAGCACTGGGTTTTATGTGAGTAGGATCGCTCAGCCATGCTTCATAATTGGAGAAACGAGCGCCATGAAAGTACATCCCACTTAGCCAAATAAAGATGATGGCTAGTTGGCCGAAATGAGCGCTAAATACTTTGCGAGAGATCTCTTCCAAATCATTGGTATGGCTACCAAAATCGTGAGCATCAGCATGTAGATTCCAGATCCAAGTGGTAGTATTAGGGCCCTTAGCTAGTGTCCTTGAGAAATGCCCAGGTTTGGCCCATTTCTCAAAAGAGGTTCTTATAGGATCCCTTTCCACCACGATCTTTACTTCTGGTTCCGGTGAACGAATAATCATTGAGTTCTCCTCTTTACATAAGAAGAAACCCGCCAACAGCAATTAGTGAACTTCTGATAGATATAGGTTTTCAACCCGTTTTTCTCTTTCTTTTCCAGTTCATGACCGGAGCGACTATGATACGGAAGTCAATCTGGGGCAGGTGTTCAAATTTATTATGACATATCCCCGGGGTGCTCAATGGACCGTTGCAATCTCGGAAAAATATTTCCTCGTGTGATGTAAAAAGTATTCCTCGGTGTAATGATCATTATCATTCATTATCATATTCATATATGGATATCTATCTATATGTCTATATAGATAGATATCTATATATATCTATATAGACATATAGATAGATAGATATAGATACCCACATATGTCATATATCACATACCATTATGAATCATAATGACTTTGAATTCTTCATGGATCATTAGGAAGAGGCATCTCTTAATTTCACCCTATTCAATAGATCCATTTCATTAACTATCCATAAAAGGTATTGTTTGTGATATTTATTGTCGATCTATCCCCATGAGATGCCGAACGAAATAGGATCTAGTTGGAAAGAGTATGGTATGATGAAATCATTCTGTTGATCTCTCTCGGAGAATCAATATTTGGTAATTTCAAGAATTTCTTAGGAATAGAGATTCTCATTCGCCAAAGCGTCCTGTAATCTTTAACCAATTTTGTGCTTCAATGTAATTGCCCGGAGCAAGCGCTATAGCTTGTTTCCAATACTCAGCAGCTCGATCGGACCAAGCTTCCGCAGTTTCAGGATCTCCCTGTCGAATGGCCTGTTCCCCCCGGTCGGAATAGGTCAACTTGGAAAAGTTTCCTTCCCTTAGAACCGTACTTGAGAGTTTCCTACCTCATACGGCTCGATCAACCATTTATTATTTGTATTTGGTCCTCCACTCAAATTGAAAAATATCACTAAAAAGGATTCATTGGAAATAGGTTCTATTTGATTAGGTCAACTGAAGGACCAAAAAGGGTTAATGACATGAGTTTCGAACTTCACTTTTGATCAAATTTTCTCTTTTCTCCCACCCTCAGAAAGATGAAGTAGAGAAACAAAGATCTCTACTTCAAATCATTAAAATAGAGGTCTTTTTGAAGGGTAACTATCTCAATTTTGTATAGAAATTTTGAGGAATACTTTCCACCTGGAATTGATGGGAAAGTACCTTCTTCTATCTTTAGGATCTGATCCTACACCGCTGCTCGATAGCTTAGTAGATCGACTCTATCACATAAGTTGATCCCTTATTTTTGTGAGTGAGCAGATCTCATTGTATCAGCCCAAATTTTCAATAATTGATCTTTACGGTGCTTCCCCCATCAATCAAATCTCTTTTATCCATGGAGTATATGGGCTCTACTTATCCATTCATATTTGGGCTCCTATGAAGGATGGGTCTTTTTGCTACAGCTGATAAGAGACCGCTATTTTGGACGGCGCATATGTAGAAAGCCTTTTTCTTTGTCCTTCCCCGTAACAGTTCCTAACTGATCTATTCCATAGCACAGATAGCCGCACGTAATGACAGATCACGGCCATATTATTAAAAGCTTGTGGTAGGGATGGGTTTCGTTCCAATGCCTGGAAATGATATTCCAAAGCCTCGGTATGCTCTCCGTTACTCATATGGATAAGACCTATATTATACAGTATATAACTTCGATCATAAGGGTCAATTTCCGGTCGCATAGCTTCATAATAATTTTGTAAAGCTTCCGCATATTCTCCTTCGGATTGAGCTGACATCCGTTACGGTCGTTCATTCAATTGAAATGATCTCCGCTCCAAAACCGTACGTGAGATTCTCACCTCATACGGCTCCTCCTTTAGAGTACATAATAAGGGGAATAACCCGTGGAATTGGGAAAATATTCTTACCCAACATTATGAACTAACAGGGGCTAGTGTCTTTCCAATGAATCTCTAGCCATCCTTATTGCAGAGATTCTTTCCCAAGCACCGAGGATATTAGTGCTTAAAATGGAAACTCTAACGATTTATTTGTCCTTAACGCCCTGTATTTTCAGGGATTAGCCACTTCAACGATCTACGATGGTTATATCATATGGATACCCGAGGTACAAACGAGATGGATGTTTGTTGTCCCAACCATTATTATTAGCCCTCATAAAAGGGGTAATGTGTATGAACTATAACGAAGCTTTTGTGTTGTTGATTTCCACATGTAGTGCTTTTCCCCTATGCATGCCTATAAGATAGGCTCGACCATACAAAGCCTATTCCATAGGTGTAACCTTTCGCTCGATACTGGATCTCCGGGAGATCGGGGCATCTAAGGCTGCATCAACCGGGGATACACGACAGAAGGAATTGTTCCATCTTAAAAACTCACCTTCACTAAGCGTAAGTTTTCTTTGACTCAATATTCTTTGATTTCCGAATCCCGTTTCTTCCCCGAAAGGTAAATAACGGAAAAAAAAAAGAAAAAGATCGAATCACACCATCTCTGTAATAGGTAAATGCTTCTTTCTCCCCTGGAGCTGTCGGGATTATTCGCAATAAGATATCCGCTACAATTGTGAAGGTCTTATCAGTAAAATTGTCATTTCTCTGAGATCTAGGCATAGCCAGTTATAGGTTTTATAATTCTTCTCATTCCCTTTTTTCGGAAATGATCCCATGAACAAAATTCTTTTCCGGTGCACAGTACCATATAAATTTATTTTATTACGATCGGAGATATGCGAATATTCCAATGGATTCTTCTAGATAGTAATAGATAGATGGAGAATGTTCGGAACAACTTGATGTTCATTAGTAATATCGACCAATGAGCAATAGAAAAGATTCCTATTCAAGGAGCTGTTTCTACATATTATGTGAACTCAAAAAGTTTTCATTTGATCATGATCCGAACTAAAGAAGGAAGGAGTGAAACGATCATTGCATAATGAGAATCAAATGACCATTGATTATGTTATGCGTACATATACATATATTTCTAATATGATCATCATGAGACAATTTGTACAATGAATTGTTGTCGAATAATTCTCATAATTATTCCATAATTGACATCGGACAATCATTATGTAATTAATATAGTAATTAATATATGATCATGATATGGAACGGATTAGTTAATCCATTCCAATTGAGAAATTGGATCGGAGATATCAACCCGAATAGGATGAGATCGCCGGATCAACAAGGATGAAGATTTCCTAAAGCAGAAGGAAGTGTGGAAAAATGTCCTTTTGTCCTTTCTAGGGATTCAATAAGGATTTTTTTGCAAAAGGATTTAGAACTGATTGTGCCTGAATAATAAGAATACCTAAGGGACTTGCTATCCACCAATTACGTGGATGAAGATCGAGAAGATCTCGTAGGAAAGATGGCCGAGCGGTTCAAGGCGTAGCATTGGAACTGCTATGTAGGCTTTTGTTTACCGAGGGTTCAAATCCCTCTCTTTCCGTACTTTCACTTTATTATTCTTCCCCGTCGTTCTCCCAATAGATCGAATCTCAATAGGCTGGTCTCATCATTCTGAGATCAACCCCCTCCTATTTTGTGATATAGAGAAATAGAAGAAACGTTGGTTCGTGATATGATAAAGGAAAAGGACATTGGGAAAAGCGGACAATAAATGAAAGTGTCATTGATGATCATACCGTAATATAACGGTACGGGGGGATGAAAAAGAGATAGGTCGAATCCCAAGAGTCGAACAATTCTATCTATTTGTCTCCTTCGGGGGAAATAAAAAGGAGAGGAACAGAATTGTCTAGATGCACAGGAACCTCTCTTTTTCATTCTCAATTCAAGCTTGACGGGAATAATATTCTACGACCAGCAATTCATTGATCTTTAAACTGATCCATTTACTATCTATTATTTGATTGACTAATCCTTTATATCGTGACGAATGAAGAGTCAAATGATTCGGCATTTGATCTTTCTGGGATAAATCGAGATTTTTCTCGATCATAGCTCTCGATCTCTGTTGATCTCTTACAGTAATAACATCTCGGGGTTTGCAACGATAACTTGGTATATCTACCACGCGATCATTGACCAGGATATGCCTATGGTTAACTAATTGTCTGGCTCCAGGAATGGTAGAAGCCATACCCAATCGAAAAATAGTATTATCCGAGCGCATTTCAAGTAATTGCAATAGAACCTGGCCCGTTGATCCTTTGGCTCTTCCAGCAATACGAACATATTGAAGTAATTGTCGCTCTGTTAGTCCATAATGGAAACGCAATTTTTGTTTTTCTTCCAGACGGATACGATATTGAGATATTTTTCTAGAAGAAGATTGGTTGGTAGGATCATTTCTGGATTTCGGTCTTTTATTAGTCAGTCCTGGTAGAACTCTTAGACGACGTATTATTTTTAAACGAGGTCCTCGATAACGGGACATAAGAACTCCTTCTTTTACGAAATGAGCAAATAGTCTTGAAAAGAAGAATAGTATGAATCGTATCAATATTGGATCTTTTCTATGGAGAACAAAGATCTCTTCCAAAATTGGTTTGGAGAGATCCAAATAGATCTGCTCCAATCACCCATTCCGTTTAGAGTTGAAAGTGATCATGGCATAGCGGATCTGTGAACCAATGATCCGAAGAAAGAGGAGTCTTCCCCATATTCCTTGATCTTAACGAAACATTACGAATCTGGGGGGAATGAAGGGAATAACAAAGAGCCAGCTATCGGAATCGAACCGATGACCATCGCATTACAAGTGCGATGCTCTAACCTCTGAGCTAAGCGGGCTTATATGAATAAGATACAGCTACATACTCATTAGTATGAGATTCATAAATCTATTCAGAATCTTAGCAATTCTAGCTAATTGAACTCAATGACGCAATCCATATTCCAATAAAACATTGCTTGGATGTGGATTCGTTCGAGGGAAATAAAGAAAAGAAAGGATCAATTGATATCGATCGTTTCACTATTCCAAATCAAACAGAAAGGGAAAAAACATTGCGTGAGAAATACAGAAATGATAGAATCATTTTCAGTAATACTAGATGATAGTGGAAATGGCAAGAGAGGAAGAAATAAGAGAAGACACATCTCCCAGTGCCAAATGGACATCCAATGAATAACTCTGATGAAAATGGAAGAATAGGATGAGATTACAGTATGATCTTGTTCTCCGAAGGGGATATGGCGGAATTGGTAGACGCTACGGACTTGATCGAGTTGAGCCTTGGTATGGAGACCTACCAAGTGATAGCTTCCAAATCCAGGGGACCCTGGGACATTTAGAATGGGCAATCCTGAGCCAAATCCGGTTTACAGAGGCAATAGTTTCCTTGACTAGGAAGGAAAAGGATAGGTGCAGAGACTCAATGGAAGCTATTCTAACGAATGAATGTTCTTTTACCCAATGCCGCATCTATGGAATAATCTATACATTTACACTTCAAAAGTGGGAATGGTCTATGCTATCAAGCAAAGTTCATGATCGGGACTTGGATCGCTTTATGCATCTCACTACTAGTGAGATACTTGGGTCAATCTCAAGTTGAAGGAATGATTCGACATTAAGTAATCTAATGATTAACTTCACTTCCCAAAATAGGGATCGATTCCTGGGGTGAATTCTTCGACGAGGATAAAGATAGAGTCCAGTTCTACATGTCAATGCCAACAACAATGCAAATTGCAGTAAGAGGAAAATCCGTCGGCTTTATAGACCGTGAGAGTTCAAATCTCTCTATCCCCAAGTCTAGTTCGTTTCCGAATGACTGATTTATCCTTTCTTTCATACAATTTTGAATTTGTAATTCTCATTTTTGAATCGATTCTTTTCATTCACCCTCCTTATGAAAAAAAAAAATAGAAGTATGAATCTCTCAATTTTATGACAAGTTGATTAGATGATCAATTCATTTTGCAATAGATGATCTAGATATAGATAGATAAGTAATAGGTAGATAAGTAAAGGTAGATAGATCTATCTATGTATCTCTAGATAGAGATCTAGATATACCTGTATGGATATCTCTATCTAGATAGAGATCTAGATAGAGATATCTGGAGTATCCAATCTGGACCGACCGTTAGCATTCATTCTCATGAATGGTTACTTCCCAATCGATCAATTTCGAATTTGAAAAAGGGGGGCTTTTTGGACTAGGGAAAAATCCTCCTTTTTTTTTCTGGTCCCTTCAGTTGACACAAATTCAGGTCCTATGTTAGAATAATGCACAGGAAAGAGCCGGGATAGCTCAGTTGGTAGAGCAGAGGACTGAAAATCCTCGTGCCACCAGTTCAAATCTGGTTCCTGGCATGCGAGCTTATAGATCGAAAAATCCATCTATTTAGATAGATGGATATGGATAAATGGATATCTATTGGCATGCACACTCATCCATATCCATATACCTATATCATAATACACAATTATCCATATACATATTTATGTATCTATATGTACGCATATATAGATCCCGATCATAATAGATGATGAATCAGTATGTTTCGTTATCTTTCTCTCTTTTGTTCCTATTGTCCTTCCCCGTTCCAATCGGATTTCGATACTCTGTACGTATATAAAAGTTGGTTCAAAACTCGGAAATACGGAATTGACAGTGTAAATAGATAGGATCTATTCTCAACTGGAATTGGTACAAGTGAAATCTGATCTTTCTCTTTCTTCTCATATATTATAGAATGTGTGTGTGGTAGATAATTTGTGATGCGTAAACGAAACGAATTCGTTTCATTAATTTATCCCAAATAGGTATCTTCCAGATCCAAAATATAGGATGATGTAAATGGATAAGGGAGATTCCATTACGGCGCTAGTAGGAGTCTATTTATCTCACTCCATCTGAAATGTGATATATTGTTCAAATTGAATATTTCAAATTGTAAGAACGAAGATTGTTTACTTTTATTCCATTCAATAAGCATCCTGTATCTCATAGAAATTAGGTGTAATATAATCTTTGCGTAGGGGCCAACCAATCCAACTCTCAGGCATCAATATGCGTTTCAGACGTGGATGATTTTCATAAAAGATTCCCAACATATCATAAGATTCTCGTTCCTGAAAATCAGCACTTTTCCAGATCCAAAAAACAGACGGAATTCTGGGATTTTTCCTTGGGACAAAAACTTTTATACATACCTCTTCAGGTTGATCCACATTATCCTGTATATTTGTAATATGATATACACTAGCCAATGATCCCCCCGGCGCTACATCATAGGCACACTGAGAGCGGAGATAATTGAAACCATAAACATATAAAGCGACGGCTACAGAGGCCCGATCCTCAGATTTGATCTGTAAAGTCTCTATGCCCTGGTAATCAGAACCCAGAGGTCTGTGAGCCAGCTTATGCTTGGCTAGCCAAGCGGATAATCGACCCTGCATCTCATTAGTCTTTATTGTATAAGTATCCGTATAAGTATTGAACATTCTCAATGTAATTTTTGAAAATTGATTTCCTGCTCGTTACTCTCTACTCAACATTCTTCCTCGATTTCTGGGAATATATTGAACTCTCGTATTTTACAAATGTTTCGGAGGGTATATCTGAAGTAGACTCAAAGGTTTTGGAAAGTATCTCTGAAGTAGATTCAGATTGAGGTTCAGGAGATTTATGGAGCAACTTCTGATCGTAGTTCCCAGTATAAGGATTGGGCCCAACACGAAACTTATGATTTTGAGTGAAATATCTCTTTCCTTGTTGGAGCTTGGTCCTATCTTCATCTATTTCTCGAGCTACCTTTTTACGAAGTTTTATTATGGCATCTATAATAGCCTCTGGTTTGGGGGGGCAACCCGGCAAATAGACATCTACGGGAATTAACTTATCTACTCCACGAACGGTACTATAAGAATCTGTACTGAACATTCCTCCTGTAATAGTACATGCTCCCATAGCAATTACATATTTTGGTCCGGGCATTTGTTCATATAATCTCACTAAAGAAGGAGCCATTTTCATGGTCACAGTGCCTGCTGTTATGATGAGGTCGGCTTGTCTAGGACTAGATCTTGGTACCAGACCGTAACGATCAAAGTCGAATCGTGAACCTATTAATGAAGCGAATTCGATAAAACAACAACTAGTACCATAAAGAAGCGGCCATAAACTGGAGAGTCTGGCCCAATTCGACAGATCATTTAGGGTAGTTGAAATAACTGAATTTGGAGTTGTTTTACCAAGTAAAGGTGATTCTATAGAATCCATCACTGGCTTTATGCCATTTTCTACTTTATCTCTACCACCCAAATACTCGGGGGCTAAGACCATTCCAATGCTCCTCTTCGCCATGCATAAACTGAACCAACAATTGGGATAAGCACGAAAATCAAAGCTTCTATAAAGGTATATATACCTAATATATTGAAACTCATGGCCCATGGATAAAGAAAAACTGTTTCAACATCAAAAACAACGAAAACTAAAGCGAACATATAATAACGAATCCTAAATTGAATCCAAGCATCTCCCATTGCTTCTATGCCTGATTCATAACTAGTGAGCTTCTCCGGGCCTTCACTAATAGGGGCTAAAGCTCTGGAAATTAGGAATGCCAGAATAGGAATGAGGCTAGATATTGGTAAAAAGATCCAAAAAGTCTCATATTCAGAAAGTAGAAACATGAATAGACTCCTGTGAAATAGATCAAATTATTCCATTTTCCTGTAAATTGATTCATCACCCCTCCCAAAAGAACAATTGATTATCATCGATCTACATATTGCTGTCCATGGCTTCTTCCAAAATTCATTCAATGAAATATTACTCGTATATGTGATATGTAAGAGTATTACGTGTTTATCCGGGATAAATCGACTTATTTCACCCAGAAGTCAAAAGTCTGGCTAATCCTTCCTCCCCCCGTATCAGTCATTTATATACTCTCATTTACTGTCAAGCAAGAAGAATTGATTCTTCTTAGAAATTGATGTTACAATCACATATCTTGTACATTGGTTCGGCAAATTACACGCGATCCGGGTTGTAACGGGCCATCAGCATGGCCCGGTGTAATGCAAGGAAATGCCCAGGGATTCTTATGGGATCTTAAGATCTATTGTATGTTCTATTTCGATATTTTAATCTTGTCCATCAAAATATGGGTCTTTCTCAGCGGAGGGCCAGCCGTTATTTTCACTGATGCGTCGACAGGTTCGACTTCCATTTGCTTGCTCTATATCCAAATTCATTTATACCAACCAATATTCAGTTTATCTAGATATCCCATTGAACCCCACCCATCCATCTCTTATAACAAGGAAAAGGATTGTGTATTCAATTTGTAGAATTATGGCTTTTTCGGACCCATCTCACACGATTAGATTGCCCTTAGGGACAATCGAGTTATTTGTCAGATACTTATGTAGGTAATAGGACAAGTGTATAAATTCTCAGGTTTGCGGATTCATCAACGGAAGAAAATAGTGAACACTTCACAGTATTGGGAGAAGATGAGAAAGAGGAAATCTCAGTTATCAAAGATTTGGAATGAATCTTCAAATAATTGTAATGCGTGTCGATCGATGCTTTGGTTCGTTATACAAATGATTCCAGGAGTAGGGTCCAATTGGATCGTCCATTCGTAGTATCCAGATCTATTTGTAGTACTGAAGAAAGAGAAAAAGGATCAAGTGACCATGGAAATGAATGGGTCAAGCTCGCGGAGGATGAAGCTTTTTAAGAAATGAACCTGGCCAGTACTATGTGTTTCACATATGGACAGATATAGAATTGATTCCGTTCGAGAATATGCCGGATAAACTCTTTCTCCCGGCGCTTCATTCAGCAATATATTTATTGATCCCGTGACAGGGACCGCCTATTAAAGACAAAAAGTGCTAAGGGTTATTTCCTCTATGGTCTAACGTTTGATTAATGGTCTGACTTTTGATTCAGGATCAAGACAATCGTTCCATTCCGGGAATAGGAATTGGAATTCATAAGGGTCCTAGTCGATTTGTGCCTTGTTGACCTGGGCATTGAGCGACAAATACTACTTATAAATACTCAAGCAAGATTGATTGATGAACAATATCAAGCAATCCTGTAACTTCTGTTGATGTAACCGCGTTGATCGAACTGAACAAGTTTCTGGTCGTAAGGGTCCCTAGGTCAATATGATAAAGGCTCCAGGGCATCTTGTAATAAGAATCTTGAATAGAGCAATAAAACAATCCCTGTTCCAATCACGACGGTAGGGTAGAGCCAGTTGAACTGGAAGTGATCTAGAAGGATACTTCGAAGAACACGTTACGACCGATCCAATGGACCAATCGGGGAGAGAGATGGACGTTTATACATTTTGGGACAATTTGCATAATGGTTGGAAGGTAACTAATCCAGGTTATTCCGTCATAAAATGGGGGGAGAGAAATAGGAAGATCTCGTATTTTACTTAGATAAGCCCACCCAAATTGGATCCTGATCTTTCAAGAGAAGGTCCATATCAATCAAATCATGGATGATGATGAGCAATCGGGCGGATCGGAATAACAGAATGAGTCCTGTACAATAATGGAAAAAGGCCTAATCACTTGGCGGATGAATTATGCCAAGTTTCCGATCTGCCAAAGCATTCTCATTTTAGGTGGTGGATTCATTGGAATAAAAATTCCAACCAAATGACTCGATATGCTTGCTCATCTCTCGTTGAGACCTACGAGAGTACTTATTCTCGGGACGGTGCCCATCAATTCTTCTCCACGTTATATAGTTATCAGACGCGCTTCTGATGTGGATGAGATGATCGTACGTTTACCTTCGATCGGGGTAACAGTCGAATTTCCGTGGGTAATTCAGATAAGTTCTCGTAATCCATCGTACGTATCGTATATCTACAAATCTACAATACAAATAATTAATCCTTTTGAGCCTCACATTACTCGACGTGATCTCCGTACATGCCATACGAGTATTCTAGCTACTCCAAGGGGATGGATGGCATCGAGCCTTTTATTTGGCAATAGATTCCGTTCCAACTCTTAGGCATATGTTTAGATCGATAAGGATGGATCTGACGCATTCAGGAAAACACCCGAGACCATATAGGAAGTATCTATAGAGCACACGTCTCTGATCCAGATCAAATAGGAATTTTGATCGGATCGAATAATAGACCCCCGGATCAGTCTTATCAAGGTTATCATATGATGAAACGTTATCCCATTCCGGATGAGATCGTTTCATTTCAAGAGATCAATTTGAAGAGAATAGTTATATTCTCTCCATTCATCACCCAATCAACCTAAGTCTTATCGAGGTGTTCTAGATAGGATGAATTCGAATATGAATCGGTCGAAGTCCCTTTCATGTAAGTTGAGTTCTTGAGTATGAGCTCAGATCAGATTATATCTAATGGTGGGACTAATACAAACTCTTTGAACGAGCAATTGGGTACTAAAAATATGAGGCATGGCGGGGGGCTTTCCAATCCAATATTGTACATAATAAGTATGCTCATAATTCTCATGATTACAGGATGAACTTTTCACGTTTTGTCAGCAGTTTTTGGATCTGGATATGCTTTTAGATGAACCATTCATAACATTGATAGGATCAAAGTGATAGAGAATATCTATCGTGCGTGATCCACAGATTGTCCTCTTTTCCTACGGTTCCGAGCTATCAATTTCATAAAGACTGTTGATCAATACGTATTTCTTTGGATCTCGGGACATTTCGATGAACATCGTGCAAATCCGGGTATGATATAGAATACTTCAATCTTCTGCGTTCATTTGATCTACGAGTACCCTTTATATGAATTACGGCCTTGTCCCCGTAAATTGTGTCACGATTAGTTCCATTTCTGCAATACGAGCTATTTAGATCGAACAGATACTTTTCTAGATCTCCTTTGAGCCATTCATCATACTAGGAGTCCCCTGCCTCTGTTAGATTAATAAGGTTCTGATGATCGATGCTAATACCGATCCATAATAGATCCAGACCTTACAGATGTAAGCTGGGACAAATCATTGTGTCCTTGCTTGGGGTTATCGGAGGTGTATTAATAATCCCCTGATAATGGGTGATAAGAGCATATAAACATGTCAGTCGTGTGTTACTGATTTTTCGATATCAATGAACAAGAGATCAAGAAGTTCGATCATCTGATATCGAATCAATCTCGATCAATGAGGATCGATGATCTGCCCCGTTATCACGTTCCTATCGATCTTCATGGGCATATGAGAATAGTTGATGTGATCCAAGAGACTCTTTAGGGCTGAGTCATAGGTAATAAGGGATATAAGGATAAAGAAGTAATATAGTAATACCAGAACTCAGTAGAACGTATAGGGCTATACGGGCTCGAACCGTAGACCTTCTCGGTAGAACAGATCAAAGTTCTTATTATCAAAATGATTTGAACTGTTCCAAAACCCAACATGCATTTTTCTTGCATTGGGCTCTTTCATTAACTAATAGATCGATCAGTTAGTCTGCCATTCTTTCCTTTCTGGAAGGATAAGAAGATGGCTCCGTGTGCTCCAAATTATTCTTTTTCGGAAGCAATCCCAAAGTGATTCAAAAGGTTCCCTCGACGTAGGTCTGCCTCGTTCAGACACAGATTGACTCAAATAGAGTCTCTATCGCTCTGAAAGTGAAATATGAGACTCCATACACCTCAAAGTTCATAAGGCGAAAAGAATATTTTTGAGGTCCCCGTATTGTACTCATTATGCCTAGCATTGAATGAACTTGCGATTTACCATATCAACTAGATCCGGAATTGGGATCAGATCGAACCTCATCTTTGTCATGCTATTGTTCTCCCAGATCGGTCGATTGGAGTAAGACATCAATATTTCACACAAGATCTATTTCGTGGATCGGATGGATCGATGAACTCTCTTGAAAAGCATTGGCGCACGTGTAAACGAGGTGCTCTACCTTGCTGAGCTATAGCCCTTGCTATTACTAATGATACACCGTACTAACCAAATATACTAACCAAATGGATCCCCTTTTGTCAAGGTGGACATTACATAATCTAATACGTTCTGATCCTATTTATGCCGGGACATATTGTTCATAAGTTCAATTCCATTTAGAATGTTTATGGGTCCAATTCTATTTATGATTTCTTTATGATTATAAATGACCTACTTAACTCAGTGGTTAGAGTATCGCTTTCATACGGCGGGAGTCATTGGTTCAAATCCAATAGTAGGTAAAACTTATTAGATATCGAAGTCGATGACATCAAAGAAGTTTTACCTACTATTTGACAAAATTGGAATAGAGAACCCATTTTCGATGATTATCCGAATTTCTTGCGTTAATTAGAGACGGAGGGCAAAATAGCACTGATAGCCTCTAATCGTGTCCTGGCTCTTCTAAGAGCTACATTAGCCTCAATCGCTTGTCTCTTGCCCTCAGCTCGAGCTAGGTCAGCTTCAGCTATTCGAACAGTTTCCTGAGCCTCTCGAGGATCGATGTCAATACCTTTCTCTGCATCATTTACTAATACGGTGATCTTATTATTGTCTATCCTGGCGAAACCGCCCATCAAAGCCATAGTTGACCATTGCCCATTGAGACGTATTTTTGTGATACCTATATCCAAAGCTGCAACAATTGGAGCGTGATTTGGTAATACACCAATTTGACCACTATTAGTAGATAAGATGATTTCTTCAACTTCTGAATCCCAAACAACTCGATTAGGAGTCAGTACACGAAGATTTAGGGTCATTTTAGAAATTAACTCTCCACTTTTAAGTTCATAGCCTTCGCGGTAGCTTCATCGATGTTACCCACCAAATAAAAGGCCTGTTCGGGAAGACCATCCAATTCTCCGGAAAGGATCATTTGAAAACCTCTAATTGTTTCTACGAGACCAACATACTTACCCGGGGAACCAGTGAATACCTCTGCTACAAAAAAGGGTTGTGATAAGAAACGTTCAATTTTTCGTGCTCTTGCTATGGTTAAACGATCTTCTTCTGATAATTCGTCCAGTCCAAGAATAGCTATAATGTCTTGAAGTTCCTTATAACGTTGTAAAGTTTGCTTGACTCCTTGTGCAGTTTCGTAATGTTCCTCGCCCACAATCCAAGGTTGGAGCATGGTCGACGTTGAATCTAAAGGATCTACTGCTGGATAGATGCCTTTGGCAGCTAATCCTCTCGATAGTACGGTAGTAGCATCCAAGTGTGCAAATGTCGTAGCAGGAGCGGGGTCGGTCAAATCGTCTGCAGGTACATAAACTGCTTGAATGGAGGTTATAGATCCCTCTTTGGTAGAAGTAATTCTTTCCTGCAAAGAGCCCATTTCCGTACTAAGGGTTGGCTGATAACCCACAGCGGAAGGCATTCTGCCTAATAATGCAGATACTTCTGATCCCGCTTGGACGAAACGGAAGATATTGTCGATAAATAAAAGTACGTCTTGCTCATTGACATCTCGGAAATATTCAGCCATGGTTAGAGCAGTTAACCCAACTCTCATACGAGCTCCTGGTGGTTCATTCATCTGACCATAGACCAGAGCTACTTTCGATCCCGAGATATCTTGTTCATTAATTACTCCCGATTCTTTCATTTCCACGTAAAGATCATTTCCCTCACGGGTACGTTCCCCTACTCCGCCAAATACGGATACACCTCCATGAGCCTTAGCAATGTTGTTGATTAATTCCATGATGAGCACTGTTTTACCTACTCCAGCTCCCCCGAATAGTCCTATTTTTCCCCCGCGGCGGTAAGGAGCTAAAAGATCCACCACTTTAATGCCTGTTTCGAAGATTGATAATTTTGTATCCAACTGTATAAAGGCAGGAGCAGGTCTATGAATAGGAGATGTTGTGCGAGCATCTACAGGACCTAAATTATCGACGGGTTCTCCAAGAACATTGAAAATTCGTCCGAGAGTAGCTCCGCCAACTGGAACACTCAGAGGAGCTCCTGTGTCAATCACTTTCATTCCTCTTGTCAGACCATCTGTAGCACTCATAGCTACAGCTCTCACTTTATTATTTCCCAATAATTGTTGTACCTCACAAGTAACATGAATTTCCTGACCAGCCGTATCTTGGCCCTTAACTATCAAAGAATTGAATATATTAGGCATATTGCCTGGAGGAAAAGCTACATCCAGTACTGGTCCAATGATTTGAACAATACGTCCCACATTCTTTTCCACAAGTGTGGGAACCCCAAGAGCAAGAGGATTGGTTCTCATAATAATAATAATAAAAGAAGATTTGTTCAAATTGCTCGCTAATAACATTAAAAATGTTCGATATCGAGTCGATCAGTTCATGATGAATTAGAGTTACCACCTTGATCTACTTAGTGATATTTCGCTTATCAAGTTCAACTTTTATTTTGAACATGAAGTAGATGGATAAAGATCATGAGAAGGTTTTCGATTTGTCCATAGCTAGAAACATTTCACCCCAGATTGCGTTCAGATCGTCCATTCAATGCGGAACGGAACTTGGACCTTATTCATAATCTTTCTCTCATCGGTCGTTGTTTCTTCCTTTCATACGCAACATACATCTATTTTTCTTTATTTTCGTTCCATATGTTTACTTTTACACCTACGGTTCACACATACATATATTATCTATTAGGGTAAAAGGTCGATTCGGTTCTTTATATTCATTAATTAGTCTAATAGCTGGAAGGTCCTTGGGTCAATGCATGGAAGAACTTGAAAAGCAAAAATCGGGTTGCGTCATACATAAAGAACATTATACAATAATAGTGCATTTGGCAAATATTATATTATTGCCCAATAACGGACGACTTGAGTTAGTTCATGGTTCCGCAGGAGATTCCTGTGAAATCCTTTCTTTACGTTCGATCCGTGTCGAGCAGACCTCGTCCTTGCAAGAGTTATTAATTGATGAGTTGTAGGGAGGGACTTATGTCACCAAAAACAGAGACTAAGGCAAGTGTCGGATTTAAAGCTGGTGTTAAAGATTACAGATTAACTTATTACACTCCTGAATATAAAACTAAAGATACCGATATCTTGGCAGCGTTCCGAGTAACTCCCCAACCTGGGGTGCCCGCTGAGGAAGCGGGGGCAGCAGTAGCTGCTGAATCTTCTACTGGTACATGGACCACTGTTTGGACCGATGGACTTACCAGTCTCGATCGTTACAAGGGGCGATGCTATGACATTGAGCCCGTTCCTGGGGAAGAAACTCAATTTATTGCCTATGTAGCTTACCCCTTAGACCTCTTTGAAGAAGGTTCTGTTACTAACATGTTCACTTCCATTGTAGGTAATGTATTTGGATTCAAAGCCCTACGAGCTCTACGCCTAGAAGATTTGCGAATTCCTCCTGCTTATTCCAAAACTTTCCAAGGCCCACCTCATGGTATCCAAGTTGAAAGAGATAAATTAAACAAATATGGCCGTCCCCTATTGGGATGTACTATTAAACCAAAATTGGGTTTATCTGCCAAAAACTATGGTAGAGCAGTTTACGAATGTCTTCGTGGTGGACTTGATTTTACCAAAGATGATGAGAACGTAAATTCCCAACCATTTATGCGCTGGAGAGATCGTTTCTGCTTCTGTGCAGAAGCAATTTATAAAGCTCAGGCTGAGACGGGTGAAATTAAGGGACATTACTTGAATGCTACTGCAGGTACATGTGAAGAAATGATAAAAAGGGCAGTATTTGCCAGAGAATTGGGAGTTCCTATCGTCATGCATGACTACCTGACGGGAGGTTTTACTGCAAATACCACCTTGGCTCATTATTGCCGAGACAATGGCCTACTTCTTCACATTCACCGCGCAATGCATGCAGTTATTGACAGACAAAGAAATCATGGTATGCACTTCCGTGTACTAGCTAAAGCATTGCGCATGTCCGGTGGAGATCATATTCACGCCGGTACTGTAGTAGGTAAACTTGAAGGAGAACGAGAAGTCACTTTGGGTTTTGTTGATCTACTGCGTGATGATTTTATTGAAAAAGACCGAAGTCGTGGTATTTATTTCACTCAAGATTGGGTATCTATGCCAGGTGTTCTGCCCGTAGCTTCGGGGGGTATTCACGTTTGGCATATGCCTGCTCTGACCGAGATCTTTGGGGATGATTCCGTACTACAGTTCGGCGGGGGAACTTTGGGACACCCTTGGGGAAATGCACCTGGTGCAGTAGCGAATCGAGTCGCCTTAGAAGCTTGTGTACAAGCTCGCAATGAGGGACGTGATCTTGCTCGTGAAGGTAATGAAGTGATCCGTGAAGCTAGTAAATGGAGTCCCGAGCTAGCTGCTGCCTGTGAAGTATGGAAGGCGATCAAATTTGAATTTGATACGATTGATAAATTGTAATTTGGTGACTCTCATCCGTTCGTTCTCCTAATTGAACTCGGCCCAATCTTTTACTATAAAGAAAGATTGAGCCGAATCGTAAATGGAGATTAGATCTATACATAGATCCATATCTATCTATGTACATGTATAAATATGTGCATACCTATATGCATAAATCGACATCTATCTTATTTACTCTTCCCAAGATCGAATGGCTCAAAGTTTATGAGAATGTTGTTGGTTAAAGAACCAATTTTATCCATCCCTGAAATTGATCTTATGGATCATTCGATAGGGTTAGTAGCTCAGTGGATCAGAGCCCATGGTCCCGGACCATGAAGCCAAGGGTTCGAATCCCTTCTAGCCTACTATTTTGAGCATTGTCCCCCTTGTTGTATCCCGTGTTGAGACATAGACCTTTCTTACAAAGATTCCATGGGTTCCATAAATAGGGAACGATCATATCGTAGGATCCTTCTCTCTCGGATTAGAATTACTCTTTATAATGGTATGAAAGAGAATCTTTCTTGATAACCTTTATTGATAACCAAATAAAAGGTTCTATCATAATCTCGGATCAATGCTCCGGATTACTACGAATGGGATGAAAATGATTCATCCCACTATTCATTCGGGAAGGACCCTAAGACTAAGAATAGACTAAGGCTTAATAGACTAATAATTGGATCTATCTGACCCCTCATGGAAAAAAATAATTGCAAAGTAACGAGAGATCTCTTCCCTCTTTTATACTCATGTCTAGGGAGAACTCTATGTCCTTGAAAGAGTGGTTCGAAGAAAGGCGTAAAATAAGTGGATCAATCGAAGATCTGATCGAAAGGACTAGTAAGGACTATATCGTCAATGAGATGGACAAGAACAAGAATATAAAGATTGATTTTAATAACAGATTATGGGTCCAGTGCGATAATCGTGAGAACTTGCTCTATATGAAATATTTGAGACAGAATAAGAGTGTTTGTGAAGAATGTGGATATCATCTGCAAATGAGTAGTTCAGATAGAATCGAACTTTCAATCGATCATGGCACTCGGCATCCTATGGATGAGGACATGGCCGCCCCAGATCCGATTCAATTTCATTTTGAGGATGAACCCTATATAGATCGTATCACTTCCTGCCAAATAAGGACAGGTTTAACCGATGCTGTTCAAACAGGCATAGGTCGACCAAATGGTATTCCTATCGCAATTGGAGTTATGGATTTTCAATTCATGGGAGGTAGTATGGGTTCCGTGGTAGGTGAGAAAATTACTCGTCTGATCGAATACGCTACCAAGGAATCTCTACCAGTAATCATGGTGTGTGCTTCTGGAGGAGCGCGCATGCAAGAGGGAAGTTTCAGTTTGATGCAAATGGCTAAAATATCTACTGCTTTATATATCCATCAATTGGAGAAAAAGTTGTTATATGTATCAATCCTTACATATCCTACAACCGGTGGAGTGACTGCTAGTTTTGGTATGTTGGGAGATATCATCATTGTTGAACCTAAAGCATACATTGCATTCGCAGGTAGAAGAGTAATCGAACAAACATCAGGTCAGAAAGTACCCGACGGTTTGCAAGTGGCTGAGCATTTATTTGATCATGGTTCATTTGATCTGATCGTTCCACGTAATCTTTTAAACGGTGTTCTGGGTGAGCTATTTCAGCTTTATGGTTCAATTCCTTGTGAAAAAGAACGAACGTTAGGCTCAGTTTCTTGTAACGACCAACAATTATCAAGTTCAGCTCCTCGTAACGAAAGTAACAGTGATACAGTTTCCTCTCGCGTCGAAAATCGGAATAATCAATCTCAGAGAATTGTTTCTCACCTTTATTTTTAGCCAATTATCGATCCTCAATCCTATTAAGGAACTCAATATTAACAACTAAATAGTAACTAACCATTATTATGAACTGATTTGCTAACCATCGATATACGATAGAATCGTGAATTTTTCGCTCTTCGGAATTAGGGAAAAATTCCGGATCCATGTTCTTGCTACTATCTGATCAAGTGTTATAATATGGATAGGTGCTGTGATAGATTTGTATACATTTATTGAGTCCTAATACCAAAAATTCTCATTCATTATTGGCTTCGGATCTCATAGACACAAAAAAAAGAAGAATAATAAAAAGAATATCTCGGATTCAACGTAAAAGGATTTTTCGGAGATTCATGAAAATATTAGACGGAAAAAGGAACAAGATTCTCACGCATGTATTTTATGGAGAGGGACGACTAGGCCCACTTATTTGTTGGGCCTATAATCATCCCTTGTAATGCAGATAAATATTTCATTAAGGTACTCGTTCTATGACAAATCCCAACTTACCTTCGATTTTTGTGCCTTTAGCGGGCTTATTCTTTCCGGCAATTACAATGGCTTTTTCGTACTTTTATGTTCAGAAGGACGAGATTTTATAAATCTGATCGGATCAGATCTCATAAATCAATTTGAATCTCTCAATTGTAGAACAAATGGGATATCTATCTGTTCCAGATGATCTGAGATGGGACTAATACTGCTCCGGACACGAGCAAGGTAGATATCTATATCTATTTATCGACATATGGATATGGATGTATCATGTGGTGCATATATCATATGTATGCATGTACGAATGCATAGATATTTATATCTCTATATGTATACATATCTATGCATATATGGAGATAGTCTTTCTATCCCGCTGATCCGATGAGGTGTTGTTTTTGCAATTGATAAGTTAAAAGACCAATTTACCAAAAAAAAAAATAGGAATAACGGAGAAATGGAAAGGAGAGAAATAAAGTAAATGTTCTTTTATATAAAGATTCTTTGATATGTATATAGCTAGTTAATAAAAGTTACTTCGGGAGCCAAAGGAGTCAAGTTTTGGCTATTATCTCAAACCGAGTAGGACAAAATTGAAGAAAATTTGTTATGAATTGGCGATTTGAATGGCTCTGGATAGAACCTATAACAGGATCTCGAAGAATAAGTAATTTTTGCCGGGCTTGTATCCTTTTTTTTGGTTCACTAGGATTTTTATTGGTCGGAATTTCAAGTTATCTTGGTAGGAACCTGATACCTGTATTGTCATCTCAGCAAATACTTTTTGTTCCACAAGGAATTGTAATGTGTTTTTATGGTATTGCAGGTCTGTTCATTAGCTCCTATTTGTGGTGTACAATTTTGTGGAATGTAGGCAGTGGTTACGATAAGTTTGATAAAGAAGAAGGAATTGTATGTCTTTTTCGTTGGGGATTTCCCGGAAGAAATCGTCGTACTTTTCTTCGATTCCTCATAAAGGATATCCAGGCGATCAAAATGGAAGTTCAAGAAGGTCTTTATCCTCGTCGTGTCCTTTATATGGAAATAAAGGGCCAGCGAGACGTTCCCCTAACTCGTACTGGTGAGAATTTCACCCTACGGGAAATAGAACAAAAAGCTGCTGAATTAGCCCGTTTCTTGCGTGTATCAATTGAAGTAAAATGAACCAAGGGATGGATGTTTTCTCGTTGTTGTTCGATATCTGAACGGACAGATTTATATGTACTAGAGAGAGGGAAGTTACAATGTAACTAAGATTTGTTTGGGAGAAATACCATGCAGTTCCCTCCCATAAAGTAGTACTTATGGGATGATCATATCGGTGCAAATTCCTTTGGTGGTTCCCAAAGACTCCATATCGTTCTTTATAGGAAGCCTATAGAGCCAGTAGACGGATACGACATCAAAAGGAAACAATTACTAGATATGGCGTTCTCTCAAAAACGTCTTTGGCGAGCTCCAATCCCATATATGCGCACGGAATTAGAGAATCTCATATTCGGAATAGACTGTAGCCCTTTGGAGCACAGAATTGGTATTTTTAGACCCAATTTCTTGAATGAGAATAGATTCTATCCCTAAGTTATCTTTCTCTTTTGCCAATCAACATTCGTCCCTTTCCTTTTCTTTTTATCTTCTTATTTTTTCTTATTTCTTTCATTCATGTCGACCGAACACCTCGAATTCCTATTTATCGCTATTGAATTCCTATAGGATTCCGTCATACGTTCCGAATATTTCTCCCCTTCTCCCATTCCCAATCCTTCTCAAGAGCATTTGTCCGAGATCTCTGAGTGTAACTGGGAAAAGATCCGGAAAGGACCGATCCAGTGGTCAGGATCAAAATGATCTTCGAAAGAAGACTTCTTCTACTTTAAGTGATTTTTTCGGAAAGAGCCGGATAAGATGGAACAAATGAATAGAAATTTGGTCCGGATCGAAGCGATCTTCAATTCTTTATATATCTGGGAATGATCTTATTCTTTTTCCTCCTTCTTTTATTCCGAACAACCCGTTCCTCATCCGAAGGATATTCTTTTTAAGGGTCGAACAATTACGCAGTAGATCCTGAATCTATAGGTCCCATACCTCGTTCTACAACTCGTACTTTATCCATATTTCGGACAGAGCTGACGAGTGAATCGGGTTCGTTAGCGATTCACAAATTGAAAGTGGCCAAATATAAAGCATCAGCTTCCCTACGATACCCTGCATGTTTAATATTCCTGCCCTGGGGGATCTCTATTTCATTCCAGAAAGGTTTGGAACCTTGGGTTACAAATTGGTGGAATACTGGTCAGTCTCGGGAATTTTATGATTATCTACAAGAGGAAAACGTTCTAGAAAGATTCGGAGAAATAGAAGAACTATTCCTGTTGGAGAAAATGGTGGAAGATTATTCAGAAACACATTCACAAGATCTTCATATAGAGATTCGCGAAAAAACGATCCAATTAGTCGAAATGTACAATGAGGATTTGATCCAGATCATCTCACATTTATTGGCAAATTTGATATGTTTTGCTACTCCAGGTGCTTATTTCATTCTGGGTAAGGAAAAACTTGCTGTTCTCAATTCTTGGATCCAAGAATTATTCCATAGCCCGAGCGATACGATGAAAGCTTTTTCTATCCTTTTAGTAACCGATTTATGTATTGGGTTTCATTCGCCCCATGGTTGGGGACTGATGATCGATTCGATCTCCGAAAATTATGGATTCTCCCATGACGAACAAAGAATATCTGGTCTCGTTTCAACTTTTCCGGTCATCTCAGATACAATTTTCAAATATTGGATCTTCCGTCACTTAAATCGTATCTCTCCTTCACTTGTAGTAATTTATCATTCAATGAATGAATAAAGAATAGGTTGTTCTATCCGACAACGAGTGAATAGAAATTTGATTCTCGTGCGGAAACTAACTATTACAGATCTCCTTTTTCCTCTTTCTCTTCCTTTTCCTCCTTTCCCTCTCTCTCAGTGGGATACTTTTGATTTATTACTTTTGAGGTTAATATAATAGCGGAATTGCGGGCAGGTAACTATGATAGCTACCTACCCCCATTTATCGTAAAGAGATTTGAAACTAATAATCGAACCATGCGGAATATGAATACTTATGACTGGATGAAAAAGTGGATGACTCGATCAATTTCCATCTTGGTCATGATACATATGATAACTCGGACATCTATTTCAAATGCATATCCCATTTTTGCACAGCAGGGTTATGAGAATCCCCGAGAGGCAACTGGACGTATTGTATGTGCCAATTGTCACTTGGCTAAGAAGCCTGTGAATATTGAGGTTCCACAATCCGTGCTTCCTGATACCGTATTTGAGGCAGTTGTTCAAATCCCCTACGATATGCAAATAAAACAAGTTCTTGCTAATGGTAAGAAAGGGGCTTTGAATGTAGGAGCTGTTCTAATTTTACCTGAGGGTTTTGAATTAGCCCCTCCTGATCGTATTTCCCCCGAGATTAAAGAAAAAGTAGGTAATCTTTATTTTCAGAATTATCGTCCTAATAAAAAAGAGATTATTGTAATAGGTCCTGTTCCTGGTCAGAAATATAGTGAAATTGTGTTTCCCATCCTTTCACCGAATCCTGCTACTAATAAAGAAGTTCACTTTCTTAAATATCCCATATATGTGGGTGGTAATAGAGGGAGGGGGCAAATTTATCCCGATGGAAGCAAGAGCAACAATACGATCTATAATGCTTCAGCAACAGGTAGAGTGAGCAAAATATTACGTAAAGAAAAGGGTGGATATGAAATAACTATCGATAATGCATCAGATGGTCGCCAAGTGGTTGATATCGTACCTCCAGGACCGGAACTTCTTATTTCCGAAGGCGAATTGATCAAGGTTGATCAGCCGTTAACGAATAATCCTAATGTGGGTGGATTTGGCCAGGGAGATGCAGAAATAGTACTTCAAGATCCATTACGTGTTCAAGGTCTCTTATTACTCCTAGCATCTGTCATTTTGGCCCAAATCTTCTTGGTCCTTAAGAAGAAACAATTTGAGAAAATTCAATTGGCCGAGATGAATTTTTAGGTTCATATATCTTCGAAATGAAGAAGACCAAAAGGTTTGGATCCCCGTTCTATTGGTGGCTGATGCAATCATATACAATTCAAATAATAAGGTCATGTCCCCTCGGAAATGGAGAGCCTTCAATTCAATATTATCATCATCTCCCTTCCCTTGTTCGTAGATAAGATATGAGTAGTTACTAGATCTATCTATAATTACTAGATCTATCTATAGATATGTGCATTTCAAATAGGGAGTGACTCAATAAGCACTGGAACAGATCAACTTGCCGAACGATCCTCTATTCGTATGCTACATGGTATATACCATATCCGTGCCATATGGCCTTTTTTCTTTCTTATCCATTCATCATACCCAGAAGAATGATCCGAAGGATATCAAAGGGAAGGAGAAAAAAGGAAGAGGGGACTAAGCGATCTTGGGAAAGATTCCTATTCTCTCGGATCCTCAATCTTTTCAAGTTCATGAAAAAAGAAGAGCGGACGGATAGAAAGGGCAATAGCGCTCATTGAGCAAATGGGACTATCTAGCAAATTCATGAAAAAGGCTTGTTCCAGATAGAAAGGGGAAAAGTGCTATTTCCGACTTGGACCATAAGGGCTAAAATTCTATATTCGCGCATTCGGATTCTCGTAGTTCTAACTTTTATAGGGATGATTCGCAGAATCTATCATTTTTGGAAATGAACAAAGGTCATGCATATTATGCGGGACGATCCACTTCTTAGTCATTCTTCCTACGGAGGAACAGTTGAAATGGATCAATTAATCCAATGAAATACGTATCAGAAGCGAAAGAATGGATTGGCTTATCACTTTACTAAAAGGCATTGGAGTAGCTGAAAGAATCGTGTAATTTGTACAAATCTTCCGATTCATATAGAAGTAAATCTCGAAGATAGCTTTCAATAAGACCTTACCCTTCTTTTAACTCGAAGAAGGGTAAGGTCTTATTGAATCTTCACTTTTACATGTATAGTCTTCTTCATATATGTTCAGTTCATTCCGCTACTATAGGGATGACCCTAATCCGGAATATGAACCGTAGAAGAATATGCCTATTAAACCAATCACAATAGTACCAGTTACAGTACCTATCAGCCAAAGAGGAATCCTTCCAGTGGTATCGGCCATTTCTCTTGCTCCCTTTCACATTTTATTAAGTGGTCATGCTCAAGACATAAACAGTCGTAGATAATTATGAGTATCAGATCTCTCCGGATGAGATAAGAGGATCATCACTGTTCTTAATTGAAAGAGTAATTAGAGAATAGAACAGCAAGTACAAAAATGAGTAACAACCCCCAGTAGAGACTAGTACGATTCAATTCAACATTTTGTTCGTTTGGGTTCGATTGTGTCATAGCTCTGTGATTTAGATAGAGTTTATCGTTGGATAAACTGCATTGCTGATATTGATCCCAAGAAAAAAACTGTAGGTACAGCTAGCCCGTGAACGGCCAACCATCTAACTGTAAAAATTGGATAGGTTCTATCTATGGTCATTGGTACCTCCTAAAAAGATCTAGTAAATTCATTGAGTTGCTCCAACGGATCGGAACGGCCAGTGATTAATGGAACCTCTTGTCGACTCTCTGTGAAATACTCGTTTGGCCGGGGGCTCCCAAATACATCGTAAGCTAAACCCGTGCTGACAAATAACCAACCCGCAATGAATAGGGAAGGTATAGTAATGCTATGGATAATCCAGTATCGAATACTGGTAATAATGTCAGCAAAAGAGCGTTCTCCCGTATTCCCAGACATGCTCAGCTCCGTATATTCCTGTACAGTCAAGGGGGAATTGATCCCATAAAAGATAGAGATTAGAAGATGGAGAATTACTGATATCTTCTCTAATCCTTGTTGGATTGTCAATCTTATACCAAGGGTATATTTAAGGTATATTGGACCGGTATAGCTAGCCTTCCTCTGACACAGCAATACAATTTCGATTTAGATCAGAAAGGAAGGGATATAATGATTCTGTTCCTCCAATTATTCCAGTTTCTCGTTTGGTCAACTCAATAAATCTCTTTCTTATTTTCTTTTTCCCACTGGGCTAAAATGAGAAAATATCGTATGTCTCGGGATAATAATTCATATTGAAAAATCAAATTCATACAGAGGTGCAAATGAGTGGATCAATGAGATCTAGAAATGAGGAATAAAAGGGATACTCATATTCCTACACCTAAACGCGAAATTCACAAAAATTTTTCTATGAAAACCTTTACTATGGCTGCACAAGAGGTTATTTCCGTTCCAATCTTTGGAACTGGAGCTACCAATTGTACAGAAAGAGGAACTATTTGAACGAGAAGAACAGTCTAAATAGTCGGATCGAGAGAGACCCGTAGTACAACCATTACATTATAGGCTCAATGATGCTTAGAAATACTCTCGACCAAATGAATGCTTGATGGAGATACCGTAGGAATCTTCCTTCGTAATATGCAGAACCCATATGTGGAACGCAGGATGGTAATTGCTAAGCTTGGGACCATGAACTATTATGCTCGATTTAGAGCTCTCTTTCGGAAAGAGGAGAGAGGGGGATGACATCCTTGTTTTATTCCTTCGGGATATCGTCCTCAATTCCCTATTTGTATTACTGGAGTAATGGGTACGATTGAATCATTACCAGATTCCATGGTAAAAAAAAAAAAAAAGAGATTAGAAAAATAATGCCAGGTGATCCAATCAGAATTATTACCAACTCGTTTACCCCGTAGCTATTGAAAAGCTATTGAAAGAGGATTACGTTTAACAATTTGCAAAGAGGGTCAGTTGGTATTGGCGCTCTTCGCGGGTTGCTCAATGAATTTTGGGATCTTGAATCCCTTATCTGAGATAATGAATCTATTTTGATTAGATGTTTCCTCTCGTCCATGTCTGTTCGTAACAGTCATAGTGACTGGTCAATATAGGATTATGAATTGGTACCAATTTGGACAATTGATCTTTTGTATTCTCATTCTGTTCTAGGTTACGAAAAAGAAAATTTAGGTAATTGCCTCGTAAAGATATGTAGCAAACGTATTCCATTAAGTTTTTTCACGCCTACTATAGCTAGCTATTTTGGTTTTCTATTGGTTTCTCTAATTTTCACCTTAGCCCTATTCATTGGTTCAAGCAAGATACGACTTATTTGAAATCAAGAAGAAGGAACCCCTTTCGGTTCATTCGATATTACGATGATTCCGTCGCTTCTCCCAATGCTGATTTCTAATCATTGAGATTCATAGCAATTCTAGGGTACTATCCGGGGTGGATATTACCCATATTTATTCCTCTGAACCGAAATGATTGAAGCTTTGCCATCTGGGATTGTGTTAGGTCTAATTCCTATAACTTCGGCCGGATCATTCGTAACTGCATATTTACAATATCGACGTGGTGATCAATTGGATATTTGATTGAGGGACATCTTTTTTCATTGACCTCCCACTTATCCCAGGGGGGTCGGGTTCCATTGATCGTTCCAGCTGGAGCTATTGATGATCCATCAAGAAAGTTTGATACAATATGAAAAGAATCACGCTCTGTAGGATTTGAACCTACGGCATTAGGTTTTGGAGACCTACGTTCTACCGGACTGAACTAAGAGCGCTTTCTTATCAAAATATTCAGACGGGAGGTAAATAGAAACAGGTCTTTTGTACTCTCCAAAAAGACTTTTGCATATGGTATGATTCAATCACTGATAGTTGATGTTACATCCAAATCGATCCCTTATTATTATCTCTTTTCCTTCCATAGGGAAAGGGATAGGTAGGGATGACAGGATTTGAACCCGCGACATTTTGTACCCAAAACAAACGCGCTACCAAGCTGCGCTACATCCCTTTCAATCGATGGACAATGTTATTTTATATGATGAGATTCTTTTTTCCCACATTTCTTACGCTTTCATTATTTATCGGTCTTGTAAATGGACTATGTACATAGAGAATCTATCATCTAGAAGATGACTATTCATTCGCGATATTTGGTAATAAAACATCTTCTTTTACAGTTCTAAACCTAGGAGCATCCCGTATCTCGGATCACTGTACATATCTCTTTCAGTTCCGAGTTTCCCGCACAAGTACAAGTGATCCATAAACACAGATGTAGCTAACCATATCATATAAGTACCACGATCAATGAGGAAAACTTACAATGCGAGATATAAAGACATATCTTTCTACAGCGCCTGTGCTAGCTACTTTATGGTTTGGGTCTTTGGCCGGTTTATTGATAGAGATCAATCGTTTTTTCCCAGATGCTTTGGCTTTTCCCTTTTTTTCATTCTAGTTTTCCTCCAAAAGGAAAAGAGGAAAAATAAGAATATTATGCTGGATCGCTCCTTTACTTTTCTTCTTGGGAAAATGAGATAAGTGAATTTGTTACCCGAGTCCGAGAGTGTAATGGGGAGTCAATCTCAATATAGATATAGAGGCTCTTTCTATAAAAATCGTGAGTACCCTTGAAAACTTCTGATTCAATATCTCATTATGCATTGCAAGAAAGTTATGCATTACAAGAAAGGATAATAAAAGATTGAATTATCTGATCCCATCTATAAACTTCTATCCCTTTCTATTCCTTTTTTTTATTTTTCCAGATCGAAAAGTGAAGTAGACCTTATATTCGGAGTAAGTTTATGGCCAAAGGTGGAGATGTAAGAGTAACAATTACTTTGGAATGCACTAGTTGTACCCGAGATAGTGTTGAGAAAAAATACCCGGGTGTTTCTAGATATACTACTCAAAAGAATCGACGCAATACACCTATTCGATCGGAGTTGAAGAAATTTTGTCCCTATTGTTATAAGCATACTATTCACGGAGAGATGAAGAAATAGATCGAACATACTATTCACAGGGATAGGAATCAATCTCAGATATAGAAAAAGAGAGAAAAAAGGGGGGGGGGATTCAAATAAGATTTGGAACAAAACGGTATTGTAGGAAATGAAGATTTGTAATCTATAATGATTGAAATCATATTTCGAATAAAAGAAATAGTAAAAGAAATAGTATTTGAAAGGTTCATGAAACAAACTATGGATAAATCTAAGCGATCCTTTCGTAGACGTTTGCCACCAATTGGATCGAGAGATCAAATTGATTATAAAAATATGAGCTCAATCAGTCAATTTATTAGCGAACGAGGAAAAATATTATCCGGACGGGTGAGTAGATTGACCCCGAAACAACAGCGCCTAATGACTATTGCTATTAAACGAGCTCGTATTCTATCTTCGTCACCTTTCCTTAATAATGACAACTAATTTGATCCCTAGAAATGAGCCTGCTCTTTGATCGAATCGGAGCTGGAATATCTGTTTGATAAAGATGAAGATCTCATTGTCTAAAAAATCAAAAAAAAAAAAAAAAGAAATAGAAACGGGTCTGTTCATTTTTCGATATTTATCAATTTTCGATGTCTCTACCTTCCCGGAGGGAATTCTCCGGGGGATTCCGTTCCACCTATTTCATCATTCGATGATTTTGTTCAAGATCGTGGAAAAGCAATTCTTATCTAATACAGCGATTTGCGCAAGTATTCTGCGATTTGAAAGCAACTGCCTTTTATACAAATATCGGAGAAATTTGTTATAAGAGACTCCATTATTACGGGCTGCTGCATTGATCCGAGTAATCCACAAACGACGAAGATCTCTCTTTCGCTTACCCCTATCTCTATGAGCAGAAACTAAAGCTCTAATTCTTTGTTGGTCAGCAGTTCGAAAAAGTTTTGAATGAGCTCCCCGAGAGCCTGATGCAAATGCAAGAGTCTTTTTTCGACGTTTCCGAGCTATATATCCACGTTTAATTCTGGTCATTGAAGTTTACTCTCATAGATCACTAATTAATTTATTATCAGTCATTCTTTGATTTGATCCATTAAGAATAGAACTGGTTCTTCTAATGTATAAAATAAAGATTCCAATGGCTTTTGCTACTGTAACCTTCCCAACCATAATTCTTATTTTCTCTTGGTTAGGCACCCTCTCAGTAAGCGGGGGATGGGACCTCGCACTAAGAAAAGGAATCATGGGTTCCATCGTTTCTATGGTTCTTCCTTTAACGGTGAGGTCCCCTCTATACGCCGGAGCCTTTCATTTATGAAATACGAGATGAGGATGTTATTGGTAACTTGTACAGTTTACCATCTCCAGCTAGCTCTACCCCGAATTTCCAAGTAATAAGCCCTCCCGCGATAAGATTTATCCATACAGTAACGACATAAAATTATGAGGGTTGGTTGGGTAGCTGACCTTGTCAGTCCGTTCTTGCGGCAATATGAGCATAATTGCTTATTAAATTTGCATTATTTTCCCCGCTCAATGGATTGATGACCATTCGCTACCAATGGGGAATTGCTTTTCATCCCAATCAAGGTGATTGGATTTGCACCAATGGAAACCATAAAGATCATCCCCGATAAGGGTAGATGACAGATCTGTGCCTTGCTGCAGTAGGAGAGTTATTCTGCTATAAAGATCTCCTAGTCTGCTTCAGCTTTTGATCCGAACGAGTCGCACATACACCCTAGTACATACTCCTCCACGCTGAGGACATCCTCGAAGAGCAGGAGATTTTGTTCCATTTGCTATTGGCTGTCTTGTATTTCTAATGAGTTGTTGAATAGTTGGCATTTTGGATCGTATGCGGAATTGACTGGTTTAGATCGATCCTAACCATATTAGGTCATTATGAAATGAATCACTCTCCTTTTCCCCCTTCTCCCGGGAAGGAAAATAAGGGATGAAATTTGAAGTTCATCATCAAAAGAAATTCACAAGAGATCTCCAGTATTCTCTACCGCTACGAGGTCAACAATGCCGTAAGCTTGGGCTTCTGTTGCTGACATAAAAACATCTCTTTCCATGTCCCCGGAAATGACCCATAAAGGTTTTCCTGTTCTTTGTACATAAACATTCGTAATGCTATCGCGAAGTTTCAATACCTCTTCCGCTTCCATGATGCATTCTCCTGCTTGTCCATCATAATAAGAACTAGCGGGTTGGTGGATCATAGCCCTGAGAATAGATGATCGTTTCCTTGATCTCGGGGAATTTGTAAATAAATCGAATTAATCGACCGTACAGGCATTTTTGTGCATACGGCTCCATAATAGATCTCATCCCATTTCGAGTCAAACTGAGAGAAATACAAATGCATAAGACCCCAATATTCGGAGATCTATTTACCATCTTTTTCCCTAGGATAATAGAGATACTACGATGGTTCCGTTGCTTTATATATCTATCTTTTCGATCTAGCAATCCCAAAGTTTTTCTTTTGATGGGATCTAATCGAGATTCTATATTTCATGAATAATCTTATAAGTATCCGAATAGAATCTTGGTGCGAAAACAAAAGGGGTTATGACGCTAAAATAGACCCATGCCACAATCACGATACATAAGATCAAATTGATCAAAAAATCGGGAAGAGACTTTGTTCTACTATCTCGATACGTAATTCTATTCCGAAAGAACAAAAGATGATGTTTGTATCGAGCTCGAAGTGCCATGCTATTATTACCTTTTATTTGGCGAAGGCATAGTTTTTTTACATCGCTCCTTCTCCAATCAAAACTCATTGGCGCCAAGCGTGAGGTAATGCTATACGTTTAGTGATTTCCCCCCCAGTTAGGACAGAAGATCCCATCGAGGCAGCTAACCCCATGCATATTGTATGCACATCTGGTACTACAAATTGCATGGCATCATAAATAGATATTCCCGGTATCACTGCTCCACCGGGAGAGTTGATATATGGATATATATCTTTATTTTCATCTTCTCCATTCAGATACATCATGATACCAATGAGTTGATTTGCGATCTCGTCATCGACCTGCTGACCCGGAAAAAGTAATCTCTCTCGATAAAGTCGGTTGATTAGGATAGTGAAATAGCTCTTCTCTTCTTCCTTAAGAACCGTACACGCATCTTTAAATGCATACGGCTCAAGCGATTGTGAAAAGTTATTGATCGATGTATCGATCCCAGACCCCTTTCTTTTTTTGCGAGATCTTATCTAAAAAAAAAAAGCCATACATATCAAAATCTTTCTTTTTTTTTTTCATAACCATTGGTTCAAGTTCGTCTTCTCCCTGAGAATCTAATTCTCTAAACTTATTGAACTACCTCTTAATCGATGTATCGCTCCATTGAAATCCAATCGTTCCGGTCACAGCGAAATTCTCTTGTTCTCAAATAGGTTTTTGAGACATCTTTAGGTTCATGCTCTACTCCGGGGAAGCATCTGCCCGAGTCTCATTCGTACATATAGGACAAGCAAGCCTACTGCCCCATTTTTATCTTTCCGAGATCCGCTCCATGATTCATGTCAAATAGATTCTATTACTCCATTTATTGATAGTTCCAAATCACTCATCGATATGGGTTCTATCTAGGAATTCTAGATATATCACCAATTTGGGATTCTTTTTTAACGGAGCCTTAATACTTTATTGGTCCGAGCTAACCATGGATTCTTATGATTGATAATCTCTTTCCTCCCAAATGATCTAATCGCACTTCACGCTCTAGATTATTGATAGTTGAATCGATCCTGAATGAAGCAGGAAATATCTCATCGGGAGAGATAACGGGGAAATTCCGTATAACCCAATATGTCCGACAAGTCGCACTATACGTCGACCCAAACTGCATCTTCCTCTCCAGGGATCCGAAAAGGAACTTTTGGAACACCAATGGGCATTTGTTTCGATAGAGAAAAGTGAAGCACTATACTCTAATATGGAAACGTGAAGTATAAGAAGAGATGAGCTTCTAGGACGTGTTTATGACACGATGATTATATCATATTTGGTCCATAAATTCAAAAGGAACCCTCGTTCTCAAAAGAGAATATCGTTCATAGAAGAACTAAAAGATCAGGGAAATTTAGTTCTTTTGTTTTGCAGTTTAGTTTGTTCAAAAAATGAACAAGTATTGTATTTATGCGCTCGATCGGTATAAATGGGACCAATCTCCACATTGTGCGTTGTGCATTGGTACATATAAATGATAAAATATCTACGCTCTCCCTGCTATTACGACGGAGTTGTTCCGGAACTGTTCCATTATTAGCAATGACCTCGAATAGATGTTAACCTTTGAGATGATCCGATAAAAGTTTAGCTCCATAGCGTGGTCTCTTCTAATGCGAGAAAGTTACATAGTGTCTACTTTTCTTTGATAAAGGGGTATTTCCATGGGTTTGCCTTGGTATCGTGTCCATACTGTCGTATTGAATGATCCTGGCCGGTTACTCTCTGTACATATAATGCATACAGCTCTAGTTTCTGGTTGGGCTGGTTCAATGGCTCTGTACGAATTAGCAGTTTTCGATCCATCCGATCCTGTTCTTGATCCAATGTGGAGACAAGGTATGTTCGTTATACCTTTTATGACTCGTTTGGGAATAAACGATTCATGGGGTGGGTGGAGTATCACCGGAGAAACTGTAACTAATCCAGGTCTTTGGAGTTATGAAGGTGTGGCCGGGGCGCATATTGTGTTTTCTGGCTTGTGCTTTTTGGCAGCTATCTGGCATTGGGTCTATTGGGATCTAGACATATTCTGCGATGAACGTACGGGGAAACCCTCTTTAGATTTGCCCAAGATCTTCGGGATTCATTTATTCCTCTCAGGAGTAGCTTGTTTCGGATTCGGAGCGTTTCATGTAACGGGTTTGTATGGTCCTGGAATATGGGTGTCTGATCCTTATGGACTAACTGGAAGAATACAACCTGTAAATCCGGCGTGGGGAGCTGAGGGTTTTGATCCTTTTGTTCCGGGAGGAATAGCTTCTCACCATATTGCAGCAGGTATATTGGGTATATTAGCAGGTCTATTCCATCTTAGTGTTCGTCCCCCCCAACGTTTATACAAAGGATTACGTATGGGGAATATTGAAACTGTCCTATCCAGCAGTATTGCTGCTGTGTTTTTTGCAGCTTTCATTGTTGCTGGAACCATGTGGTATGGCTCCGCAACTGCCCCAGTCGAATTATTTGGTCCTACTCGTTACCAGTGGGATCAGGGATACTTTCAACAAGAAATAGATCGACGGGTTCGTGCTGGTCTGGCCGAAAATCTAAGTTTATCGGAAGCTTGGTCCAAAATTCCCGAGAAACTAGCTTTTTATGATTACATCGGTAATAATCCAGCTAAAGGAGGGTTATTCAGAGCGGGTGCGATGGACAATGGAGATGGAATAGCTGTTGGTTGGTTAGGACACCCTATCTTTAGAGATAAAGAAGGGCATGAGCTTTTTGTACGCCGTATGCCCACTTTTTTTGAAACATTTCCAGTAGTTCTGGTAGATGAAGAAGGAATTGTGAAAGCCGATGTTCCTTTTAGGAGAGCGGAATCAAAGTATAGTGTCGAACAGGTAGGTGTAACTGTTGAGTTCTATGGTGGTGAGCTTGATGGGGTTAGTTTTGGTGATCCTACTACAGTGAAAAAATATGCTAGACGCGCTCAATTAGGCGAAATATTCGAATTAGATCGCGCTACACTGAAATCCGATGGTGTTTTTCGTAGCAGTCCAAGGGGTTGGTTCACTTTTGGACATGCCACGTTTGCTCTTCTTTTCTTTTTCGGACACATTTGGCATGGTGCTAGAACTTTGTTCAGAGATGTTTTTGCTGGTATCGACCCGGATTTAGATGCCCAAGTCGAATTTGGAGTATTCCAAAAACTGGGAGATCCAACTACTAAAAGACAAGTAGTATGATATGACATTGTTCCAATCTATAGTATCGAGAGATTATACTGAAATGGAATATTCATTTTCAGAGAGATTCAAGGTCTTTCTATTTTTCTCCTTTTTGGGAAAAGAATTTCAATCGGTATGAAAGCTATCTCCATAATTAATTGGAAATTACGATCGAATCTATGGAAGCATTGGTTTATACATTCCTGTTGGTATCTACCTTAGGGATAATCTTTTTTGCTATTTTCTTCCGAGAACCACCCAAAGTCCCGGATAGGGGGAGTAAATAAGTTCTCTTCTCTGAACCCTCATTCTTTTTATCAAAATAAGGACCTTCCCATATAGGGAAGGTCCTTATTTCAACTAGTCTTCGTGCTCTTCGAAAGGATCTCTGAGTTGTTCAGAGGGTTGCCCAAAGGCGGTATATAGGGCATAACCGGTAAAGCTCACAAGTAAACGAGATATGGAGATGGCGACTAAAGCTGCAGTTTCCATCATTAGGTAATCCCAAAATCATGGTGTATTTACAACATAACTGTATACAAAGTTAACAGATCTCAACCAATGCAATAAGGGTTATGGCTACACAGACTATTGATGATACTTTCAGATCTGGGCCGAGACGAACCGTTGTAGGAAATTTATTAAAACCACTTAATTCGGAATATGGTAAAGTAGCTCCCGGATGGGGAACTACTCCTCTTATGGGTGCTGCAATGGCTCTATTTGCGGTATTCTTATCTATTATTCCGGAGATTTATAATTCTTCCGTTTTGTTGGATGGGATTCCAGTAAGCTGGGGCTAGAAGACCCAGAGTATCCGCCCGGATCCCCAGTTTTTCAATAAAATGGCTGAGGGATCCAAATAGAGCTATCGGATAGTTTCAGGTTCTAGGTCATTTCGTTCCGGTAGTTCAATCGTGTAACTCCTCTCTTTAAGGATTTCTGGAACATGGGTGTGCGACTTGTTAAAATTGATCTATATTGATAGTACAGAAGACCGGTCTGTCATCTTCATGGAGATGGTCCTACCTCGTCGGATATAAATCGAATATTTAGTATCCATCCGGAGCACGAGGTATATAAGATATATTCAGGAAGATCTGAACTATGGTTTGTACTTGCCATTTAGACCTCGTCACCGGGCTTCTAATAATTCAAAATAGTCAAAAATTGAATGATCTGTCTTCCCTCAGAACTAAGCTGACTCTGATTGAATAATGAGATGGTATCTCATTTTTATTAGTTAGCATATTTCGTTGAGTAAGTGACAATCGAAAGGTTATTACCCAGAGGACTTTTAAGGGATTCGAAAAGATCATCGGGGTAGAATATAAATCTTAGGTTTGGATCGATACATCTATTAAGATCTCGACAAGATAATTCCTATCAATTGCCCAAGACTAGTCTTTTTTACAGTAAATTGATATCGCAAGTAGGGTGGGGTGAAAGATCGTTCGAAAGGCCTATAGCGATCCATTCGACATAAGGATGAGCCAACTTGAAATTTTGGCACTGTGAAGTATTGCTATTGCGGGAGATGATCATTCTGAATTCTTCTCATTCATATTCCCAGGGAACGAACTGATAGTTTCTAATCGATCTATTCGTTCCCACGAGTATTTGGGTGTTCTTGCTTGAGCCGTACGAAGAGAAATTCTCATGTACGGTTCTTGGGGGGGGATTTCAGTTTACCTATCTCGATAAAGTATACGATTGGTTCGAAGAGCGCCTCGAGATTCAGGCGATTGCGGATGATATCACCAGTAAATATGTTCCTCCTCATGTAAATATATTTTATTGTCTAGGGGGGATCACGCTGACCTGTTTTTTGGTACAAGTAGCTACTGGTTTTGCTATGACTTTTTACTATCGTCCGACCGTTACAGAAGCTTTTGCCTCTGTTCAATACATAATGACCGAGGTAAACTTTGGTTGGCTAATTCGATCAGTTCATCGATGGTCGGCAAGTATGATGGTTCTAATGATGATCTTGCACGTATTCCGTGTTTATCTCACAGGTGGATTTAAAAAACCTCGTGAATTAACTTGGGTTACAGGTGTAATTCTGGCTGTATTGACCGTATCTTTCGGTGTAACTGGTTATTCTTTGCCTTGGGATCAGATTGGTTATTGGGCAGTCAAAATTGTCACCGGTGTGCCTGAGGCTATTCCTGTAATAGGATCTCCTTTGGTAGAGCTACTACGCGGAAGTGTTAGTGTGGGTCAATCTACCTTGACTCGTTTCTATAGTTTACACACTTTCGTATTACCTCTTCTTACTGCTGTATTTATGTTAATGCATTTTCTTATGATCCGCAAGCAAGGTATTTCAGGCCCTTTATAGAGAGGAAAGATAGATTTCGAATAAGTATTCATAACATATTGTTTTGAGTAATGATAGTAATATCTCATTGCCATGAATATTTCTTATTGGTAGTAATAAAACATGTTCCTCGGATCTTTTCTTTCAATCTTGAAGTATTATTCATCCAATACGAATAGTTGAAGTAGATTCTCAGACGGAGAAGATGGATTATGGGAGTGCGTGACTTGAACTCTTTATTGGGCCGTGCAGATATATACTTCGATCTGCCACATCAAAATTCATAACGAAATGTGTCTCTGTCCCAATTTCCTTATCAGAAATAGGAAGTTTAAAACCTGGGCAAAAAAGGGTATCGGTCGATCCGTTTAAAGAGAATTCTTTCTATGATCAAATTCGAATTAGGAAAGGCTCCGTGAGATCCAGTAGAATAAGGTAAGAATGTAACATGATCAAGAATTGGATCATATTACTTCTCCTTCTTCATAGTGTGAAAATGCATCCATTTCTCTTGCATTCATTTCAATAGGGAAGACTATCGGAGTAAGAGAAGAGATCTGAGGAATAAAAAAGGCCGGATCAGCAACAAGTCAATACCTTGTATGTCACGAAACTTTGGAGGTCTGTTCGTGAAGATAAACACGGATTACGAGGGATAAGATGGTCCAAAAAGCGTATCGATCATGATCGAATTTGTAAGCTTACTTGGGTACTGAGTATTTCACTGGGGGGGATCGGATCACCTAAAATGGATGATTAGAGATATTATTGGTTCCTATTACCACGCACGATATGTCCCTCATTACGGAGAGTCATATATGCAGATATCTATAGATATATATAGATCTCTCTAATTCCTTTAGTTATCGCTCGAGCCGGATGATGAAAAATCATCATGTCCGGTTCTTTTGGGGGGATAGATCCATAAAGATTTGCCTATCCTAATAACAAAGAAACCTGATTTAAATGATCCTGTATTAAGGGCTAGATTAGCTAAAGGTATGGGACATAATTATTATGGAGAGCCCGCTTGGCCCAATGATCTTTTATATATTTCTCCAGTGGTAATTTTAGGTACTATTGCATGTACCATAGGTTTAGCGGTTCTCGAACCATCAATGATTGGTGAACCAGCAAATCCATTTGCAACTCCTTTGGAAATATTACCCGAATGGTATTTTTTCCCCGTATTTCAAATACTTCGTACAGTACCCAATAAATTATTGGGTGTCCTTCTAATGGCTTCAGTACCCGCGGGATTGTTAACGGTACCTTTTCTAGAGAATGTGAATCAATTTCAAAATCCATTTCGTCGTCCAGTAGCTACAACAGTCTTCTTGATCGGTACTGCAGTAGCCCTTTGGTTAGGCATTGGGGCAGCGCTACCTATCGATGAATCTTTCACTTTAGGTCTTTTTCAAATCGATCCAACCGTCAAATATTGATATATTGAAGTATTTCGTTCCTATATCTAGGGAGTAATTGTTTCAAACCAAGTTCTCCCTAGATATATCATCTCATCTCGTCCGTCAGAGATCTATTTTGAATATTCCACGAAATAGAGGTTATGTTGAACATTTGAAATGGAGTTATTCTCATTACTCTCTGAAATAACTTGGGAAAGGGGAAGAAATGGAAAAAGTAAATGGAACTATTTAATGAATCTGAAACTTATTCCTGGGTAGATCAACTGCAAAACGTTTTTGAAGAACTTCCGATACTTGTTTGACAGATTTCTTTCCGAAATGTCCAATTCTCATTAGATCTTCCTGACTGTAATTCAATAGGTCTGATAATGTATGTATATTGACCCTCCCGAGGCAGTTATAGACCCTAGGAGGTAATTCTAATTGATCAATAAAAATATGTTTGAATGCAACTTCTTCTTCCATTCTCTCTATATCAGTCGATATATTGGAAAGGGGGAAGGAAGGCATATTATACCCATTCTGATTGTCCATTCCATCGATGTTCTGTTCTTCTGCACGCAGAAAAGGAATGAATAAGTCAATCAAATTACGAGAAGCTCTGTAAAGTGCTTCTCTAGGAGCTAAACTTCCATTCGTCCATATCTCGAGAAAAAGTATTTCTTGTATGTCATTTCCGTTCCCATAGGAATGAATACTATAATTTGCGTTTCGAACAGGCATAGATACAGCATCTATAGGAAAAACCCCATCCTGATAATTATTCGGACTCTGTATACGATATCCACGATTTTTCTCGATCCATAATTTTATATCAAAAGTAATTGATTTGGTAAGGCTAGCTATATGTTGTGTAGCATCAATTATTTTCACAGAAGGTGGTAATATGATATCTTGAGCGGTTACATTTCTGGGTCCGACGATACAGATAGATGCTTCTCGAGTTCCGTACGGATCACTTCTAAGTACAATTTCTTTCAGATTGATTGAAATGTCATGTACTGATTCTTCAATACCTATCATCGCGGAATACTCATGTGTTACCTTTTCGAATTTTGCACGTGTGATACACGTTCCTTCTACTTCTCCAAGTAGAGCTCTTCGCATCGCGATGCCTATCGTACTAGCTTGACCTTTTTGAAGCGGAGATAGAGCGAAGCGACCATAATGAAGACGTTTACTGTCCGCTCTGGATCCAATGCACCTCCACCGCGGTGTCTGAGTGGAGACTAAGATTTCATCTCGAATCATACTGAGATTCTTTGATCAGATCATTTGATCATTTCTCTCTCCCGGAATTCATTTGATCCCTACACACGTCTCTTTTTGGGAGGTCTACATCCATTATGTGGCATAGGGGTTACGTCACGTACAAAGCTTAATAGTACACCACTTCTACGAATAGCTCGTAATGCTGTATCTCTCCCTGGGCCAGGGCCACTTATCATGACTTCTGCTCGTTCCATACCTTGATTCATTAAGGTACTAATAGCATTTTCTGCTGCAGTCTGAGCAGCAAATGGTGTACTTCTTTTCGTGCCCTTGAATCCGCAGGCACCAGCAGAAGACCAAGAAACCACCTGTCCTCGTACATCCGTAACAGTAACAATGGTATTGTTAAAACTTGCTTGAACGTGAATAACTCCTTTGGGTATTCTACGTTCATTTCTACGTGAACCAATTTTTTTTATAGGTTTTGACATATTCATTATTCCATATCTATGGTTCGGTAAGATATATATTTATCCATTTTATATCAAAATAGATCTTTCATTTCTGCATTTGTTCCTTGATGTAGAGAAGGATTATCCCTGTCTCTGTTTATGTCTCGGATTGGAACAAATTACCATAACTTGTCCCCGCCTACGAATTAGTCGACATTTCTCACAAATTTTACGAACAGAAGCACGGATTTTCATATTTGTGGTCCTTCAATTCTGAATTGATATAATTAATCATATTACATTTTGTTTTCCGAGAAATAAGGATTCTCTAATTCATGAGCCTAAATATTGATCCCTACCAGATGCTCAGGAGGTGATCCAATCATTTGAAGATTTGTTGCGAAGTCGATAAATTATACGTCCTTTGGTTAGATCATAAGGGCTCAATTCGACCTTGACCCTATCTCCTGGTAGTATTCGTACATAATTACGTCGAATTCTCCCCGAGATATGGGTTGGAACCTGACATCCGTTATCTAAACGAACTCGGAACATACCACTGGGAAGTGATTCGGTAACTGAACCTTCCACATCGATCAAATCTTGTTTATTCATTTTTTGAAAATCTCCTTGAGAAATCAACTAACGTGGATAAGGATGAGTGTTATCATCTAACTTGCTTTTCCTTTTCATAGAGATATCCTCCAGAAGAAATAGTTCTAGACAAATATTCAGATAAATTACCGTACATAACATAATATTTCTCCTCCGATTCTTCTCCGCCGAGCCTCTCGATCCGTCATGATTCCTTGAGAAGTAGAAATAATTACGACTCCCATTCCACCTAGAACTTTAGGAACTTTTTGATAATTGGAATAGATCCTCAGGCCAGGTTTGCTAGTGCGCTTTGAAGTGGTTATATATGTCTTTTCCTTCCTTCCCCTATATCTCGAAGTTAAAACCAAAAAAGATTTTTGACCTTCCCGATGTTCTCTAACGTCTTCTATAAAACCTTCCTGTAGAAGGATTCTTGCAACGTTTTTGGTAGTCTTAGTAGCTATTATTCGAACTGTTCTTTTTTTTACTATGTCAGCGTTTCTTATAAAAGTTATTATATTGGCAATAGTATCGTTACCCGTGAGAACTAATTATTAGGAATTTATGGTCTCGATATAAAAGGCATGTTCAATCTTCTTCGAGGAATATGCCTGAGATGCAACCTATAAATTGATCTATTTATGTACCATTACACAATTTATGAGTACTTATAAGACTTCGGGAGCCAATGAGACTATTTTGGCAAAATTCAATTGTCTCAATTCCCGAGCAACTGAACCAAAAACCCGAGTTCCCCTTGGATTTCCTTCCTGATCAATGACAACTGCTGCATTGTCATCAGATCGTATTATCATTCCATTGTCACGCTCAAGTTCTTTACAGGTGCGTACAACTACGGCTCTTACTACTTCTGATTCTTTCAAGGGCATATTTGGTACTGCTTCTTTAATTATAGCAATGATAACGTCACCAATATGAGCGTATTGACGATTGCTAGCTTTTAGAACCCGGATGCACATTAGTTTTTGGGCTCCACTGTTGTCCGCTACATTTAAATAAGTTTGAGGTTGAATCATTCTTCCTCCAATAATTTTGTTCTCCAGCGGAGGAAATGAAAAAGAAGATATCTAATCGACGAACAAACTAGGAATCTTCTTTTCCATTTCTTTTCCATTATAAATATCTCTTTGGTTCAGTATTTAGATAGGTGAAGCAGTAACAAATCGAGTACGTATAGGCATTTTGTATGCAGCTATTGAAATGGCTGCTCTAGCTACAGCTTCTGATACTCCGCCCATTTCATAAAGTATTCGATATGGTCTGACGACGGATACCCAATATTCGGGAGATCCTTTCCCCGAACCCATACGTGTTTCTGCAGGTCTCATTGTAATAGGTTTGTCGGGAAATATACGTACCCATATTTTTCCTCCACGACGGGCATAACGAGTAATTGCTCGTCGTCCCGCTTCTATTTGCCCAGATGTGATCCAAGCAGGTTCAAGAGCCTGAAGAGCGAATTTACCAAAACAAATACGATTGCCCCGTCGATGAGATACTCCCTTCATTCTCCCTCTATGTTGTTTACGAAATTTTGTTCTTTTGGGGTTATAGTCGATGATAGTATCTTGATCCCATCTCTACTTCAGAACCGGACATGATAGTTTCCTCTCATCCGGCTCCTTGTGAATAATATATGTAAAATTGGACGATCAATGTGCATATGATATGTGTTATATAGGAATAAGCTATAGGTATAAATTAGGAATAAGCTATAGGTATAAATATATATCTACGCATCTATTTAATAATATTGTGGCAGAAATCAATTTTTCATTTCTGTCCAACGGAACTGTCCAATGCGAATTCCACAGGCGAATATTGACTCTTCCGGTATTTGCTCCATGGGTTGACTTATATATAGCCCCCCCTGAGATCAATTCATTCTTGGTTTATTTCGCCATCCTATCCAATGAATGATTGAGATTCCTATAGAATCCTATGCAGTCACGGATTCCATCGTTCGATAGCTCCCAAACCGATGCCTAGGTCTTTCCTCTGCAATGGAGCTTTTCATTTCATCTGTTATGGGGTCAATTTCCTTAGTTTCCATCGACCCGAAGCTCTTTTTTTTTTTTTCTCTTCTTATTCATAAACTGAATCCATTCAATCCTGAACGAATTAGGATGATTCTTATGCTTTATCACACTGCTCTTTGGAGGGTGATTTATGAACCGACCATACAATAACAATATTGGAAGAAGATCTCATTTATTCTTCGCTCCTTTCTCCTTACCATTCCCCCACATTCCTGAACACCTCTTTCATTTCACAAGAGATATAGATCTCATTTGTCCCTCCGCGGAAGAAAGTCTTTAAGTTCGCATAACTACTATGTAATGGATGTATCTATAGTTATTAAATCCTTGGATCTCGGCAATAGGAAGTGATCTCGACAATACGAACTAACTCATTAGTTCCTAATTCGTACTAGAGACCGATCCGTTCTTATTCCGAATTCCTTATAGCTCCAGAGCTCGATCCGAACGAGTCGCACACTAAGCATAGCATTTCTCCGAGAGGGTCAATCTAATTCCTATTCGATCTGATAAAATTGATTATTCTTGTACGGGGAGAATGGAAGGGACCCATCATTCTTCATCCCCGAAGATCCAAATTTTGATCCCTAATACTCCATAGATAGTTTGAGCTGGATAATAACAATAATCAATTTTGGCTCGAATGGTCTGTGGGGGAACCCTACCTTCTCTGGCCCATTCGACACGGGCAATCTCATTTCCGTCGAGACGTCCTGCAATTTGTATTTGAATGCCTTTTATATCTGCCTGTTCAGCCAGTTCAATAGCTTTTTTGACTGTTCTTCCAAGTGAAACTCTATCCTCTAGTTGCAGGGCAATAAATTCCGCAAGAATATTAGGTTCTCCATAAGGTTTTGCAACTTTCACTATAGCAATGTTTAGTTTTCGATCCACAGAATTTAGCATATTTCGTACATCGGTTCGCAATTGTTCAATTCCCCGACCCCGACTTTCTATCAACAAGTTGGGAAATCCAATATGGATTTCGACCTGAATTAAATCAATTTTTCTTCGAATCTCTACGCGTGCAATTCCTCCATGATTCGAGGAGCTCCTCATATGTCTTCGTACATAATTTACAATGCAATTACGTATTCTTTCATCTTCTCGGAGATATTCGGAATAATTCTTTTGTTGCGCAAACCAATGGGAACGATGATTTTGGGTTACACCAAGTCTAAAACCAAGTGGATTCATTTTCTGTCCCATACATATCTTCCTTTTTTGGGTTCTGTTGGCATAATCAGATTGTTCGATCTGTCTCTTTCTTCCAATACAATAGTTATATGACAGGTAGGTTTCTGTATTGGATAACCACGCCCTTGAGCTCTAGGTCGAGATCTTTTTAAAACAGCACCCTCATTTACTTCGGCTCTACTGACAAATAAATTGGCTTTGTTCAACCCCATATTGTGATTAGCATTTGCCGCTGCGGAAGGAATTAATTGTAATATAGGATAACATGCTCGATAAGGCATGAGTTCCAGTATCATAAGTGCTTGTTCATACGAACGACTACGGATTTGATTAATTACTCTGCGTGCTCTATGAGCAGACATGCGTATATGTTTAGCTAGAGCTCGTATTTTTGGACTCGATTTCTTATTTTCCATTGACCTTCACCTCCCAATTAATGATGAGCACCTCCTGATTGATCAACGACGGGATCTATTATCGCTCCTCGCATGTCCGCGGAGAATTAGAGTAGGTGCAAATTCCCCCAATTTGTGACCTACCATACGATCCGTTATATAGATAGGTAAATGTTCCTTTCCATTATGAACAGCAATTGTATGACCGATCATTGCGGGTACAATGGTAGATGCCCGAGACCAGGTTACTATTATCTTCTTCTCTTTTTTTATGTTTAGATTCTCAATTTTTCTCGATAAATGATTAGCTACAAAAGGATTCTTTTTCAGTGAACGTGCCATGGTCAATTACCCTTTTTTTTTTAATAAAATGGATTCCCAACTGCTCTTACTTACGTCGACGAAGGATTGAAGCATCACTATATCTATTATTCTTTCGACTCTTCCTTCCAAGCGCAGTATAGCCCCAAGGGGTCACGGGTTTTTTTCTACCAATTGGGGTTCTTCCCTCACCACCCCCGTGGGGATGGTCTACAGGGTTCATAACTACTCCTCTTACTCTAGGGCGTTTACCCAGCCAACGCTTAGATCCAGCTTTACCAAAAGCTCTATTGTTCACATTGACATTACCTACTTGTCCAATCGTTGCTGAACAGTTCTCAGGTATTAAACGAACCTCCCCAGATGGCAATCTCAATGTGGTCGATTGACCCTCTTTTGCAATCAGTTCTGCTACAGCACCTGCTGCTCTAGCTAATTGCCCACCTTTACCAAGTGTTATTTCTATGTTATGTATAGCCGTGCCTAAGGGCACACCGGTTGAAGTAGACCCTTATTTTCGATAAATAAGAATCCCTTCCCAAACCGTACAAGCCTCTCTCGAGGCATACAGCTTTCTGGATGTATATGAGAATATTTACATATATCGATATTATATCGATAATCAATAAATAGAATGAAATATGGGATTTCGTTTCTCATGTCCCAATCCTATACATCCTAGGTCTCTCTATTCCATCATCTGGCTTATGTTTTTCATGTAGCATTCAGAATGAATGACTTCATAAGATTACGCCAATACTTCTGTATGTTCTGGATAACGTAGGAGGCATGTTAAGCATCTCTCTCTTTTTTTTCTCCTATTTTTCCATCTTTTCTTTTCTTCTCCGGAAGATATTACCACTGTCCAGCCTTTAATTTGCCTCTGACCGTCAAATCAAATGTGAGTAACTCGTCCCTTTCTTCGAAACGAGGGGTGCCCGGGTTTGTTCATGCTTCAGACAATTTGATCTTCTCCATATTATCATATCTTTGGAGTCAATAATTTGATATGAGGACTATTGATCCCAATCACCTGCTGCCGTTCCTCTTCAGTTTCCCTTTGAGGTTTCTCCTATAAAAGTACCTGAGTTGGATCAGTGATCAGTGATAGATTCATAGGTCTTGCTGTAAACCCAATCGGTTGCTTTCGATTACGCAAATCAATGATTCAAACCGCACTCAGAGGTGGGGCATTTCCCATTGATATAGGAGCTTTTGGACCGGAAGTAATGGTATCCCCTATTATGACCCCTCTGGGGTGTAAAATATAGCTCTTCTCACCATTCCCATAGTGTACGAGACAAATGTATGCACTTCTATTAGGGTCGTATTCTATGGTTACAATTTCTCCAGATGTGTATTTTTCATTCCGTCGAAAATCAATTTGACGATACAGACGCTTGTGACCTCCTCCTCTATGTCTTGCAGTAATAATTCCTCTACTATTACGACCTTTTCCACAATGGTGCTGTCCAGAGGTCAATTTCTTTTGTGGATTGGGCCGGACCCTTCCATCGTAACTTGATATGAGTCTATTGTTTGTGCTTGGAGCATAAGTTCTGTATGAACGGATGGTCATGTTATTAGGTACCTTAATCTAATAAGTTTTATTCCTCTGAAAGAAGTGGAATAGAATAACCTGGTTGAAGTGCAATAATCATATGTCTACAACGTGTTGGATGTCCTATTATTGGGTTTATTCTTCTTCCCTTTTCCGGAGGTCGATAACTATTCATAGCTATTATCTTGACACCAAAGAAAAGTTCAATCCAATTTTTCATCCCTGTTTTGGTCGGTCTCGAACCTACATCAAAAGTATATTGATTCCTTTCTAATAAACGAATCTTTTTTTCTGTAAGTACTGTGTATTCTATTTCATTCATAGATATCTCCTTTTTTCCTATCTATTACGAATCCATATACTGATCAGTATTGTAATGAGTTATTTCTAAGCCCCATAGTATAGATATATCATACTTACATGGATTACAGGTCATCATACTGATATGGACCCGATCTCGGTATCCCTTTCTTTTTCGTTTAGAAAAAGAATTTCAATAAGAAATATGTGCAACTTCTGTGCATCCAGCAGGAATTGAACCTGCGAATTCGCCAATTATGAGTTGGGCGCTTTAACCGTTCAGCCATGGATGCGTATAACGAACGTATAACATAATCTATTTGTTAAAAGTTCAATACGTTCTATAATACGAGCATATCATATAAAGAATATGAGTATCAACTCAAAATTGGTATTGGTCGGAACCAAATCCCATTCTCTCCCATTCAATTCATGTCAAGTACATTTGACAGAGGTATACGACTGAACAACTTTTGTTCGAGAGTTGGTTCCAAGTTGGTTATCGATCTTGCAACACTCTCATTTTCTGTCAGAGGTTGCCAACCAACATTCAAATGTTAGTTCGTCGTCGGAGCTTATAAATTCTCTTCTTCTTGGAAGGAATGACCGTAGATAGGGACTTTCAATTGGTTCTTCTGGGGCGGACGTAGCCAAGTGGATCAAGGCAGTGGATTGTGAATCCACCACGCGCGGGTTCAATCCCCGTCGTTCGCCCATAAAGAAACGGACTGGATCCAATTCTTTGTCATTTTCGATTTCAAATGAACAATAGGTATTTCTATCTATTGAGATAGAATAAATTGAATTCTTAGTGGTTGACGCAAGCTCTTCTTTATGTCAATATTATATTGATATGTCATTCTATTCATGATCACCCAAAATCTATAAATGAGATCTTTTTTGATACTCTATTGAAATAGATCCAATATGGTTTCGTTTCAGATTGATTGGTAGAGAACAAACAGGTGTATAGATCTATGTACCTATAGAAAGAAACGCCTATATTCTATCACAACGCCTATACTCTATCAATATTATAGAAAGAAAAAAAAAAAGAGAGAATAGAAAAGACCAAAGTCATTGGATCTATTTAAGGATAGAGATCTATCAAAAACTATTTCATTATTGTAATGTAATTATTGTAAAAAAGGAATGAAACGACAAAAATTGAAATCCTGGATATTGAAATTGGAAGAGATACGAAGCTTTCAATATTTCTTAAATTCATGGACCGAATTGAATTTGGTGAGATTGTTCACTAAAATAGTTTCCCATCGAGAACGTCTTATTAAGCTCTTTGACTCTCGAATTCTTAGTACGTTGCTTTTGCGCGATCTACGTGGTTCAAGAAGCAATCAATCTTTGACAATCAAAGGCGTAGTACTACTTACATTACCAGTCCTTGTATATCACGTGAATAATAAAAGTATGATTGAAAGAAAGAAGTTCTATTCGATGAAACTGTTTCCTATGCCTATAAACTATATTGAACCTAGAAATGAAACATCGGAAGAAGATTTCGAGTCTTTCAATAAAGATTTGTTGATCTTTCCGCATCTTTCTCTGTCTTTCCCAAAAGGGAGAAAGATCTATCAAAGTCACTTGAGAAATTTGAAAGAGGATGCTTGGTTTCCCTCAAGAAGAAAAGTGTGTGTCATGCCTGCGTATAATCAAATCGATTCTTGGGGTTCACGATGGTGGAAGAATTGGATCATAGAAGAGATTCTTCCTAGTTGGAAGATCCCTCAGGAATCAATAGCTAAAATTGAGATGTCATTGAAAGATAGAGATGTGGGATATCTAAAGGGGTTTTTTGAATTCTATATTGATGATCTGATCCGCAAAGACTATGATTGGGAATATCATTTCGATCGTGTTTTTATGAAAAATAAGCAGGACACGATCGACTTGAGCTCGAAGCAGCAAGCCGAAATATTCGGTAATAATCTAATTTGTTGTCTCATGTCCGCTTTTTGTGAAAAAATGCTATTCGAAGTGGAGGGCCCATTCAAGCAGCAGAAATCGAAGTCAACTATTGAATCGAATAATATTGAGCATTTCTCCCATCCTCGATTATCCTATCAAGAGAGATTCAAATGGGGACCACGTTGGTGGAAAAAGAATATGTTTCAGATCTGGAATAGTTGGGGTGAATCTGATCAAATTCTTGCAGAATCTTCCATTCTCTTGAAAGAGAAAGGGTATCTCTCTTTCCAAGATTATGCTGAATTTTATATATGGCAATTCTATAAAGATTCTTTTGTTAGTTGGGAGAAAGATCAGCAGAAATTGGATCTTTCGAAGGACATCTTAAAAGAGAAATTCATTCAGTTGAATGATGTGAACAATGATCAGCTTTTTAGCAAGGTACAGAATCTCTTGTCGGATATTCTATACGATTTCTCAGAATCTATTTTCATTAAAGTCAATCATTCTAGCCAATTGAAAAGATCTTATAATCGATCCATAGATCATTTCGATCCCATTAGTGAAAATTCAGAGTATGACACGAGCATAAGCAAAAAGGATGAGAGAATCTCAGAGGCTCAGAGACCAATAACTTGGGAGACTCATTCGGAGAAGGATGAGAAAGATATCGATTCGAAGATAGATTCGGCTCTCAATTTCACTGAAAATGAGTATTGGGAACCTGAAAAAGATCTTTGTGAACGGATTTTCACAAATGGATATATAAATAAAACGGAGATCGAGCAACTAAAAGAAAGATCAATTCTTTGGGATCCTTCTTCTTCTATTCGAAGAAAAAGAACAAAAATAGAATCAGATTTGTCCTCAAGGTGTCTCTCAGAAGATTCTCCGATCTCTTGGACGAAAGAACTATTTACGGAAGATAAGAAGTCTATAACAGATAATTTGTTTCCAAAGGAAAGGAAAAGATTCATCGAGAATTTCACAAAATCAATTCGTTCTTATTTTTTTGACATATTGTCAATAGATGAACCGTGTATGGGTTCTAGTGCTACTAAGAAGCCCATTGAAAATTTTCAATTCTTGAGAAGGCAACAAGATGTTTTTTTCAGATATTTCAGGGGATCAGAAAAGAATGGGATAGTTGATCCGTGGAAGATAAGAACATATTTTCAAAATCCTTCCTCAAATTGTGCTATTTCATTAGATCCCGGATTTCATATGATTAGAAAAAATCAGAGGGATATAACCAAATTAAATTGTATTCTCTTTATGAACCGGAGTTTGTCTCGGAATCGATTTTCTTCATTCTGTGATCAAAACAAAGAACAATACATATTACACAACAATTTCCGATTGAAAAAAAGAGTTCTAAAAAGAATAGAGAGATTCGCTCTATCAATAACTAAGCCTAATCAGGTTTATGATAATACATTAACTAAGCCTAATCAGGTTTATGATAATACATTTGCCCCTGATATTGATTATCACGTGAATCAATTCTATGAACTGAACAAGAATAGATTATTGAATCAGATCTTCAACCACAAGAAGAAATTGAAGAATCAATCTTTATTGATCCTACTCAATATTACTGATAAAGAGAATGAATATTTAGATCGAATAATCGAAAAAGAATTGATCCAAATCTATTCCAAAAAGAGTTCAGAAATAGGAACCCCTCTTAACAATTACAGAACTGAAACTTCAAATTGGTATAAATTGATTCGACATAATATTCACAGGCATTTGGAAAATGCATTCAATAAATTCTATTCTATGAACGGGTCCAGCCGCAATTTAAAGGATCAAATTCGAACAAATTGGATAGAAAATGAAAGTTTGAATAATGTAACGAAAGATACAATTAACCGACATCCATCAAATTGGAGAAAAGGTCAAAAAGAATGGTTTGATCATTCTATTCTTCGAACTGATAAATGTATCAATCGGAATTTGAATGTGTACAAATGGTCCAATCAGACCGAATACTTGAAGAAATGTTCGAAACATCTTGTTTCTAAACAAAACGATTTGAAAAGAGTGTTCGATCCGATTGAATCATGCACTAATAGAGATTCAATTGGTTGGTCTGGAAGTCCCAACAAAAAAGATTATTCTAAGTTTTCTTTTCTTTCTGAAAATACTGTGAAGATCTTGATTTCTAAGTTTGATATTTCCATCTCTCATTCGGATATTCTCATTCCCAAGGTTTTCATTGATAAGTTGAAAAGTATGAATGATCAACTATTCAATAAGTTGTTCAAATCAATTGGTGTTCAAATCGTTCATTTAAAAACATTCAAACCCTTTCTTTTGTATGATCATAATCTTTCACAAAGATCGAAATTATTGATCGACGAAAGAACAATAGCACAATCTTTCTATCATGAGATACCGGTGAATCGATTTCTTATTGATTTATTCGATAATGAAAAGAATTGCATGGAATTGTTCGATAACGCTGATTTTTCGACGATATCCAACGATCGAGACAACTGGTTTAATCCCGTAAAACTATCTAATAAAAGCTCATCGAGAGCTTCTTTTTACAAAGCAAATACACTACAATTCTTCGATTATTCACATCATCCTCGGTTCAATTATAAGAAAAGATTACCTTATTATACGGAAAGGATTCATACAAAAGATCATAATCTTACATATGGACAATTATTCAATATCTCGCCCATCCACAGCAATCTGTTTTATTTGTCCATTAGTGAAATAAGACCTGTTCACTTGGATAAAGATACTATTTCACTTATAAAGTCACAAGTATCTAACATATTCTTACCTAAAGATTTGCAACAAAGCGGTAACCAAACGTTTGTATCAATCTATGACTTGTACAAATCTTTCGATTTACTAACTCGATTGAATCCATTTGTTCATGACAAAATAGATATTTCCTCGATCGAAGAGATTTCTACAACGCCTTTAACGAGAGAACGAATAGTCAATTTCGAAAAAACTTCTTGCCAGCCCTTCTTAAATAGATCCGATTTAGAAGAAAACAACTTCGATCAGTACCTTAAAAGGGGTTTCAGCTCAAACATGGGTCTTATTCAAACTCAATCTTATCAAGATGATTTACTATCCGAAATCTTTCTAAAAAGAAAAGAGAATAACCAGGAAATGCTTCATCGGATTCGAGATTGGTTTGTAAAATCTAGTTCAACGGAAGGTTCAAAAAACAGAATTGAGAACAAAGCCATAGATAAGAGAAGCACCCTTTTGAATTTCTCTAAAGAGGAACGGAATCTCTTCTCATTTTGCTCACCGCGTTTCAATGAACGTGCTAAGAAACAAGAGATGTATGGGATCTCTCAAATAGAGAGTATTTTTAAAAAATGGGATCTGTTCCGAACATATACGCCATGGTTCTTTACTTCTGCATGGTGGAAATATCTTGAGAATCTACTTCTAGAGACTTTTCCGGAGATATTGCTAAATAGCAGTGATCAACTTGTATCTATTTTGCATGATATTATGCATAAATCGAATCTATCGTGGGCAATTTCTCATCAATTATGGGCACTTCTACAATGTAATTTGAGAACCAATATTTTGGATAAGCTTTTTTATTTATGGAATCTTTGTTCATTCAAGGAAATGATTAATCAAAAGAATGAGTCATCAGTTCTATTTATATGGGCACATCTGAGATTACTGAATGCTCGGGAGTATGAATATTCGATCCTTATCCTTTTTTTCGCCCTTGGATATTTCGTTCTTCGATATTCTTTCGTTGTTTCCTCAGCCTTTATTGGGTTACAGATACACCTTGAACGCATCAAAGATTTAATGGATCCGTCATACGCGATCGAGTTGCAAAAACTGATGGATCATCCTTTGCCTGGTCTGCTTTTCTCTATGGATATAAGGGACATATCCATCTATTTTCTGGATGAATTGATCTATTCTATGAGGAATAGAAAGCTTTATTCACCTATAAGAAGAGAGTTGAACAGATCGTGCTTCAGCATGGATATCTCTGGAAAAGAGAGAGAATTACTAGTTCAGTTTCTAATAACACAAAAAAACATCTCTCAATTTGGATCGAATTTGACTCACAGTCATAATTTCTTCAAGAATGAATTTGATTATCAAATCACTGAACAGCCGGGACTTATTTACTTGATCTATTTAGCCGACACTTATCAGAAAGATCTAATGAATCACGAGTTCGATCAATCTCGTTTAGCAGAAAGATGGGTCTTCCTCGCTTTTTGTCGGAAGATTACCTCTTCACAAATCTCTAGGGGTTTGAACCTCACATCTCATGGAAAACCTTTCTCACTCCACTTAGGGTCATCCCTTTCCAAAGGGATTTTACTGATAGGTCCTACGGAAACCGGACGATCCTATTTGGTCAAGGGCCTAGCAGCAGACTCTTATGTTCCTCTAATAAGAATATCTCTAAACAAGTTCCTGTATGACAAAGGTGAATATTCTAATTTCCTCGATATACGAAGTATGAATAACGTGGTGCAAAAAATGCACCAATTCAACCTCACCTTCGAATTGGCAAAAAGAATGTCTCCTTGCATAATATGGATTCCAAACATTCATGAACTGAATGTCAATTACTTAACTCACTTTTTCCTTGGTTTATTAGTGAACCATCTCTCTAGAGATGATGAGAAAGATTCTACTAGAAATATTCTTGTTATTGCTTCGACTCATATTCCTAAAAAAGTGGATCCAGCTCCAATAGCTCCAAATCGATTAGATAGGTCAATCAATATTCGAATGCTTCCTATCCCACAACGACAAAAGGAATTTCCTATTCTTTCGCGTAGCAAAGGGTTTGACTCGGAAAAAGAGTTGTCTTGTCCCAATGAATTTGGATCTAGAACCATAGGTTCCAATGCACGGGATCTAGCAGCACTTGCCAATGAAGCCTTATCAATTGGTATTACCCAAAAGAAATCAGTTATAGACACTGATACAATTAGATTAGCTCTTTATAGACAAACTTGGGGTTTGCAATCTATAGATAATCGGGTTGGATCCGGTCAAAATTATGAAATACTTCCCTATAAGGTGGGGAAGGCTGTTATACAAAATACACTTAGAAGGAATTCTTCTATGAATCCTCTATCTATTAATAATGAATTATGGAAGAAAAGGTTTTATTATCTGTCCAAATGGTATTTAGAACCTTCTATTGCTGAAACAACTATGAAGGAATTGACTATACTCCCCCATATTTTGGGTTGCTTGGCCGGATCAGCAGCTCGAGATTCCTGGTTTATATCGGAACAAAATAAAGAGAATTGGATTCCTCTCGATAGATTCGCTGAGCATGATTTCGATTTAGCTTCTGGTCTTTTAGAAAGTCTTCTGGTGGAGTTTCCATGGTTAGGGATATGCCGGGGTAAGTCTGATAAGAATCAAATCACATTTGCTCCTCAGTCCGAAACGAGAAATCATCTCAATATGATGCGAAAAGGGGTTTCTTCTATGGTCAATAAAATGTTTATATATAAAGAATATGAATTGAAGTTTCAACAAGAAACTCCCGACGCAAGACAAATGGATGAAAAATTAGTCAATAACATAGTTTGGGCTCCTAGGATCTGGCGTCTTAGTTTTCTTCGCAGTAATCTATTTGATCGTACAAAAAGACCCAATGAATTGGGATTTTCGTATCAGTTCGGATTGTTTCAAGAGGGACAGATCAGTTATTGTAAAAGGGTTAGAGAGAATTTAGGGTCTCTCCAAAGAGGGCCGCATAAAAAAGGGTTTTATGTTCATGAGAGAAATCATTCTAACGCAAGACAAAAGAATCTACAGCATATACAGTCTCAATTGGAAGATATATCATTACAAGAGCGGTTTGAAATGTTAGGAGTATTTCAATTTTCTATACAATATCAAATGCGATCTAAATCCTCTAAGAAACCAATGTTCTTTCTAGGAAGACGATTTCTTTGGGATCCCACAGGTTTCCTATTTCAAGATCAGCACCTTGTGTTCTCACGTCGGGAATTTTTTGCAAATGAAGAAATGCTGAAAAGGCTTTATATTACTTACGGTTCAATAAGAAGACAAGAAAAGCATCTCTTCCCTAAAAAAAGTATCCAAGGTGCTTTTCGTAGATATAATTCAAAATTCATGACCAATTCGGTCATGAATTCGTGGAAACAATTGCCTCTTGCAGAAAAGGAGCATATCGAGGCTTTCAAACGCATTCAAGCAATTGGTATCCGATTGAAACGTATACAGCCATATACTCCTACATTTCTATATCAACGTTGGTTGATTGAAAATCCGCAAGAAAAGGTTGATCGCTTCGAATTGTTAATTCATCGCCAAAGATGGCTTGAAACCAATAGTTCATTATCGAATGAATCTTTTCTTTATAATACTCTATCCGAGAGTTATCAATATTTATCAAATCTGTTCCTATCTAACAGAATGTTGTTGAATCAAATGACAAGGACATTGTTGAAAAAGAGATGGCTTTTTCCGAAGGAAATTGAACACTTAATTCATACAACAAAAGATAGATTTCACATATCCATTTTAGCCGGAAGAATCTGTCATCATCGATGAAAGAGCAATGAAATGAAGTAGAACGAAATTGACCGGGTAGTGGGGTCGTGGAAACAAATGAGAAGTTCCACATCTGCTTCGATTTCATATCCTATTCGAAAATGAGTCCTTTCTCAGTCTTGTCCAAGAATGGAAAGCATGTCAGAAGAAGAAAAAAGAAGAACAAAGAGTTGATAGATCTTGAATTTGAAGATATATTCCTTATTCCGAGATCTCGACCGTGTAAGAGTGAGCATAGCAAGGAATATGAGCCAAGTCAATTTTCTTGAACCTAATGAGATATTCTCTACTATGCTTATCCCTTATTTCTTCGATTTTGGTTCCGGTACTCTTCTTTTTTTTTTTTATTACACTTCCCATTCGGAAGAAAGGATCCCTTATTTGCCCATAGAGTCACAGGATTCAACATTGGTATAGCTGTTGAGGTTCGATCGCAACTCCCAGATCTTGCAAGACTTTAAGAGGGGTATATAGATTCTTCTCAATCTATGTCCTTAATTACATATACCTCAGAATTAGTAATAAACAAGCTTAATACATTCTTTAATGGACATAGAAATAAATAGAAACATTCCACCTGAGATTTGGTCTTTTTCCTTTTTTGATCCAATTTCTCCCATATGTTCCTTTTTGGTTTCCGATGTCTTTTGTTTCCTGTTCTCATTAGTTCTTGTTTATCCCATATTTAGGGCTTTAGCTCCATGTAACAAGATGCTACTACCGAAACACGGAACAATTTCAATCTTAGATCGAATTAGTACACTATGCATGAGCTGCCTAAACAAGGATTATTGAACAACGGACAACCAGAACCTATTACTCACTACATCGAACAATTTCCATTCATAAAACATCCCACTAAGCGAAAATACATTGGAATCAGTGAAAGATCCATTGGAAAATGAAAAAGACACATGTCCGATGAAATGGTTGTTGTTATCTGCTCTGATAACAGATCATTGCAATAACTAAATAGATAGACGTTTCTCTCCGGGTTGATAGATTTTCTCGATTGAAATATCTCCTATATAGATAAGACACATTCCATGGAAGTTGACCATAATGAGCTTAATTGTTCCGGAGATAGTATATCAGCAGATCTGATGGCCAGTTCGTTCACCCTATTCAGATATTCACAACCGAAAGGCACTAGATTCTCTTTCAGATATACCTTTGAAGGAGAAAGATGGGGTGCCGCTAGATCACAACAGACGCCTATTATCCAATTCACCCAATCTAATTCACCGAATAGCACAGATTTCGATAACGCCCAGATATGTGCCAAAGTCACTGAATGGGCGAGTCGCCAATCCCTAAAGCTCTCCGTGGAGTGTACTCCATCTGTTGGGTCACGGGGGGCATTTTCCCAGAAGTTTCTATCGATCTACCCGCATTTGTGTGATTCCTGCTGAGGTATCTACTCGGGGGATGGGTGCAGGGCGGACCATTTTGGAATGGACTCCTCCATTCATTAGATAGAGAGGATCGCCAAGATCTTGTGATCCACTGTCGAGCCTATTCCAACAGCTTGAGCTCAAATCGTATATAGGGAATCGTCGGAATACTTCGTATCAACGGATATCGAAGAAATCGATCTCGGTACATTGAGAGAATCAATTAGATCCGATATTTGTTATTGAATTGCTCATTCAATAAGCATTCTCAATATTATGCCTTGAAGAGGACTCGAACCTCCACGCTCTTTAGCACGAGATTTTGAGTCTCGCGTGTCTACCATTCCACCATCAAGGCATCCCGAAAGTGAATCATATTCCATGAATATGATATCTATATTGCGATCATCTATCATTATAGATGGAATGTAGAATCTATGACAAAGATAGAGTATTGGAGTCTTTATATCGATCGGTTATATAGGTCCAAGTCTAATATATCATCAAATTCTTTCGATTTTCATTATCCGAAGGATCTTTCATGTGCATCCAAAATATGTACGATCGAACATCTTTTTTTTTTTTTTCGATTCAATAGAAGCCTAGAGAAGCGAATATGGTACCCAAATAACGATATGTCAAAAGCAGGTTCGATCATATGTACGCATATATTGATTCCTAAATGGAATGGAACGACGTAGATATCTACATGTAGATATCTATCTATTTACATACGTTTGAATGACCCTTTCCCATAATGAAAATGTACACAGCCCTATTAATAACCCTATTCTAGTCTAGAATGAACTTCTAATTCGATGATCAAGTTGATCTCATAATTAGAAGTTCATCTTAGAATCTCGGCCTATTCCCTCCCATTTTGGGGATATCGGGACAAATCGACTAATTCTTCCGGTTAGTAAGAGAAATATTGAACGAATAAATAGACCTTAAAATAAGGTATCCTGAGCAATTGCAATAATTGGGTTCATTACTATTCCCAGTGTAGTAGATGCTGTTACACATACAATCATACTCAACTCGATAGAATTTTTTGATATGAAAGAGGATGGAGATCCTCTATAATTTTGCACGTGAGGAGTTATTTCTTTGTTTCGTTCAGTCATTAATAACTTGATTATTTTTAGATAATAGTATATAGAAATAACGCTCATAAAGGGTCCTATCGAAACCAATAAATATAAGCCTGCCTGCCATCCGCACCAGAATAGATAAAGTTTTCCAAAAAAACCTGCTAATGGAGGAATACCCCCTAAAGATAGTGAGCATAAAGCTAAAGAGAAAGCCGAAAAAGGATCTTTCGTATATAATCCTGCATAATCTCGAATGTTATCAGTTCCTGTGCGTAGACCAAATAATACAATGCAAGCAAAAGTTCCTAAATTCATGAAAATATAGAACAGCATATAAGTTATCATGCTTGCATATCCATTCTTTGAGTCTCCAGCAATTATTCCAATAATGATATATCCAATTTGACCCATGGACGAATATGCAAGCATACGTTTCATGCTCGTTTGAGTAATAGCAATTAAATTGCCTAATATCATGCTAAGAATAGCTAAGATTTCCAAAAGAAGATGCCATTCGTTCAATGAAAAGTAGAAAAGAATATCGAAAATTCGAGTGGCTAAAGCTGAAGCAGCTACTTTCGAAGTAACAGAAAGAAAAGCAACGACTGGGGTGGGAGAGTTAGAGTCGAAAAGAGGATCCCTCACTCCTTTCTCTCATTCAAAACCGTGCATGAGACTTTCATCTCGCACGGCTCCTAAGTGATAAAAAAATAAGGGCATAATCATCTTATTCCTTTTTCATTACCCTCCTCGCGTATGTATAAGACCGAATCGATTCAATTTCTAGAAAAGATTACTAATCCTTAACTTCCCGAGGAATCCTTCATCAGTGGTTCTCATAGCGAATCACTGACTTTTTCGATCTTTCTGACTTCGGTTCCGTAAGAACAAGTCAAAAAGATTGAGAAATAGAACCATCTGATTTTCTTCGTTCTCAATAGCCATGAGATAATCATATTAGGGTGATCTTTTTGTCGACGGATGCTTTTATTACACTCGTAGTCCTTGAAGGATGAAAACTGACTATGTAGCATTTACATCGAGAATGAAAGTATTGTATACGTCATTGGTCTGATCCTTTGTAAGAACTACCCGTAATAACCAACTTGCAAAATATCTCTGTTTATTAAAAGATATTAGTTATTTCTGACCTTGCTTTACCTTAATTGTTATTTCAACAAAAATATCGCGAATAACTCTTGGTAAAAGTTATGTCTTAGCCCGAGTGGGGATAACAGTCTTTTTCTCTCCCGCATGCCCATAGAGTTTTTATAGATCTAAACATCTCTAAAAAAGATAGATATCTACCTATTACAGAGGTAATAATTCGTCGAACGAATCGCACTCCTTCATATACGTCAGGGGTCCATTGATGAAAAGGGACTAGAGAAAGCTTGAATCCAATTCCTACAGTTATGGATATGAGCGCAATCAAAATCCCTGGGGAGTTATACATTTGTGTATTTATGAGACCATTTACTACCTCTTGAAGCTCAATCTCTCCCCCGGATAGACCGTATAGCCAAGAAAGACCATAAACCAGAATAGAAGAGCTTGCCCCACCCATAAGTAAATATTTCATAGTAGCCTCGTTAGACCGTACATCTCTCTTGGTATATCCAGATAATAGATAAGAACATAAACTGAAACATTCCAGAGCTACGAAGATAGTGACTAAATCATTAGCACCACATAAAACCATTCCTCCTAGAGCAGCTGTTAATAGGAATAACAGGAACTCTGTTATAGCCATTTCTGTACATTTGATGTACTCCACGGATAGAGGAATACATAGAGTTGAGCATAGTAAAATGAGAAATCGAAAGATTTTGTTGAAATTGCTCGTTTGGAAATTACCCAAAAAGCTAATCGTAGGTTCTTCTCTCCATTGAAATAATAAGACCGTTATGCTCATTACTAAACTTGTTAAAGAGATGAAATAGAACCAAGGTGTATCTTTCTGATCAGAGGTTAGATCGATCATCAGAAGAAGAATTAGGCCGAGAATTAGGATACATTCTGGGAGAATAGAACCTCCATGGAAGAGAAGCAAATGAAACTCTTTCATAAAAACGATCTCAGGGTCTAATTGAAAATGAAGTTTTCATTTCGTACATGCCAGATCATGAATTAGTAACTTCATTCAATCTCCGAAAAAGTATCAATCTTTTTCAACTTTCTATTCTTGGAATAGGAGATTTACATAATCCTCATGAATAGGATCAAATCTTCTTTCAGAATCTTACTCTTTATTAAGCAAGCCTCCCCGAGAGGGCTTAGTTGATCTAGGATTTATGTTTCATCCTTGTTTTCTTTTCTCTTTCGTTCGTTCCGATAGACATATTGATCAATTTCTAAGAATTTGGGGATGTGAATCTTTCGAATCTATCTATCTATATAGATAGATAGATCTCGATCCTGTTCATAGATTAACGGAAATGTGCAAAAGCTCTATTGGCCTCTGCCATTCTATGAGCCTCTTCCTTCTTGCGTATAGCATTGCCATTCTCCCTGGCAGCATCCATTAATTCGTAACTCAATTTGAAAGCCATATTTCGACCCGGCGGACGTTTTCGAGATGCCCCTAATGACCAACGAATGGCAAGTGCTTTTCCTTGTGTAGATCTGATTTCAATGGGAACTTGATAAGTCGATCCACCTACACGTCTTGCTTTTACTGTTACATTGGGAGTTACTCCACGTATTGCTTGGCGTAAAACAGATAGTGGATTTTTTTCTGTCTTTTGTTGAATATTTTTCATGGCTCGATAAAGAATTCGATAAGCCAATGATTTTTTTCCGTGTCTAAGAATACGGTTAACCAACATGTTAACTAATCGATTGCGATAAATTGGATCGGATTTTGCAGTTTCTTTCTCTGCAGTACTTCGACGTGACATGAGTGTGAAAAGGGTTCAATAATCCATTTCATAGAGGCTAAAAATGAATCACTTATTTTGGCTTTTTGACTCCGTATTGTAGGGTGGATCTCTAAAGGTATGAAAGATCTCCCTCCAAACCGTACATACGACTTT